TTTTTTTTGTTTTAAAGCATAAACAAGTTTATCTGAAAAATTGGATCCGAATATTAATAGAATAGTAGGAATCCAAAAAACCGTATAATTTGTGTTTTTTAAATCTTCACAAAGTGCAAAAATAACTGACGCAATTATAATATCTTCATATGAAAGATCAGACAGATTAATATATATACTTTGATTTCCGTCAAATTCGGTATAATATACAATATTATCAATTTTTTTAAAAGTTGCATAAGAAGAACAAAACACTGAAAAAGAGTTATCTAAGTTTTCTTTAAATTTTTCCAGGTCTTCCCCCATCATGGTAGGAATTAACTCTTCTAAACATGAAGAGCACATAACAGCATCAGGGTTAAGTACTACTTCTTCTGCAAATTTAATTGGAAAAGGGTAATTAGAAAATAAATCATGGGTTGATATTTTTTTAATTGATTTATTTGTTAAATGATTCATAATTTTTTACTGAAAAAAGTTTTTTAAGGGTGTTCGAAATCATATTTGCCTATTTTGTACATAATTTTATGTGTTTTTAAATCTTCGAAGGAAACAGGTAAATGATTACTTTACACATTTAAGAAGTAAAATGTTACTAGATTTTTTATTTATGTAACTCTTTATTTAATTCTTGTTGTAATTCTTTTTTTAATTCCTGTTTAATCTGGTTGATTACTCCCTTTTTTAAAAGCTCATTCACAATCATGTCAATTTCGTGTTTTGAAAGTAAATAATTTCCCTGGTAGTTAGATATTCTAAAATCTAACTTAGTATTTATTAATTTTCGTAGAGAAATGCCTTCAAATATAACACCTGTACTACTATTATAGACATTTACAATTTTCATTGTATCCAAATTTTCGGATGCTACGCTCCGAGACCTTAAGATCGGAGATTTTAAATTACTGGAATCATTCAATTCATAGTTTTTAAATTCTTCTTCGTAGCTTTAGCTTATTCAAATCAAAGATTTGAATAAGCTTTTTAATGCATTGCAAAAACGTAAGTGGTCTGGGATTTGAATAAGCTTTTTAATACATTAAAAAGCTTCATTAAAAAGCTTCATTAAAACCTTCGCTTTAATATTAAAAATTTAAATGATTGAGAATTTTTTAATTAATAAAACTTATGCGAAACAGTCGATACTCTCTATAGATTGCATGTAACAGGACTCGAACCTGTGATGTCCTATTCGGAAACAGATTATGAGTCTGCCGCTTTCAACCACTCAGCCATACATGCTTTTATTTTGTATCGATCATGCAAATCGAAGATTTGATTAAGGTTTTTAATGCATTAAAAACCTTCATAGATAAACCTAAATTTTCATTTTTTATTTTTTTTAAAAAATTGTTTATTTTAAAACAATATTTTATTTTTTAACAAACCAACATTTTGGAACATAGTTTTTCAAAAAATTTTGATATTAAATATGTTGTAAAACATAAAATTTAAAAAATTTTAAACAGAAAAAAGATATTTTTTTATCTATTATTATTAATGAACTTAAACTTATATGTCAAATATATAAAAACTTAATCAAATTTTTGATTTGCATATTGTATAGTAACTATTTGTATTTTTATCAAATAAATTTACTTTGTTGGGCATGGAGGGAATTGAACCCTCGACCACGCGCTTCGGAGACGCATACTCTATTCCACTGAGCTACAAGCCCTTCAAAGCGATTTATAATAAAAAAAGCCAAAAAACAAAAATTTTAAAATTAGAAGTTGATTACTTATATTAAATTTAATATAAGTTACTACTGCTTTTCAACATCAAAAATTTGCAATAACAAAATCAACTAATTTTAAGTAGAATTAAAAATTTGTAAATTTATATGAAATTTTTTAAGCTGGGCCCAACCGGACTCGAACCAGTGACCCGCTGCTTGTAAGGCAGCTGCTCTACCAACTGAGCTATAGGCCCATACTTATTATATTATATATTTTTTTTTGTTTTCTGGCAAATAAAAAACCTCTATTTTCTAGTTTTTTTTGATGAAGTGGGTTTTTTTGTGGTTTTTAAAATTAAATATATTTTAAACACGCTTTTTCAATTCAAAATAAAAAATTTTTTATTAATCCCAAATTTTCACACATCTGATTAATTATTGCAAAAATGTTACTGGCGGCTACTATGTGCCGTTAAAATCAAAGATTTTAAATGCCTTAAAATCGAAGATTTTAAAACGCTAGAGCGAAGCATCTTGGACTCCATACTGGTCGTTAAAAATTTAAATCAGCTTTTCAATATTGAAAAGCTGCATTAAAATGTTAATGTTAAAAATTTTAGATGCTGAAAGTAATTTTTACTCTGTTTTTAAAATCTTTGATTTTAACGCTGCAAAAAAAAACCCATTTCGTGAATATTATATTTTTATAAACTAAGTAATTTGAAATTATTACTATTTTTTAAATCTTTTTCTAATTTAATTATTTTATATAGATTATTTTTTTATATTTAGCTAGTCAAAATTTTTAATTTTGAACACTAAAATTAAAAATTTAATATTTAAATATTAAAGTTCAGATTCTTTTTTGGAGCTAATAAGTTTATTCAAAACTGATTTTGCTAAAGAAAAAGATTTTTGTGTTTGCTTTAAAGCTTTTTTTTTCCAATTAGTTTTTCGAATATTTTTTTTTGATTTTGAAATCCGTTTTTTAGGAACTGCCATAAATATTATCTCCTTTGTAAATAAAAAATTATATTTCATTTAAACGATATATTAAAACATAATATATTTCAACCCACTAAATATATCAAATATTATTAATACTAATTAATTTTTAAACACTTAATATACCTAATATACCTAATGAAGGTTTTTAATGCATTAAAAACCTTATTCAAATCTTTGATTTGCAATGCTTCTAACCAATAACGTTAATTTTTGATTTTAACACATTTAAAATCTCTGATTTTAAAAACAGAGTAGCCAGTAATGTTTTTGCGAATAAAGTTAATTTGCTTTTTTTTTTTAGATTGGCAACAAATATTGTTGCCACTAAAATTAAAATATTAATAAAAAATATTTTTGGACATTTTGGTAATTACCCAAAAAACATAAATTGAAAAAACTTTATTTTTTATGTTTCATGTAATTATTAAAATAAGTACATTCTAAGTTTTTTTTGCAAAACAAAAAATCTTTTTTTCAAGTAACAAAATTGATTTTTGCTTTTATTTATGTTTGTTTTAACATTGTAAAAGTTTTGTATTTTCAAATTTTATTTATGTTAAACCATAACAAGAAATTTCTCTTGTTTGATAGTTTTAAATATTACTTTAGTGGTTTCAGTATAAAATAACATAAATTTAGAATATTAAATTATGTTACACTAACCCAACCATAGCTATGAAGTCCTTTTCCTAACAAATTTACACCTAAATAACAAATCCAAACCACAAAAAAACCAATACTAGCAATTGCTGCTGGTTTTTTACCTTGCCATCCCTTAATAAGTCGAGTATGTAAATAGATAGCAAAAATAAGCCAAGTGATAAAGGCCCAAGTTTCTTTAGGATCCCAACTCCAATATGAGCCCCAAGCTTCATTTGCCCATACAGCTCCAGATAAAATTCCGATCGTTAAAAGTGAAAACCCAATTCCTAAAATCCTATAACTCAAATTATCTAAATATTGGGATAAATTAAGTAATGTATTTGATATAACTCCAATAGTTAAATCATTTTTTTCTTGTATTCTCGAATTAAACTCATTTGGTAGGTTTGTTGATGTATCTAAACCAGACAAATTAATCTTTTTTAAAGATTTTAAAAAAATTATTTGTTTAAACCAATTGTTATTATGTGGGTAAGAAAGTAAAGAAGGAGTCATTGAAGTTTCTAATTTTTCTGTAAAAATAGCTGATTTTAAAGAATTATTTCCTTCTGGAGCATAATAATCGAGACTTTGAGTTGCATTTTGTTGATTAGAAATAACTAATTGATTTGTTTTTATTGAAGTAATAACTAAAAATGTTATAGATAATAAACAGCCTGAAATCAGAGCCGCATAACTTAACATCATAATAGTAACATGCATCATTAACCAATTAGATTGAAGTGCTGGTACTAAAAGATTTGCTTTTTGCATTTCTGCAGGCAAGCTTAATGTTGCAAAAGCATTTATAAATAAAGCAATGGGAGATAAAAGAGCACCAATTAAAAAATTGTCATTCATTTTCTCTAAAAATAAAATAATAGAAGTCATACTCCAGGATAAAAAAATAAGAGATTCATATAAATTACTAAGTGGAAAATGTCCAAAAACAACCCATCTTTGAATTAGTAATAGAGCTAAACAGAGATTAGCTAATCCATTTCCGATACTTCCAATTACATTAAAGTTGGTTGACAAAAAAAAGGTTGTGCGAATCCAATAAAATAGCATTGTTGAAAAAAGTAGTAAAAAACTACTTTTTTCAAGAAAAGCTTCAATTTCCAAATATGTCATAATTTTTAATTCCAGAAATTTATTTTTAATGCAGTTTTTTAAAACTTAATGAAACGGAGCCAAGCATCCGGTACTTTGTCCGGTAAGGCACTTATTAAAATATTTGATTTTCTATGCACCTTCTTTAAAATATAAAGAAAGTTATTAAAATATTTAAAAAATATTTTCAATGAAATGGTTTAAAACTGCTTGACCATTTATGTTAAACAAAAATTTAAAATACAATAATTTTGTGTACTATTTATAAAATAAAATTTTAATTTTGCAAACAATGCAGCTTTTCAAATTTTCGAAAAGCTTATTCAAATCGATATTTTGTATCGACTTGCAATAATAGGATTAAAAATTTGATTAAGTATTTGTAAATACTTAATCAAATTTTTTTATCTGTTACTTTAATTTTAATATTATTAATTTGTAAATACTACTTTATTTTAAATTACTGTTTTCCATTTTAGAAAATATTTATCAAACAAAAGTTTTCATTTTTATATTAATTTAAAATTTAATAATTTATTACAAATCGAAAATTTGAATCAGTTTTTAGCTGCATTAAAATATTTAAGAGTGTTTTAAAAAACCAAATTAAAAAAAACAGGTTATAAACAAATCATATCATAAAAAACATCTTTTTAGGTTAACTATTTTTTAATGAATCAATCTAATGCACCTAAAATTGGGATCTAATTTTAGGTGATTCAAATCGAAAATTTGTAATAGTTAAAGAATTAAAATTTTTTAAAATTTGAGTGGTAAAAAGTAATAACTTTATAAATATAAATTTTTTATATAATTTTTTGATGCAAATCAAAAAATTGAAAAAAAAAACATATTTTTTTTCATGTAAATTGAAGATTTTAATCATCTAAAGCTGCATTAAAAAACTATCACGAGGATATGAAATTAAAAACAATATTCAAAATTTTATAAAAATTTAGTATTTATAAATAAATACTAAAACTATTTTTGTATTTATATTTTTATTAATTATAATAAACAATTATAAACACAAAAATTTAGTGGAAGTAAAAAAAGTTTAAATAAAATTTTTTCTCAACTACTAATGTTAGTTTTACAGAAATCATTTAATGCAAAGTAAGCATCCGGCTACTACGTGCCGGTCGAGTGTATCAGCTCCACATTAAAATTAAATATTTTAAATGCTGTTTTACAGCAGACTGAAAGATATAGGATTTTCTCTCAATATGGACAAATCAATAGCAAATAGTTTGCACAAAGTATCGGAATAATTTGTTCCAGTTATTTTGTATGAAAACCTTTAATGCAGCTTTAGCTGATTAAAATATGCTATTTGCTATGGTTTAAATTGTTTGCAGAAATTTAAAAAAATTGCTTTCTGTGGGCATTAAGCTGCCATTTTTTATCGGTAGGAATCCCTGGTACGGGGTATTGTGTTCGTTAAATTTAAAAATTTTAATGCAGCCGGTTGTTTCACACCCGGTTTTTTTGCGTTACCTATTTTGCGCAAATGGTGTCCTAGATCACTACATTAAATTTACAATTTTTAAACAACTAAAACATTTTTTAAGGAGAAAAATTACATGAAATTAGCAGTTTACGGAAAAGGTGGAATTGGCAAATCAACAACAAGTTGTAATATTTCTATTGCATTAGCAAGACGAGGGAAAAAAGTTTTACAAATTGGTTGCGACCCTAAACATGATAGTACATTTACTTTAACAGGATTTTTAATACCAACAATCATTGATACACTTCAAACAAAAGATTATCATTATGAAAATGTATGGCCCGAAGATGTAATTTATCAAGGTTACGGAGGTGTTGATTGTGTAGAAGCAGGAGGTCCGCCAGCTGGTGCTGGATGTGGGGGTTATGTAGTAGGTGAAACAGTTAAATTACTGAAAGAACTTAATGCTTTTTATGAATATGATGTAATACTTTTTGATGTGTTAGGGGATGTTGTTTGTGGAGGATTTGCCGCTCCTTTAAATTACGCTGATTATTGTGTGATAATTACTGATAATGGTTTTGATGCTTTATTTGCAGCTAATAGAATTGTTGCGTCAGTTCGAGAAAAAGCACGTACTCATCCGTTAAGATTAGCAGGATTAGTGGGAAATAGAACTGCAAAACGTGATTTAATTGATAAATATGTCGAAGTATGTCAAATGCCTGTTCTTGAAGTTTTACCTTTAATTGAAGATATTCGAATTTCTCGGGTTAAAGGTAAAACACTTTTTGAAATGGCAGAATTAGAACCTTCATTATATTATGTATGTGATTTTTATTTAAATATTGCAGATCAACTTTTATCTCAACCAGAAGGTGTTGTACCTAATGAATTACAAGATCGGCAATTATTTAGTTTACTTTCTGATTTTTATTTAAATCCCCAAGATAAATCAAATGATTCCAAAACTGAAGTTTTAGATTTTATGATGGTTTAAAAATATAAATTACTGTTCTTGTTCAAAATTGAAAGTTTTGGAAACTAACCTTAATTTTAGGGTTTCATTACAAATCGCAAATTTAAATTAGCTAAAGCTTCATTCAAACTGTTATTTTTATGAGAAAAAAATTATATTATAAACACTTTTCCCACACTTATATTTTTAACAAAATCATCATGAAGTTTTTAATCAGTTTTTTTAATTAAAAAAATTAATTAACTCTTTGATTTGCATAAAGCAAGGTTTACAAACTAAAATTTAATAAATTGACCTAGACAGTTAAACCTGACCACTTATCTTAAATTTTAAATTTTTGACAATAACTTCAAATCGTTTGATTTTGAAATATAAAAATTAATTAAAAAAGGAATTTCACAATGTCTACTCTTTTATCAGAAAACCTTACATTTGAATGTGAAACAGGAAATTATCATACCTTTTGTCCTATTAGTTGTGTAGCTTGGTTATATCAAAAAATTGAAGATAGTTTTTTTTTAGTTGTTGGCACAAAAACTTGCGGATATTTTTTACAAAATGCTTTAGGAGTTATGATTTTTGCAGAACCTCGTTATGCTATGGCTGAACTAGAAGAGGGGGATATTTCTGCGCAATTAAATGATTATAAAGAATTAAAACGTCTTTGTTTACAAATAAAACAAGATCGAAATCCAAGTGTTATTATTTGGATTGGTACTTGTACTACAGAAATTATTAAAATGGATTTAGAAGGGATGGCTCCCAGATTAGAAGCAGAAATAGGAATACCTATTGTAGTTGCTCGGGCAAATGGATTAGATTACGCGTTTACCCAAGGAGAAGATACTGTTTTAGCTGCTATGGCACATCGTTGTCCTACCTATGAATCAAAGTCCTCAACATCAAAAATTTTGAAAACAGCCCATCCCCCATTAGTTTTATTCGGGTCACTTCCAAGTACCGTAGCAACACAATTAACGATGGAATTAAAACGTCAAGGGATTACTGTTTCTGGTTGGTTACCGTCACAACGGTATACAGATTTACCCGATTTAGGAGATGGGGTTTATGTATGTGGGGTAAATCCTTTTTTAAGTAGAACAGCCACAACTCTAATGCGTCGAAGAAAGTGTAAACTTATTGGAGCCCCGTTTCCTATTGGTCCAGATGGAACACGAGCTTGGATTGAAAAAATTTGTGGAGTATTTCAATTACAACCGGTAGGTCTTGAGGAACGTGAAGGTATAATTTGGAAAGGATTAGAAGATTATTTAGAATTAGTTCGTGGTAAATCTGTTTTTTTTATGGGAGATAATTTATTAGAAGTTTCTCTGGCACGTTTTTTAATTCGTTGTGGTATGATTGTTTATGAAATTGGTATTCCTTATATGGATAAACGATTTCAGGCAGGTGAAATTAGTTTATTAGAAAAAACTTGTCGTGATATGAATGTTCCAATGCCACGTATTGTAGAAAAGCCAGATAATTACAATCAAATTCAACGAATTCGCGAACTACAACCAGATTTAGCTATTACTGGAATGGCACATGCTAATCCTCTCGAAGCTAGAGGAATTAGTACAAAATGGTCAGTAGAGTTTACGTTTGCTCAAATTCATGGTTTTACCAATTCTCGTGATATTCTTGAACTTGTGACTCGCCCATTACGAAGAAATCAATCTCTTCAAGGGTTAGGTTGGACAAAATTAGTAAAAACTATTTAGCACTAAGCAGCCTATTAAAATCGAAGATTTTTAAAGGTGTGAAACAGGGAGCAGGTACCCCCTGATATCGAGATTCCGTACCTGGACTCTGTACTGGATGCTTCCCGTTTAAAAACGTAAGTGGTCTGAGATTTTAAACAAATACTCCACTCCGGCTCATATGTGCCGGTACAGAGTCCCGGTGTGGAACAATGGCAACTCTGTACTGGCACCAAGTAGCCGACATAAAATAGTCGAATGCTCCGTTTTAGTAGAAAAATCAAAGATTTTAAAAGGTTTCAATCTAAAAATATTATTTTTTTAGTTTTTTTTTATTAATTTGGTATATTGTTTTAAACACTACTTTGCCCGGTTTTAAACTGGTTTTTTTTTAATTTTTCTAAATTTTTTACTAATACATTTCAAAAATTTTTGAAAAGCTGATTCAAATCCTTTCAAAATTTTTAAATTTTGAACAACCAATACGGAGTCCTGAATGACTCCCTCCTGTGCCGTTAAAATCAAAGATTTTAACGGCACATAGTAGCTAGTCACGTTTTTGCGATAAAAAAATGTAAATTTTTTGTTATATTTTAGATAAATTTTCTTGCTTTTTTTCTATAAAATATGTTACAATATTAATAATGCCTGCTTAGCTCAGTTGGTTAGAGCATCCGTCTCATACGCGGAATGTCACTAGTTCAAATCTAGTAGCAGGCAAAAAAATTTGTTTTAATCGAATTAATATAACTTTTTGAATAAAAAATTTTTAACTATTTCACTAATAATAATATTATTAATATATAAAATTTTATATATATATAAATTTTAACCATTAGGTTAACTCGAAAAAGGGCACTCCAACTTATTCAAAATTGAAAATTTTAACAGAGTAGGATTTTTCAAAGAAAATTAATAAATAAAAATTATCATTCAGTAGCCAGGACTTTTTATCGGAAAGGGAGGGATTCGAACCCTCGGTAGCTTTGAAACTACGTCGGTTTTCAAAACCGATGCATTGAACCACTCTGCCACCTTCCCTTTATAAGATTTAGTAAAATTTTATATTTTTAAAAATTTATCTGATAAATAATTTTTATTAAAAAAAATCTGAATCAGCTTTAGCTGTATTAATGCTATTAGTTATAAAAAAGAAAAGCGGGTAACGCGATTCGAACGCGCGACATTCTCGTTGGCAACGAGATGCTCTACCACTGAGCTATACCCGCAATTCCATATTTAATTTATTTTTATTTAGTTTAAATAGTCTATCATATAAATTTAATTTTTGTAAACTAAAAATTACAGCAATTATTACTCAAAAACTGTTCCTTATTTTCAATTTTATAAAAATGTTTGACGAAATGGTTTGGAGACTAATAAAAAGGTTTACTCCAAACCACTTTCTTATTTTCGATTTTAACAGCGATTAAAATTTTAAAACGCAAATTTTGTTTAAATGAAACAATCACATTAGTAATAATAATGTAAAATTAAACGATTTAATTTCATACAAATTAAAGATTTGATTTACCTTTTTTATAGATTAAAAAAGGTTAATAATAATTCTTATTATAATCAAATGTACAAAATATTCGAACACTATGTTTTTTATAATTTTCGAGAATAGTACTCTACAATAAGAAGTTCATTTAAATTGAGTCCAATCCATTGACGATTTACAATACTATGAATTGAACCAATTAAATTTTCTTTATTAAAAGAAATATGAGATGGTAGAACAGTTTCCGTTGAATTGTTTAAAAACGTAGTAATTAATTCCCGTGAATGTTTTTTTTGAGCAACTGAAACCATATCTTTTGGTTTACATAAATAACTTGGGATTGTTACTTTTTTATTATTCAATAATATATGACCATGACTGATTAATTGTCTAGCACTAGCAATCGTTGGTGCCATTCCTAATCTAAATACAATATTATCTAACCGCATTTCAAGCAACTGAAGTAAAATTTCTCCGGTAGAACCTTTTATTTTTTTTGCTTGTCGTACATATCTAATTAACTGCGATTCAGTGATTCCATAATTATAACGTAATTTTTGTTTTTCTTGAAGTCGAATACCATATTGTGAAAGTTTTTTTGGAGTACTTCCGTGTTGACCTGGCGGAGTAGATCTTTTTACTGGTTTTGTTGTAAAGCCTGGTAACTCCCCTAAACGGCGTACAATACGTAAACGAGGACCTCGATATCGTGACATAATTTTTTTAAAATTGTAAAATTAATGCAGCTAAACTGGATCCAGTTTTAGCTGATACAAATCTGTTGATTTGTAATAAATTTGGTTTAGTTAAAAATCCTATATTTTATAAAAGTTCCATGCAGGTTTTAAAAATAATTTTTATCACCATTTTAAAACATATGATTTTTTACCACCGAAAAAGTGACTTTTTTTTAGATAAAAAAAAACTAGAGATTTTTTTTATTATCTTTTTAATAAAGATTATTAAGTAAATTTCTATAACGCTAATTTTTACTTTTCTTGGAAAAAAAAAATTTTTTAAACGTAACTGACTATTAGACGCCGTTAAAACCAAAGATTTTAAATGTGTTAAAATCGAAGATTTTAAAGTGGAGGTCTGGAACGATTTTTATCGTTTTTTAACAGATTATACAGTTATAGTCAAACTGCTCAAATATATTATTTGTTTTTAATTACCACTTAAAAATCTAATCAAGTAGTAATAAAAATAAATAATTTACATTATTAGAAATAAAGTTAAAAAATTTTTACTAGGAGTAATAGTAACATATTGAAAGGAAAAAAACAAGAAAATAGAAGTTTCTTTTAGTAAAAAAATATTAAAAATAGAATAAAACATTCATGTAAATTTTTGAAAATTCAAAATTTTAGTGGAACTTTTAAATCAACTATTTTAGAAACAAATCTTTTATATATTATTTTTTATTTGGCACAAACAAAAAAAAATTGACGAGTAAGGTTACTGGTTGGAAGAACCACCCCATTAAAATTTCATTTAGTTTTATACAATTTTGATTTCTGTTATAGTTAGTAAGTATACCTGTTTTTTATTACTTGCAACTTATATTACAAATAAATAAAAAAAATAGATAAAAACCAAATCTAATTTGAACCTATTTAATTGAATAGTTTTAAAATCTTTGTTTTTAATCAGCTTTAATCAGTTTATTTAATTTTTGAAAAACTAGATTTATGATTTAACATACTCAAATGTTATATATCTTAACAAGTTTAAAAATTGGTAAATTTTTTTTTGTTATATAACATATTTTTTTTTTAAACGTAGTAGTTAAAATTAAAAATTTTGACCAAAGTAAAAAAGATCTAAACGACGTGTTTTTATAAAATATATTGTTTTTTATAAAAAAAATCTTTAAATAACTTTTATCATAAATTGAAGATTTTAATCAGCTAAAGTTGCATTAAAAAGCTACTTTAACTTGATTTTTAATAAAACAAACCATTTCATTGAAAATATTTTAATCAGGTTTTAAAAATTATTTTTTTAAACCTGCATTAATCAGTCAAATAGATGCTTTTATTAAAAGCAAAGATTTAAAAAAAGTAACTAACAGGAAAAAATTTAATTTAAATATTTATAATGAACGAATTTTTGAACGGTAACCAGCTCAATCCTTTGTTTGATATTTCCGAAGTTTCTGTAGGACAACATTTTTATTGGCAAATTGGAGATTATCAAGTACATGGGCAAGTTTTATTAACTTCTTGGGTTGTTTTTGCCATAATTGTTGTATTAGCACTTCTAGGTAATCAAAATCTAAAAAAAACTCCTGAAGGTTTACAAAATTTAACTGAATATGTAACTGAATTTATTCGAGATTTAGCAAAAACACAAATTGGTGAACATGAGTATATTACTTGGGTTCCTTTTTTAGGTACAATTTTTCTTTTTATTTTTGTATCCAATTGGTCAGGTGCTCTTTTCCCATGGCGTTTAATTGAATTGCCAAACGGAGAATTGGCAGCTCCAACAAATGATATTAATACTACTGTGGCTTTAGCGCTATTAACATCTATTGCATATTTCTATGCAGGATTAAGAAAAAAAGGATTAGGTTATTTTAAGCGTTATATTGAACCAGCTGCTTTTTTATTACCTATTAATATTTTAGAAGATTTTACAAAACCTTTATCTTTAAGTTTTCGACTTTTTGGAAATATTTTGGCTGATGAACTAGTAGTAGGTGTTTTAATTGCTTTAGTACCTCTTGTTGTTCCTATTCCATTAATGCTTTTAGGTCTTTTTACAAGTGCAATTCAGGCACTTGTTTTCGCAACTTTAGCTGGTGCATATATTGGTGAAGCATTAGAAGGTCACTAAACAATAAAATTAAATTTGTTTAACAATTTTATAACACACTGGCGACCAAGTGCCAGCTGCTTGGTTTTGGATTTATAATCCAGGTTATTTAATATCATTAATTAATGATTTGTAAATAAATCACACTATGATAAATAGTAGGTTTAAAAAAATTTTTGAAAAGTGTAAAAATGACTGGAGCAAAGCATCAAGGACTCCGTACTGGCGGGGTTAAAATCTTGGATTTGAAACTGCCAGCTGCATAAAATAAGATTTTATGCGCAGGAGATTAACTGGACTAAAAAATCCAGTACTAAATATTCATATAAGATATTAGAAAAATCGTTTTAGCTACTTTGTGCCAATGCTTAACATTCAATTTTTGAACATGTAGTGATTCTTAAATTGCACATTCTAAAACTTACAAATTAGTAATGTTTAAAAAATATTTTTTAAGGGTCACTAGAATTCCAAATTTCCAATTCCTTTCAAACAAGGGCAAAAAGTAAAATTTAAGGTTTATCTATTTTATTAAATGTTAAATAGATAACTATTGATCTGTGATAATTAGATTAAAAATTTTGATTTCCTTTTTGTTGGAGCACTGGAAATTTGGAGTCAAACAGCAAATATAAAATACGGGTGTCAACCATCACATTTCATAATTAGGATTTAAAATCCTAAATTTTCATTCATTCCACTTTTTTTTGTTAATATTACGCCAAACCAGTAACATTATAGATTACAAAAAATGTATAATTATTAAAAATTCTTCAGTTGAATTTTTTGATTTTATAATCAGTAAAACCTGTAATTGTTTTATATTCGTGCAAAACAGTTGTAAGTAATAAGCCCGTGCAGAGTAGTCCGTTAAAAATGTAAATGGTATGAAAGTTTCGCAATTTAAAAATTTTCAATTTTTACGCGTTTGCTACTACGTACCGGTGACATACTGCCGGCTGCATTAAAATTTTCGATTTTAAAGCGCCGGCTCCTTTAGGCTGATTGTAGTACACCACTTTTTTTATTAAAATATTTGATTTTAAAACACCACCTCAAAAATCTATTAATTATTAAATACTCACTTGTTTAGTTAAAAAAACCTAAACTCTTTACTCCAAATTTTTATGTGAAATAAAGTGATATTTTTATTATGTAACCTATTTTTAAATTTAAAACCAATTACATTTTAAAATTTTTTAAATTTCTATTTAATATCATTTGCAAATTACAGATTTGAAATAAGCTAAAGCTGCATTTAAAAAACATAAATTTTAAGCTTTCTATTCAATAAAACTCTTATACTTAAGAACAAAGTTACAGTTGCTTGCCACCATTACTTACAAATTTAATTTTTTAATGTAGTTTTAGCTTACGAAAATCGAAAATTTTTAGCAATTTTAATTAAATTAAAATTACTGTTTTATGGTATATGTATTTGAATTAATACAATTTACAAAATAAATTTTATTGTTTTGCAAATTTGAATGTTTTAGTAAAAATAAAATAAAAAAATTTTCACATTATAGATAACTTGGGTTTTAGAATTAATGTAAAATAATTAATTCTAAACTACTTCTACTATTTATCGGTAGAAGGTACCGGTTGCGTAACAATCTTCAATTTTAATTCGTCGGCAGCTCCTTTTAGGCGTAGAACAGAGAGTTTCTATGTTAACGTTTAATCTAGATAGAAAACTAAAATTATTTTAATAATTTAATGATTAAAGTTTTAAATTTTAAATTATGTTTTGCTAGTACGGTTTTAAACTGCTACACTTTGAAAAAGAGATTTCTTTTATTTTGTATTAAAAAATAATATTTATTATTCTTCAGAATAATTTAAAATTTTGAACATTTGGTTAATGCAGGTAAAAGCTGATTCAAATCTTCGATTTGCCATAACCAATTTTATTTTTCAAATTTTATTATTTGCACAATAATTAACTGTTTTAAGGTACTGAGTCTACTTTTTTATTTTAACAATTTCATCCATTAAAATAGTATAAAAATCAAAATTTTTTTTATATATAAAAAAATTTTTTTACACGTATCCTATTCATTTTAAAATCTTAAAATTTTGAAGAGTTACAAAACTTTTTAAACAAAAACAAAAAGAAATCAAATATTTTATTACTAATTATATTTAAAATCCACTTGGAGGAACACATCATGAACCCACTTGTTGCTGCTGCATCTGTTATTGCTGCTGGACTAGCTGTAGGCCTTGCGGCTATTGGACCTGGAATGGGACAAGGTACTGCTGCAGGTTACGCTGTTGAAGGGATTGCAAGACAACCTGAAGCTGAAGGTAAAATACGAGGTGCATTATTATTAAGTTTTGCATTCATGGAATCTCTGACTATTTATGGATTAGTTGTAGCTTTAGCTTTACTTTTTGCAAACCCATTTGCATCATAGATAATAAAAAAATTTATTAAAAATAATAAATTATTTTTTATGCCGCTTTTTATGCGCTGTTAAAATCTCTAAAAAAAGCGAAAAACGATTTAAGAAGTCGTAAAATTTGTAGACCATCTTTGAAAATCTTAGACTTCCAGTGCTTTTTTTCTATTTTAGTAGAATGGTTAAAAAACGTTATTGAATAAATCTTTTTTTTTTAATCCATTTATTAAAAACGTAAATAAGTAAATTTTGCTTTTTACATCAACATTACTGCTCAAAATTTTCAATTTTGAGCAGTAATGTTAGCTATGTTAGGACACAAGAAGTCTAGTATTTTAACTGTAATTTTTTAGAGGGAGTTGGTTGGCTGTAAAATTTTCGATTTTAAATGGCCATCGAGAGAGCGGCGTTTTTTTTTATTAAACAGTAATGTTTTTTAACACCATAAAAATGGAGGTTTTTATGCATATTTTCAGTTTTTTTACAACGGTGCCTCTGGGAGAAGGATTTGGATTTAATGGTAACATTTTAGAAACAAACATTATCAATTTAACTGTAGTAATTGGAATTGTTGTTTCGTTTGGAGGAGATGCATTACGCTCCTTACTTGAAAATCGAAAACAAATAATTTTAAATAATCTTCAACAAGCAGATCAAAGAGCTAAAGAAGCTCAAGAAAAATTACAGCAAGCAAAAACTCAATTAGAACTAGCAAAAAATAAAGCTAGTGAAATTCGTCAGCAAGGAAATATTACTGCGGAACAAGAAAAAAAACAATGCATTCGTCAAACTCAAGACGATATTATGCGATTAGAGGAATTTAAACAAAACACTCTACGCTTGCAACAACAAAAAGCAATTAATCAAGTTTCACAACAAGTAGTATCACTTGCTTTAACTCAAGTTAAAGAAAAATTAAATAATCGTTTAGATTCGGCATTTCACGCATCTGTTAATAATTTTAACATTGTACTTTTTACCAATTATAAATCTAAATAAAATGTGCTTATAAAATTGAAAATTTTAAAAGGTTTCAAAATTCTTTAAGGGTGTAAAATTTAAAATTGACGTTAATTTAACGTAAGTTATCGGCGTGTTTAAAAAACTAGAAGTTTTTTAAATACAAACGACTACATTAAAATCTAAGATTTTAACGAGTCGGAGTCGAAGATGATGAACAAAAGCACTCGAAATTTTTTTGAAACTTTTTTTATCTTTCATTTTAATACTCATTCAAATTTTTAATTTGAAAAGCTTGAATTAAAAAAATTTTCAATTTTAATTTAATCAGAGTTTAAAATTGAAAATTTTTACACAAGGTTTACCCTTTCCTATTCCAAAAATAAAAATTATCGCAAATCAAAACATTTGAATCAAGTTTTAAAAATTATGTTTAAAACTGGCATTATTTGGCTTGCATGCTGTTAAAAAATAGAATATTTTTTAAAGAAATTTGATTAAACTTTTCAATGTGGTCAAAAAATAGAATATTTTTTGAAAGAAAAGCTTTATAAAAAAATTTTGTTAGCATATATAATTTTTGATATAAATTTAATGGTAAACCTTATAAAAAAAATAGGGAGTCTATTTGCCAATGGTTAAAATTCGACCAGATGAAATTAGTAGCATCATTCGACAACAAATTGAACAATATAATCAAGAAGTAAAAGTAGTAAACGTTGGAACTGTTTTTCAAGTAGGAGATGGTATTGCCAGAATTTATGGTCTTGAAAAAGTAATGGCTGGTGAATTATTGGAATTTGAAGATGGTACTGTTGGTATTGCTTTAAATTTAGAAACAAAAAACGTTGGCGCAGTACTTATGGGTGAAGGGCTAACAGTTCAAGAAGGAAGTGAAGTTCGTGCAACCGGTAAAATCGCACAAATTCCTGTAGGTGATGGTTATTTAGGACGTGTAGTTAATCCTTTAGCTCGTCCTATTGATGGAAAGGGTGAAATCCCAACTGATGAAGTTCGTTTAATTGAATCAGGAGCACCTGGTATTATTTCTCGTCGTTCAGTTTATGAACCGTTACAAACAGGACTTATCGCTATTGATGCAATGATTCCAATTGGGCGAGGCCAACGTGAACTAATTATTGGGGATCGTCAGACAGGTAAAACTGCTGTTGCAACCGACACAATTTTAAATCAAAAAGGCAAAGATGTTATTTGTGTTTATGTTGCTATTGGACAAAAAGCTTCTTCTATTGCACAAGTAGTTAGTGTTTTACAAGATCGCGGAGCAATGGATTATACAATTGTTGTTGCAGCTACAGCTGATTCTCCAGCAACTTTACAATATCTCGCTCCTTATACTGGGGCTGCTCTTGCTGAGTTTTTTATGTATAAAGGTCGTCATACGCTTGTAATTTATGATGATTTATCAAAACAAGCTCAAGCATATCGAGAAATGTCTTTACTTCTTCGACGTCCTCCAGGACGAGAAGCTTACCCGGGTGATGTTTTTTATCTACATTCTCGTCTTCTTGAAAGAGCGGCTAAATTAAGTGATAAATTAGGTGGTGGAAGTATGACTGCACTTCCAATTGTAGAAACTCAAGAGGGAGATGTTTCTGCATACATCCCAACTAACGTAATTTCTATTACAGACGGCCAAATTTTTTTATCTGGTGATATTTTTAATGCAGGTATTCGTCCTGCAATTAATGTTGGTATTTCGGTATCTCGTGTAGGATCTGCTGCTCAACCTAAAGCAATGAAACAAGTTGCTGGAAAAATGAAATTAGAATTAGCCCAATTTGCTGAATTAGAAGCTTTTGCTCAATTTGCTTCTGATTTAGATCAAGCAACTCAAAATCAATTGGCACGAGGTCAACGTTTACGAGAACTTCTTAAACAGCCGCAAGCCTCTCCACTTTCGGTGGAAGATCAAGTTGCAAGCATTTATGCCGGAACGAATGGATACATTGATAAAATTGAAGTAGACCAAGTTCGTTCTTTTTTAGTAGGATTACGCCAATATTTAGCAACAAGTAAACCTCAATATGGTGAAATTATTCGATCTACAAATACTTTCACTCCAGAAGCTGAAACTTTATTAAAGCAAGCAATCGCAGATTTTACTGAAGAGTTCTTAGCAAGTCGTTAAAAACCTGACAAACTAAATCATTGATTTTCAATGAGCAGGATAAACTGTAAATCTTTGGATCAATAAGTAGTAAGAAAAATGCCCTTCAAAACAGTTACTGTTTTGAAGGGCATTGTCAATATACTAAAATATTGTACTGTAATAAGTTAAAGTTGTTAATTGAAAACAGTAAGATTTTTTTAACTTTAAATACGTTGTCAATAGTTTCAATAAAATATAAACTAATATTAAATCAAGATTTAGAATTGTAATCTTGATTAACGAAAGTCGTTAAAATCTTTGATTTTAAACGGCATTTTATTTTTATAGAAGGGATAGTTGATTTTAATTCCCTTGAAATTAAAATAACATACTATTCCTTCTCAAAATCAAAGATTTTGAAAAGTAACATTATTTTAAATCTTTTTATTATAAAAGTTGCAGTCAGTTTTTTTATAAAAAAACTGACTGCAAATTTTTAAAGACTTGCAAGATCATTCAGTTCTTCTACACGTCCACTTTTAAATACCACTATTTCATTTGCTACTGTAAGTGCTTCATTATGATCATGTGTAACAAAAACAGTAGTTACAGGTACTTCGGAATGTAAACGACGTAACCAATTTCTTAATTCTTTTCTAACTTTTATATCTAATGCCCCAAATGGTTCATCCAATAATAAAACTTTCGGTTCAATAGCCAATGCTCTTGCTAAAGCTACTCGTTGACGTTGACCCCCCGAAAGTTGATTAGGAAAGCGATTTGCTAATTTTTCTAATTGAATTAATTCCAAAAGTTGTCGAACTCGTATATCTCGAATCAAAGGGTTTATATTTCTAATATCTAAACCAAAAGCAATGTTTTCATAAACTGTCAAATGCTTAAATAAAGCATAATTCTGAAAAACATATCCAATTTTTCTTTCTTGAATTGATAAAAAAGTAGTATTTCGTCCAGAAAGCCAAATTCGTCCTTGATCAGGTTTTTCTAATCCTGCGATTATTCGTAATAATGTAGATTTACCGGATCCTGATGCCCCAACAAGTGCTACTAAACTTCCTGTTTTAATTTCTAAATTAATATGATCCAGTGCTTTAAAATTCCCAAAATTCTTTGATATATTTTCAACTAAAATACTCATAATTTTTTTTATATTATAAATCTATTATTTAATGTCTGTAGATAGAAAATCATTATGTTAACTAAATTTTTGTTAACAAAGTTGTTGTCAAAAAAGGTAGTCTCAACAAAGTCGCCAGTGCAGAGCAGCTGGGATTTCGTCCTAGGATTACCTACTGACTACTCTGTACCGTTAAAATCGAAGATTTTAACGGGAACCACTTACATTTTTTATTGGTACAAAATACCAATTGCGTTACATGGAATTATTTTTGATGGCAAAACTGGTGTGGAATCACCGGGACGGGGTTACCGGCTTTTTCAGGCCGGTAACCCCGTCCCGTATGCTCGCACGTTAAAAAACGTAAATGGTCTGGGATTTTAAACCGATGCTTTGCTTCGGTTCAATAAGCCGGCCCTTTTAAAATCGAAGATTTTAATGTGACCGGCGATTTAAAATCGAAGATTTTACAGCCGGGACATCTTACTGATAAAGGGTATCGAAAATTTTAATGATTATTTAAAAAATCTAGAGAGAGAACTTTGTTTTAACATATTTTTTATATCAAATTTTAAAAGAGAATCTCCTGGCCAAATAAATCCGCCACGTGTAGGTGGTAAAAGATCAATAAGATCTTTATCTTCTACTTCAATTTGTTTTAAATTTGGAGGAAAATTAATAAAATCATATTCGGGTTCTTCCGGATCTGTTAAATTACCTTTTAAAGATTCATTTTTAGGGTCATTTAATGATTCAAAAAGAACGGTATATGGTATTTTTGACTCACTTTTTGTTAAAGATAAAACATTTTTTGGAATAGGCCATGCTGTAAATTCAATTTTTTGATAAGGCATATCAAGTTGTTTGTTTTTATCTGAAAGTAAACTTATATTTTTGTTACTTTGATATTTTATAAGATAACTTGCAAAATATCTTGGGAGTAAACGATTTGTAACAACTAATTTTCTTTGTTGTTCATCCCATCCAGCATAAAATGGTACGGGATTTGTTAATTCTAAAAAAGGGGAATGTTCGATATTTTTATTATTAAATATTGATTTTTGTTGTTTCGAAGATTTTAAAGTAGAAACGTTCTTATCTTGAGATAATTGTTCTGCACCTTTTTGTTTTATTTTAAAAGAATTCAATTCTTCATGAAGTAGGGGATTATCTTTATAAATTGAATTTTTATATAAAGGTTGATCAAATTTTAAAACTCGTTCCTTGTTTTGATCATTTAACGTTAAAAATTGTTTTTCTTCAGAATCTCCATTAACTTGAAATGAATTGTCTGAATCAAGATCGGAAATCGAATTTTGTTGGAGAGATATAGAAAATAATCGACGAACTATTTTAAGAGTTCCTTTAAATTGTTGATTATAAATTCTATCAGCATAGCTTTTCGACCCATTAAATAAATTTTTAAATTCTTCAGCATAAGGTAATTGATTATAATAACGAAGACTATCATAATAATTTGCTAATAGGCGACGTTTTTCATACAACGAATTTTCTTGACTTGAACTTAAAAAATGAGAATTAGGTTGTCGATTTAAAAAAGAATCAATTTCTGCGTTAAGTAAAAGTTTATAGACTCCATTAGAATAATATTTTTGTTTAAATTGATATTCTAATTTCTTACCACGTGTTGTAAAAATTGTTGAAAGTTTACCCTTTTTATCTTTTTTATCGATAAATTCTAACGGAAATACTTTCTCTGCCATTTGTAAAATTGGTATTTCAGCGGCTAAATCTTCATCTACTCTGTTATTTAAATTCGTATTCTGAAGTTGATTTTCAAAGTTGGAATCTTCTAAAAAATCGTCCCTTTCGTCGGAATCTGTTTGGTCCAAATCAGCGTCTGAAATATAAACTTTATTATTCAAAATTTGTTTATTTTGTTCAGACTCGTCAATATCTAAATTTTTAACATTTTTTCTAGCACCACTTATTTCAGTGTTTTTTATTCCAGACCACTTCTCGTTTTTTGCTAGATTCGTAGAGGAATCTAATTTTTCTAATGATGAAGAAACTTGTGCATCTTTTTTTGCTTTTTTGAAAAAACGAGAAATAAAACTTCTATTTTTCTGTATCTGAAGAAAGGATTGTCTATCTTTTCGAGAAGTCCAAGCATATTCACCTTGATAATTCAGATCTTCAAAACTTTGTGGAAATTCTAATCGTAAATATCGACCTCTATCAAAAGGAACCACATCAGTATCTATAGATTTAGCGTCAGACTTTAGTCCTAATATAGTAATAGTATCCTCTACATGAATAGGAGAAAAAAATGTTTTTTCAAGAGTTTCATCTTGTCCTATAAATCCAAAATACTTGGTTATTAAATAATCTAAACCATAATACGGTAAAGAAGCAAAAGTAAAACCAATCGTTATTGTAATAAAAAACACATTTAATTGATTAATCCACTGCGTAAAACGCAAGGTAGACACTTTTAATACAAAATCACTCAAACTTAAACTAAAAATGCCAAAAAAAGTAGAAAAAACACAACTTCCTAAAATTAAACCAAACATATAACTAATATGAATTAAAAAGAAATTAGTTTGATTATTTGAAGAAAACGTTTCTAGTATAGTTGGTTCTCCGCTTAAAGTTAAATTTCCAAGATAGGAAAAAAAACAACTTTGTTCGGTCCACGCTAAAACAAAATGAATACAAAAAATTTTAAAAAGTAAAGTAGTTTGATATTTTTTAATTGGTTTTAAACCACGCTCATGTGTGATATTATAAATAATAGTACAGATTAAAATAATGCCTAAAATATAACTTAAAGGCTCTAATGCCATCCAAGGAATAACCAAAAAACGTAAACCAAAAATAACTGATATTAAAAAAAAACTTTGACCTAAAATATTGCCTAATCCGGAAACAATTCCTGCCGGAATTCCTTGAATAATCAATCTTCGTGCACAAATAAAATGACTACAAGAAATTGGTAAAGAAAGAAAAAAACTATTCAAAAAACCAATTAAAAATTTATTATTATTATATGTGGGAGTTTCTAAAAAACTAAAAAAATTAGACAGAGGATCTTCTAAAAAATAATTTTCTTTTAATATTGCCGTTGATAATTGAGGAACTAAAACTGGTAAATAACACAAATCACGAAACCATTGAAAACTTATTAAATAAAATAATATAAATTTTATACTCTCTAAAATATAAATTAAAGTATGCTGAATTATTAATTGTAAATTAATATCTCCAGAAAAAGAATCGTATACACTATTTAAAATTCCTATATAATCTCTTATGGCGGGAACGAATGACATGTATGGTATTTTCTCCAAAATAAAATTTAACGGAAGTAGTCAGCGCTTGAAAATCAAAGATTTTACTGCAGCTGGGACTTCATACTAGGAACCTTTTGCTTATTTTAAATAATCTAAGTGATTTGGGGGGATAAAATATCCCATGCTGACAAGCAATTTTTCAGACTAAAATTAACAATTAAAAATTGTTAATTCGAATCAAAATTTATAATTTTGAATACTACCTTTTGCTTTCTTGTTAAAAAAAAGTGGTTTTTAGAAAACTTAAATGATCTGCAATTTTGACAGGAATTTGTATTCTTTTTTACTTTATTTTGAACTTATAAATCAAAAATAATACAATTTTTTTTATTGCACTCGCTCAAAATTAAAAATTTTGCTCACACAAAAAAATCTGAATTTTTAAAAGTACTGAATTTTGTTGTTTAATAGTCGTGCAAAACAACTGGTGTCACACAACCAATGGCTTTGCGCTGGCTCATCCATCCAGCTGCTCTAAAATCTTCGATTTTAAAACGCTAATGTAAACTGCTCCAAACCATTTTATTTTAAAATTTTTGATTTAAAAAACTCGTAGAAATCAAATAATTTAGTTCCATGTAAAACAACAAACAATTTTTATCTGATTTAAAAAAAGTAAGTAGTAATTTAAAATTTGAACAGACCTTTTTTTGTAAACAAAGTTTTGTTTAAAACAGTATTTGTTTGAAACTTTACAATTGAAACTTTATAAACCTAATTTAGTTTTATTTTAAAATTTGTAGAATAAAAAATAAATACCTTATTGCAAATCGGAGATTTTAATCAGCTTTTCAAGGTATTGAGAAACTACATTAAAATAATCAATTTTTGTAGTCACGGCAATATTAAATAAACGGAAATTTTGATTTTAAACTTTATTAGTTTAAAATAATATTGAAATAAAAATATAATCCTAAAAAATAAAACTATTTTTTAGAATTGTTAAAATCTTTTTTTCAAGTATAACATGTAACTTTATCCTTTGATAGAGAATTTTATTGAAACAAATAATTGTAGTTATTTACTATTAAAGTTTTCAATTAAAAACAAATTTTGTTAGTATCGAAGATACTAAACTAATACAAAAAATTGTAAAAAGTAGAAATATTAAGATTTTTGTATGTAAAAAATTTTTTTAAATCCGATAAAATATGGGATTTGAATCTTCAATACTTACTATTGATAATTAAAAAATTAAACTAAAAATATTGTATTTAAAAAACCTTTTTTGATTTTAACACACATCTAAAATGATAATTTTTTACACACCATATTCTTTTTTTTATATCAAAAATAAGTCAAAATTAAAAATTTTGAAGGTAGTTCAATCAGTATAATATCATATCACTTTTTAACATATTTCTGTGCATTTAATATTTTAAATCCGTTTTTAAAATTGAACATTTTTTAACATTGACGTTTTTAAATCAAATAAAACCAGATAAAGTGAATCCCTAAAAAAATTAACGAAGTGGTTTGGAGCTATAAAAATTTTCAAATAACCATTTGTAAAATTTTTGATTTTAATAAAATTTATATTAATTTTTTAATTGTAGCAAAACCTTTTATTTTCGCCAAATTTTTTTTATATTGACCCTTGATGTTTAAATTAGAAATAATAGTTGCAACATATTTAACGTTACAAAAAGATAATAAAAATTATTTTTATTAATGCCCGTAAAATTGATTGAAATCCATACAAAAGATTGATTTGCAATGATTAAAATTTAAATTATTTGTTACAATTTGATTGTAAATCTTTTTTTGTAAAAAAATAAACTTTATATCGATAAAAAATATATTAGAATATATTTATTGGTAATCCATGCAGTTTTTTTTAAATTCAAAAAAGCTGATTCAAATATTTTTGAAATTTTTCAAAAATATCTTTAATAAAAAATTTGTTTTATTTTTATGCATATTTTAACAATATTATTTTTTATAATATAAAACCTAAATTTTTTTATTTAGTTTGATTATTATATTATTCCAAAAACTTTAGTAGTCTGGGATTTGCAATGATAAAAAGCAAGGTTTTTTACTTTGTTATCGATCAACTTGCAATATGCCCCAAACCGGACGGAGTACCGGATGCTTGGCTCCGTTTCAATAAATGATCACTACCTTAAATTTTTTTTCTTTTCACATACTACAAATTATAAATTTTTTTCTTTTAACAACGAATACTACAAGTTTGTTAGCTTATTATCGAATGGAGTACCTCCGTTTCACTAAAAAATTTCACATATATTATAAAATATTTGGGATTCAGACTTTATATGAATATAAATATAAAAAAATTTTCAACTTTTTTTAATACATCTATAATTTCGTGGCCTTGGGTTTTTACATTATTGTATTTGATGTTTATGTTAATTCTTCCTATTTTTTGTTTATTAACCACATCTAGTCAAACATTTTTTCAAAAATTTTGGCAAATTGCAACTGAACCTGTTGCAATTTCTGCTTATGTTGTTACCATTTCTATGGCTTTTTTTGCTTCATTATTTAATATTTTTTTTGGTTTTATTTTAGCCTGGATTTTAGTTCGCTATAATTTTGCTGGAAAACGTTTATTAGATGCTGCTGTTGATTTACCATTTGCCCTTCCTACATCCGTAGCTGGATTAACGTTAGCTACAATATATAATCAAGGTGGTTGGTTAGGTTCAATATTATCATATTTTGGCATAAAAGTAGCCTTTACTCGTTTAGGTATAATAATTGCTATGATTTTTGTATCATTTCCTTTTATTGTTCGAACTTTACAACCAGTTTTACAAGAACTGGAAATCGAATTAGAAGAAGCTGCGTGGTCTTTAGGTGCATCTCCTTGGAAAACCTTTCAAAAAGTGGTATTTCCACCATTAATTCCAGCTATTTTAACAGGAGCAAGTCTAGCGTTTTCAAGAGCAATCGGTGAATATGGTTCAATAGTGATTGTAGCATCAAATATACCTTTTAAAGACTTAATAGCTTCAGTATTAATATTCCAAAAATTGGAACAATACGAATATATAGGAGCAACAGTAATTGGTACAGTTGTTTTATTCATATCACTAATTATTCTTTTTGGGATTAATATTTTACAAACATGGAATAGAAAAGGTTTCAAATAATAATAATAAACCTTTAAAAGGTATCGGTACGAAGTACCGACTTGGTTAAAATCTTCAATTTTAAACGAGTCGACTCTGTTAAAATCGAAGATTTTAAAAGGCTGTCGTTTTAAAAATTAGTACAAAAGAATGAATACCTAAAAATTTCCGATCAGTACGAAGTCCTCCCTACTTTGCTGCCATTTAAAATGTCAAACATTTTTACAGTCGGCTGCGTTAAAATCTTCGATTTTAAAGCGCTGGATGCCCCTCTCCGGTAAAATCTTTGATAACAAAGTGACATGAAATAGCCAGCGCTTTAAAATCGAAGATTTTAAAGCGCTGATTTGGAACTCCGTTTCAGTATCAGTATTGATTAAATAGCGAAATTAGGATGTATTTTTTGATTACTATAAAAAACGCGCCAAGCAATTATTTGCTGATGTGCTTGAAAAATAGATTCTTGAAAAAGAATGTTATTTTTTTCTGAAGAACCTTTTACTATAGAAGCTAAATTTTTATAAGTTGATTTGGTATTGATATTTTTTTCTCTGGAATTGATTTCAGATTCGACTTCAAAATCTTCAATTTTAACTGGTGTTAACATTTTCGAATTTTCGATACCAAAATCTGACGGCTTGGCATCGGAATTGGATTTATTGACATTTATTTCTAAAAACTCTAGAAATTCTTGATTATAAATTTTATTTCCTAAAGGATTAGAATTTACATTTTTAATATCTAAATTTGAATTTAAACATGAATTTAAATTAGATGAATATTTTTTCCAAAGTATAGCTTGTCCTTTCACAGAAGGAATAAAGTTTTGTTTTGATCCAGATATTTTTTGTTTTTTATTGGACGTAGTTATATCACGTTCGTTTAAAGATTGAAATTCAGTTTCAACTTTATTTTGTGGCGAATAAAAACTTTTATCTTTATCAGACCACTTAACATTATTTTTTTCGGATAAATTTTCAAAAAGAGTTTCAAACGATACCAATATTTCTCTATAACTCACATTCCCTGATCTATTTATTTTTTTTTGATCTTGATCAAAAGAGTTTTTAAAATCATCAATTTTACCACCTTTTTTCGACCATCCAGCTGATAATTCTTGTTGATATTGAAATTGAAGAGTATTGGAATTAATTTTGTTTGATGGTAAATTTTTTAATTTTAAATTTTCACCATAAATATCTATCTCTTCTGTTCCAGAATAGATAACATTTTTATAATTTTCTTGTCTGCCAAAATCTTCGATTTTGGAAGAGGTTTGTGGAAAATCTATTATTTTGCTGCTCCCACTTATATCTTTATTTCGCACTGGATGCTTAACTTTAAAATCTTCGCTTTTATAAGAACTTCCTTGCTTACCATCAGTAAATGGAGAAAGAGTTAAATTTTGTCCAGCAAAAGAACTTAAATTTGGTGCTTTTGTTGGAAAATTAGTTACTAACGATAACTGGTCTGTATTAGAGCCAGCAATCGTTTGAATTGCTGGCTCTAGTTCAGAAAATTGCCGACTCGGAGAAGTCGGTACCTCGTACCGATTGAATTCATTGTCAGTTCCCAATTTACTAGTAAACTGATTCCATTTTCTACGAACTTTTTCTTCTGTTGCAAAATAAAAAGAATGTTGAATTCCATGTGGAATTACGCCTGCTTGTTGGAAAGGCGCATCTTTATAAAGAGTTATTGTTTCTGATAATGCCTGTTTTAAAAATGAACGTGGAACAATCAAATCTAGTAAACCATGATGAAGTAAATATTCTGCTGTTTGAAAATCATCCGGTAATTGTTCTTGTAATGTTTGTTCAATTACTCGTCGACCGGCAAATCCAATTAAAGCTTTAGGTTCTGCAAATATTAAATCCCCTAACATAGCAAAACTTGCTGTTACACCACCAGTAGTTGGTGATGTTAATACTGAAATATAAAGTAAATTTGCACAAGATTGATATACTTGCAAAGCAGCAGAAATTTTTGCCATTTGCATTAAACTTAAAATTCCTTCTTGCATTCTTGCCCCACCTGAAGCACAGACAAGAATTAATGTAAGACCTTCTTGAGTGGCATATTCAATTAATCGTGTGATTTTTTCCCCAACTACTGATCCCATACTCCCACCCATAAAATGAAAATCCATAATACCGACAGCCACAGGAATTCCATCTAACATTCCTGTTCCTGTTTGTATGGCATCTTGTAATCCCGTTTTTTCTTGTGCGTCTTTTAAACGTTCGGTATACTGTTTTTGATCCTTAAATTCAAGTGGATCACAAGGTGAAACCGTTTCATCTAAAGGTCTCCATGTCCCTAAATCAATTAGATGTTCGATTCGTTCTAAACTATTCATTTGAAGATGAAATCCACATCCAAAACAAACACGTTGATTTTCTTTTAAATGTTTGATGTAAAGAATAACTCCACAGTGATCACATCGAGTCCATAATCCCTGACTTCCATCTGAAGCAGGATGATTATATTTTGTAGCGTTTAAAAGCTTAAGCTTTCTTTGATCTTCAATCCAAGCTAAAATTGACATTATTAATATATCTCCAAATTAAATTTTTAATTTTAAAATAATTTTATCTACCACTTAATGCAGCTTTTTAAAACTTAATGAAACGGAGCCAAGCATCCGGTACTTTGTCCGGTAAGAAACTTATTAAAATTAAAATATTTGCTTTTCTATGGGCCTCAAAAATTATAGATTAGTGTTACATTGACGTAAATAGTTTGTATTAATAATTTTGATCTCCTACCGTTTCACCAAATCGTCGAAAAGAATAAAATAAAAATTTATAATTCTCAATTGTTTATAAAATACTAAACCAGTAAATCTATTTTAAAGCTAAAGATTTGATCTGAAACAGTCGAAACAAAATATCGATATCAGGTACCGAAATTAAGCATCCGGATGTTTGAGTCCGGCTTTGTTAAAATAAAAAATCCCAAAAACCCTTTTAAAATCTAAAATTTTAATGCAGCCGGTTCAAAGTACGGAATACTGTATGTTAAATTAACATCAAAGATTTTAAAAGGCACGGAATAGCTGATTTTTTATAAATTTACAAATTATTTAGGTGTGTGAAACAATTTATATTTTTAAATCAGTTAAAGTTTAATCAAATTAATTGTTAAAAACATTCTAATGGCTTTAAAACTAATATATTTTAAATACCAAATTAATTATCACAAATTTTGTTTATTAAAAAATATAGTCAGCTTTTCAATGCATTTGTTTAAAATTAAAAAAAGCTCACCAAAAGCTGATTCAATTTTTGGATTTGCATAATTTTAATCAATTTTAAAGATAAATATTCCAATACAATATATCGGCAGCTCCGTGCCGATTTGTTAAAAAAAAAAAACAAAATATTTTATAATAATTTTAGCATTTTTTTACTACATAACTTGTAATTTTTTTATAAAAACTTTATTTGCAAATCAAAAATTTAAAATAATCTAAAACTGCATTTGAATTTGAAAAATTCAATTATTTTTTTTTTACAATTTGATTATTTTGGATTAATAATCAATCTGTTTAAATGTTAAAAATAACATATTTGATTATAGTGGTTTTTTATGTGTAAAATCTAAAAGTTGAAATTAAAAAAATTCTTTTTAGTTTGTTGTGAATTAAAAAAAATAGTTGACAGTTTTATTAAAATATATTAATATACTGATATTGATATATCAATTTTAAGGCCCCATCGTCTAGAGGCCCAGGACATCTCCCTTTCACGGAGGAAACGGGGATTCGAATTCCCCTGGGGCTAAACAAAAAAATCATTATTTATCAATATATTTACATAGCAACTATATTTTTATATATTTGCTATAAAAACTAGCACAAAAAGAATTTACAATTTGAAACTATTTTGGTGAAACGGAGCAAAGCATTCGGTACGCTGTCCGGTTTGGAACTAGTTATGTATAATAATACATTGACAAATTTAAGATAAGAACCTTGCTCTATGATCAGTTTTAGAAATTGATAAAAATCAATAAATTTTATTGATAAACAGATTCAAAAACTTGTTTTGATTAAAATAGCTTTCAAAATCTTCGATTTTGTGCTTTTTATTTATTGAAAATATTATTTTTTTTTCTAAAAATCAGTTTTTTAAGTTTGCAATTTTAATATTGCAGCTGTTTTTTAGCAAAGATTTTAAAACATATAAAAAAATTAAATTATTATTAAGCTTTTCAATGCAACTTGCGCTGATTAAAAACTTTGCTTTTCCGTATATTAAAAACTTAATCAAATCTTCGATTTGCATGAAGATTCAATCTTCCTAAATTTATGATAAAATAAATATAAGTAAACGCGAGATAGAGCAGTCTGGTAGCTCGCAAGGCTCATAATCTTGAGGTCGCAGGTTCGAATCCTGCTCTCGCAAAAATTAAAATTTTTGTACTTCTATGCAAATCAAAAATTTGATTCAGCTTTTAATCAGCTAAAGGTGCATTGAAAAGTTTAATTAAAAATAATTTATATTATTTTGTAATTAGCATAATATTTTAACTTTTGGTGAAGCAATTTTACTGATAAATAAAAGTGGAATGATATTTATAAAAAAGGTTTAAACTTGAATTAACAGGTTAAAATTTTTAATTTTAACAAGGTATACTATTACCATTTAGTGTTAACTGTTCTAGAACAGTTACGTTTTTGTTTTAAAAAAAATTCCAATAAAATTAAGCAAAACTAAATATGCTACCGCATGAAAACCGATTTTATTGGAATTTTTTATTGACAAAGAAAAATAAAAATACTATAATAATGAAATAAGCCCTTGTGGTGTAATGGTAGCCACGCCAGTTTTAGGAACTGGTGCGTAATTGCGTGTCGGTTCGAGTCCGACCGAGGGCAAAAAAATTAGTCAATTTCTCATTTAAAGTTTAATAATTTAACGTGAAGGTCAAAATTTTAATTATATAAAAATATAACACATTAAAAATTAATGTAAAATATATTTTAAAGCAAAGCAACCGTTTAAAATGGTAGACCAGTAACCTTTTTTAAGGTGTGAACATTCGATACCTCGTACTGTTTTTTTGACACCGGCACGGAGTAGCCGGCAGCTCTGCGCCGGTGATTTAAAATCGAAAATTTTAACGCATTCGGTACGTTGTATCGAGATATTGTATTGCTATGGAACAAATAAACTAATCAGAGCAAAGAATTTACGACCTTGTTCTTAAGGTGAAAAATTTAAAATTTTAATACGATCCTCAAAATTTTTCACCATTGAAAAACAATTAACTAATTGGGATTTAGTACCAAACCTTATCTGTTAAAATCGAAATAAAAAAATTATTTCGAGAGATATCGGACCTAAATGAAATACACTATATATAAAAACATAATTTTTTTCAAAATTTACGATTAGAAATAGATTTCTATATCTATAAGTATGATAAAAATATCATTTTTTAATCTATTTTATTTTGTCTTATATTTGATAATATAAAGTAGTTGTTATTTTGAATATTTTTTATATTACGATTAAACCCTAACATATTTGCGTTGATTAAAAAAAAAATGGTAGAAATTTTATTAGCATTTTATTTTCCTTAATCTAAATTGTTGTTATCTGTTATGCTTACTTGCATAAGGAATCAGGTATACTTTTCCCTGTGTAATATCTGTTCCCATAATTTCCAGAATGTTTTAGGAAATTGATATTTTAATATTTAGTATCAAAGTACTAATGGTAAGTCCCATAAAACGAATATTTTTTTTCTTATTTTATTTTTTAAATATTGGGTACCAGTACTTTCTCCTGATATTAATTAACCAGTAGAAAAAAACTAGTTTTTTCACATTTAGTCTTTTAACTCAGTAGGGAGCAACTGGCCCCCTCAACCACTAAATTAAAACTTTAGTGGTTGGGTGTAAATCTTATTAACAAATAAGTTTTACAGATAGTTGATTAAACTCATGCAAATCTTCGATTTAATTAAGCTTTTCAATACACCTAAAACTGAATTCAGTTTTAGGCGATTCAAATTTTTAATTTATAATAAATTGAAAATCTTCATAGATTTTAACCAACCATTGCTTTAAAATCAAAAATTTTAAAGCAACCTGTACTTGGTACCAGTTTAAAGTTTGGTAATTTTAAAAAATTATAATTTGTCGATAGTATCGAATTCAAATTTAATTTCTTTCCAAACTTCACAAGCAGCAGCTAATTCAGGACTCCATTTGCATGCAGCACGAATAACATCTCCACCTTCACGAGCTAAGTCACGACCTTCGTTACGTGCTTGAATACAAGCTTCTAAAGCTACACGGTTTGCAGCTGCACCAGGTGCGTTACCCCAAGGATGTCCAAGTGTACCACCACCGAATTGAAGACAAGCATCATCTCCGAAAATTTCTACTAAGGCTGGCATGTGCCATACATGAATACCACCAGAAGCAACAGGCATTACACCAGGAAGAGATACCCAATCTTGAGTAAAGTAAACTCCACGACTACGATCTTTTTCAATATAATCGTCACGCATTAAATCTACAAACCCTAATGTTACTTCACGTTCACCTTCTAATTTACCAACAACAGTACCTGAGTGAAGGTGATCTCCACCAGATAGACGAAGAGCTTTTGCTAAAACACGGAAATGCATACCATGATTTCTTTGACGGTCAATAACAGCGTGCATTGCTCTGTGAATATGAAGAAGAAGACCGTTATCACGACAATAATGTGCTAAACTAGTGTTTGCAGTAAACCCACCAGTTAAATAATCGTGCATAACAATTGGTACACCTAAATCTTTAGCACATGCAGCACGTTTCAGCATTTCGTCACAAGTACCAGCAGTAGCATTTAAATAATGCCCTTTAATTTCTCCTGTTTCTGCTTGAGCTTTGTAACAAGCTTCAGCTACGAATAAGAAACGGTCTCTCCAACGCATAAATGGTTGAGAGTTTACGTTTTCATCATCTTTTGTAAAGTCTAAACCACCACGTAAACACTCATAAACAGCACGACCATAGTTTTTAGCAGATAAACCAAGTTTTGGTTTAATAGTACATCCTAGAAGTGAACGTCCATATTTATTCAGTTTATCACGTTCTACTTGAATTCCATGAGGAGGTCCTTGGAAAGTTTTTACGTAAGCTGGTGGAATACGAAGATCTTCTAAACGTAGTGCACGAAGTGCTTTAAATCCAAAAACGTTACCAACAATAGAAGTAAATAAATTTGTAACTGATCCTTCTTCAAAAAGATCTAAAGGATAAGCAACATATGCAATATATTGATTTTCTTCACCTGGAACTGGTTCAAGATCATAGCAACGACCTTTATATTTGTCTAAACTAGTTAAACCATCAGTCCATACAGTTGTCCATGTACCTGTTGATGATTCTGCAGCTACTGCAGCACCAGCTTCTTCAGGTGGAACACCAGCTTGTGGTGTCATACGGAACGCTGCCAAAATATCAGTTTCTTTTACTTGATAATCTGGAGTATAGTAAGTTAATCGGTAATCTTTTACACCTGCTTTAAAGCCAGCACCTGCTTTCGTTTCAGTTTGTGGAGCCATTTGTCATAAATCAGTTAAAAACATTTACGATCATACAATCTGCCCGCTTCGTAATTGGTAATTTTGTTTACTAAATAAAAATAATATCTAATACCTGAACGTACATATTTCAAATCGGGCGGAGTAGCGGATGCTTCGCTCCGTTTTACTTAAAAAACTTGGAACTAAATTTAACGTAAGTGTTCAGGAATAAAAAAATTATATTTAATTTAAACGTAACTGTTTTGGTTTTGTAATTTACAAAATCTAAATTTTATTTTTATTTCTTTTAAAATCTTCGATTTTAATACCGTTCAATTTAACTTGAAAAAAGGTTTTAATAGAATTAATTTTGCCTTTTAAAACTAAAAGGTGGTAGCAGTTACACTAAAATTTTCGAGTTTTGTTGCACGTTTATAATTTACTAAAAATAAACTATTCATTTTTATAATATCATGTTTTCATGATAACTTTTTTTCACAATATTTTTTAAATTTATAACTTATATTTCATATATAATAGTTGGTTGTAAAAACCGTAAATGGTTCTCAACCACTACGTTTTTTTTTAACATTTACTAAAATGGTTTGGAAAGGTTTATTATCTGAAAAATTAATTTAAAGTATAAAAATTAGTGAAATTATGCAATTTTAAAAATTGAATGTAGCTTTAGTTTATTCAAATCTTCGATTTGCAAGGAAAAGGTTCGGAGTTGATTTAAATATGTTTGAAAATATGCAACATATTTACATAAAAATAGAAAAAAAATAAGTACCTAAATAACTTTATGGTAAATATTAAATTTTTTTTACAAAATTCACTCTAATGGTAGAATACCAAAAAAATGTCTCTAGTGTCAAATTTTATAAATATTTAAGATTTCTAGTTATTAACTATAATAAAAATTAGTTTTTTTTATATAAATGTAAATTTATAGTTTAAAAAATATGTAATCGAAATTATTTATATTTTTTTTAATTTAATGCTAAAACGATAAAAAGAATTTTTAAAATAAAAAATTTATCAATAACTAGAATAAATGCCCGATCATTAACATTTTTAAATCAATTAAAGTTGCTTTTGTAGATAAAAATCTAGATATTTTTAGTTAACTTATAATAATTTATCAGTTAAATTAAACCAAACGGAATGAAACGGAATGGGAGGGATTCGAACCCTCGGTGTAATTTCTTACACACTCGATTAGCAATCGAGCTCTTTAGACCACTCAGACACCACTCCTAATATTCTAATTAAATTAGGATCACACGTTTATCAAAATTATTTTTAATACTTTTGTTTGATTACTTTAAATTACAATTAATATTTTTATAAAAAATATTAATTTATATAGAAACAAAAACGTAACGATTTACGACAAAAATAGATGAAATTTATTTAATTTAAAAAACTATTATTATTTTACCACATACGAATAAAATATCAACTTTAAATAATTTTATTTAAAAAAAAATTATTTGAAAAGCTTACAGTGAAAATAGTTTTTAAAAATGTTTAATTTTTAACACTATTTTTTTTTAACTAAGTAATTATTAAAATTTTAAACAAAAAATGATTACTTGAATGAATTAATGAAATATCTTATTTAATTAAAATTAAATTAGATAAAAAACGTTTTTTTATCACGGAAAAAAAATTGAATTTTTCTATATTGCGAATTGACTGCATTAAAGAAAATCAAAAATTTTATTTAGATGTTATCGACTGCATAACATCAAAGATGTTACAAGTCGATAATTTTAATAAGCTTTAGCAGCTTTTTTAAATTTTAAAATTGAAAAACTTGTTTTAATATTATTCAAATTTTAAAACTTGTTGTAGATTTTTTGTAGTAATGTTAGCGTTCAAAATTATAAATTTTGAACGCTAACATTACTTGTAATACCCTTTTATAATTTGATGTTACTGAAATTTATATTAACCAATTGCCACTTGATCTACAAGACCATATTCTTTTGCTTCTCGAGCAGACATAAATTGATCTCGGTCCATATCTCTAGAAATTCGACTAAGACTTTGACCTGTTCGTTCGGCATAAATTTTACCAACTTGTCGACGAATTCTCATAACTTCTTCTGATTCTGAAAGAATTTCAGAAGCTTGTCCTTGACTTCCCCCTTCTGGTTGGTGAATCATTATACGAGAGTGTGGAAGAGCAATACGTTTTCCACGATCCCCCCCAGCTAATACAAAAGAAGCCATGGAAGCTGCGGTCCCTACACAAATTGTTGTAACATCAGCTTTAATATAATTCATAGTATCATAAACAGCAATTCCACAAGTTACTGAACCGCCAGGGGAATTTATATAAATATATAACCCTTTTTTTTCTTCTTCGGCATTCAGATACATCATAATACCAATTAACTGATTTGCTAATTCATCGTCTAAATCTTGACATAAAAATAAAACCCTTTCCCGGTATAATCTATTATAAAGATCAACCCATTGAGCAGATGGTTCACCGGGTAAACGAAATGGAACTTTAGGAACACCAATAGGCATAACGGTAGTATTCTCCTCAAAAAAATATTAATAAAAATCTGTATAAAAAATTTAAAATGTTAAAATTAGCTAGATCACCTAGATTACAAAATGTTCAAAATCAAAAAATTTTGACAATACTATAAAATTAGTGATCGTTAAATACGGAATAGTTGATTTATTTGTTTTCCTTTTTATAAAAAAGATTTATGTTGATTCTTGAAATTAAAAATTAAATTTTTAATTTTAAAATATAAATAAAATCGTTACAAATAAAAGATTTGAATCAGCTAAAACTAGAATTCCAGTTTTAGCTGCGTTAGTTTGCATGAAAATGAAAAAGGATTTTTAATTAAACATAGCACTTTAAAACTTTCAATTTTGACAAAAATTTCTATGTTAGCTTTGCAACATATTGAAAAACTAAATCAACTTTTTCAGTTGGATGATTGGCTGGTAGAAAAAATTGGTTATATTTTTAATGGTTCTTTAGATTCAAAACCAGTAACGTTTTTTAATCACTATATTAAATTTTTAAAATCGATTGCGTAAAAATCGAAAATTGGGAAAAACCACTAACGTTAATTTTTTATTTTGACAGGAGAGGTGGCAAAAATTAAAAATTTTTGCCAGGTTCACTTTTATTTATAAAAGGTAGTAAGCCTACCATTCTTGAGTTTTTTATAGCTCTTGCCATATGACGCTGTTGTTTTGCAGTTAAACCACTAAGACGTCTAGGTAAAATTTTACCTTCGGCAGTAATAAATTTTCGTAATAAAACTACATTTTTATAATCGATAGTTCCTTGAAAAAACGAAGATTTAGTATTCGATTTTCGTTGAATAAGAGGTATTATACGTTTTGTATGGGAATATTTTCCCTTTCTAATACGACCAGAAAAATTCATAAAATAAATAAATATCTAAATGTTTACTTCTATGCAACTCGAAAAGTTGAATAAGCTTTTCAATGTATCTAAAACTGGATTCAGTTCTAGGTGAAGCAAATTGAAAATTTGAAATATATAGAAAAGCTTGATTAAAAAAATTTCATATTTGAATGTTTTCAACTTTTATTGTTTTATGATTATACAAATTTTTTGTTGAAAACTAGTTTTTTTTAAATACAGAAATATTTGTAATAAAATAATTTTTTAATTAACACAGCTTTGAAAAAAGTTAGAAAATCACCTCATAGGTGGTAGACTAAAAAGTAAAATTCAACAATTACCCTAAATTACTTAATGTGGATTGAATTAATTGTTGAAAAGCAGCACGATCACGTACTGCCAATTGAGCAAGAATTTTACGGTTTAAAAACATATTTGACTTTTTTAATCCATTAATAAATTGATTATAGCTAATTCCATAAGTTCTAACGGCTGCATTCATTCGAGTAATCCAAAGTGCTCGAAAATCACGTTTTCTTTTATTTCGATCTCGGTATGAATAACTTAAAGCTTTAATATTTCGTTGGTTAGCTGTTCGAAATAAGGTAGATGATGACCCTCTAAATCCTTGAGTCATTTTTAAAATTTTTTTTCGTCGTTTCCGAGCTATATTACCACGTTTTACACGAGTCATTTTTTATAAGTTCCTTTTCTTAAATTTTTTATTTGTAAATAATCTATTATTTTGTTGTAATTAAAATCTAGTATGGTAATTGGTTTTACAGGTTTTTAACTGAAATATTTGAGATTTTATATTGAAATATAAAATTATGATCTTAAAAACTAAAAATTAAAATGAAATAACTAACTTATCAGTGTTGGCTGTTCCAAGCTCATGTTCAATCAGTAACTGTTTTTCGAAGTTCATTTTGCTCCGGCTTCTCCGGGCGAGCGCAAAGCGGTTGTTTAAAATCCCAGACCACTTACGTTTTTAAACGGGGAGCATTTGGTACGGAATAACCGGTACAGTGTCCCGATACCAGGTACCCGTGTGGAACAACCGGTGAGGAACTACCGGTACGAAGTAACCGGATGCTTTGCTCCGGCTGCTCTACATCGGCACAGAGTAACCGGATGTTTGGTTAATTAACATATCTAATTTTTTCAATTTTGTGTGGTTTTATAAAATTGATAAATTTAAAGTAAATTGAAAACAATTTGTATATATTACCAATTTTATAATTTTTTAAGCTTAATTAAAAATAAAAAACAATTTTCACAAATTTTTGTTACCTGGTTAAAAAAACTAGAATTATTTTTTTTATATTAATTATCATTATTAAAAAATATTGGCTTTTAACCAAATTTTTTTAGTGTTGTTTTAAATTAACATATTTAAATTTGTTTTATAGAAATGAAACCATTAAAAAGTTGTCAAAAATTGATTTACATTATAAATGAAACGGTATCAATTTAATATCAGTTTTTAAATTTGGAATTATTTGTGAAAATTGTTAACTTTTTTTAACTAAATTTGAATACTTAGAGATTATTTACAATTTTTATATCTAAATTTAATATTCTTTTTTTAAAATAAAATTTTTTATATCAAACAATGTTGTAAATTAAAACTTTTGTATAAAAAAGGCAAGATTACATAAATAGTTTATGTAATGGAAGATTTTAATGCAAAATATATTGTATAAAATATCGACCACTCAAAGGAACCGGTACAAGGTACCGGAGCGAAGCCTCCGACTACTTTGTGCCGGCGCAGAGTAGCCGGAGCGAAGCATCCGGTTACTTTGTACCGGTAGTTCCTCACCGGTTGCTCCACATCAAATCTTTGGCTCAAATACAAAAAATATCAAATTGAAAATTTAGTGAAATGATATGAAAAATGTAAAATCTATGATTTTACAAAACTAATTACCTTTTTATTTGATTGCTTAGCTTAGACTATACAAGTCATTTTTTATAAATTCCACAGTAGTGAAACTTGAATACTAAACATGAAAACTTATTCATGTTAGATGATTTATATTGCGATTTAAAATTTTTTGATAGATTTCAACTATAAATCACATGTTTGATTAAAGTTTGGACTTTAAACAATCAATGAAAATTTTTACAGTTTCATTGATATAAAATTTCTCAAATCACACTTATTTATTTTAACCTAAGAATTGAATTTAGCGAAGCTAAAGTTTATATTTAGATACAATTTATTTTATCTTTATATTTTATTTTATGCTACAATGAAATCATTATTAAGTTAAAAAAAAACAAACATACTTGTTTACTTGGGTTATTTAGATTAAATGTAAAACTGTTTCAGACCAAAATTATAATTTTTTTTACAAGTCTTTTTTAATTGTTTTCAAAGCAATTTTCAATATTTTTTTGACATTTATAAAGCTTTTCAATATATTGAAAAAATTTATACAAATTAAAAATTTGTATAATAATATACAATTAATTTTAATTGTATTGTCATCACAAAACCGATTTTTTACACTACAATAATGTATCAAAAATCGGTACCGAGTACCGTTTCCGTTAAAATTTTGTATCACCGCAGAATTGTTCTGATTATATCACTCAAGTAGATAATCAGAGTTTTTTAGTACAGAGCTAATTATCTGCTCCCTAGTATTCAGTTATTTTGTAATCAACATGATTATGGAACAATAATGATTAATTAATAAAACTTTAATTTAATGGATCTAAAATTGAATCCAATTTTAGCTGATTCAAATCTATTGGTTTGCAATAAAAAATAAAGTTTTTTAATAATTTCTTTTTAGATAAAACTCAATTTTTACTAAATTAGAATTGAGTTTTATTTTATTTAAATAATAAATATATTATATATATGGCAAAAAAAAGTATGATTGAACGCGAAAAAAAGCGTCAACGTTTAGTAATTCAATATGCAAAAAAACGAAAACATTTAAAACAAGAAATTGAACAAGCTTCTTCTTTTGAAGAAAAACTCATTATTCATAGAAAATTACAACGTCTTCCTCGAAATAGTGCACCTGTAAGACTTCACAATCGTTGTTTACTTACGGGTCGCCCAAAAGCTTATTTTCGAGATTTTGGGTTATCTCGTCATGTGTTACGAGAAATGGCTCACCAAGGACTGTTACCAGGTGTGACTAAATCAAGTTGGTAACTTGTTACATGACAAAAAATTGGTAGTTTTTATAAAAATTTTACTGTTTTAAAATCAAAAATTTTAAAGGAGCTGGTCTATTGTACAAAATTTGAAAATTAAAGAGTTAATTTAGTGTTCAAAATTAAAAATTTTGAACACTAAAGTTACACTCGAAACAAACACCAGTAACGTTTTTCATGTTTTAAAAATCGAAAATTTTAGCAAAACCAATCTTTTTATTGATGTTAAACCATAAAATGGTTTACAAAAGTAAACTAGGATATTACTATTAAATAAAATACTTAATATATAGTATTTAAGAACAGTAAAACTTTTTAGTGAAACTTATTATATAATAGTTTATAACGATTAATAAAAAAATAACTAATTTGGCTTTCAAATTTTTTTAAAAGCGACATATATTTTTTTTATATTAAATTTTTCCAACGCAATTAAAACTGGATCCGGTTTTAACTAATTCAAATCTTCGACTCGTTAAAATCTTTGATTTTAATCCTGTCGACTGCATTAAAATTAAAGATTTTAACGAGTCGATTTGCAATAATTAATTGTTATTATTTGTTAGAACATAAGTAAAAAATTTTTCTAACCTTAGTTATTTTTTAAAAAATTTTTGGAAAATTTCAAATTAGTTAAAAATTTTTAATTTTTAACAGATTTTACATAGTCAATTCTGTAAAAATACCAGAATAATAACGTTTTTTAAAAACGTTGATTTTAAAAAGTAAGGTTTAATGAAAAATTTCAACTAGTTTCAAAATTAGAAATTTAAAATATAATATTATCAAAGGAGATAACACGATGGCTGCAGCTTATTTACCATCTATTTTAGTTCCATTAGTAGGTCTTGTGTTTCCAGCCATTGCAATGGCTTCAATTTTTTTATATATTGAAAATGAAGAAATTATTTAAATAATTTCATTTTTGTTTTCAGTATTTTTTTTATGCAAATCTTCGATTTAAAACAATTTTCAATATATTGAAAATTGTTTTAAATCGAAGATTTGCATGATATATTTTTTAAATTTCCCTATTTTCATCCTAAATTTTTTATAAAAATGTATTTTTGGTTTTAACAAATAAAAAAATCTAGTACATATTTAAGTTTTTTTTAGCTTAGAACTAATTATAAATTTTTTAATAAATTAATGCTGTCAAAATCTTTGATTTTGAAATAGCTTATTAAATGGTTTTCAATCTAATTACAGATGATTTTACTAAATTTAAAAAACAAATTAATTTGAATCCAAATGAATAAATAAAATAACAAAATTTTTCAGGCAAATAAAATAGTTTTTACTTAAACTATGTTGGTTTAAAATCAGTTGCAATTTTTTGTAATTTAATCAAATTAAATATTCTTTAGTTGTAAAGATATTTATCTTTTTTTGTTTTATTTTTCATTAAAAATTAATTTGTAGTTGGTTTAATATAGTTCAGTGAAAAATTTTTATGATTTCATTTTATGAAGTTTTTCAATATATTGAAAATTTTGAGCAAATCTACAATTAGATAACAATCTATGATAATTTAATCTATAATTTATTGAAAGGTTCAATTTAAACTTCCAATCATGTTTTGGCAATCTATTAAACAATTTCAATGCAGGTTTGCAATGTATTACAAATTTTCAATTTGTAATACATTGCAAACCTGATTCAAATCTGCAATTTGCAATAAACTGTATTTTAAAAAGTATTAATTTTTTCGTTTTAAACGAGTAGCTTTTCCAACTCGGTTTCTTAAATAATATAATTTTGCTTTACGTACTTGTGCTCGTTGAATTATTTGAATTGTTTTTAAAAAAGGTGAATGAATAGTGAACACACGTTCAACACCCACGCCTTGGAAAATACGACGTACAGTAATTGTACTATGTATTCCTGCTTTATGCTGAGCTATAACAGTTCCTTCATATGGCTGAATTCTTTCTACTAAAGAATTTTTTTGTTCTGATTTTTTACTAGATCCTTTTTTTTTATCATCTTCTTGTTTTTTTCCTTCTTGGATAAGAACTCCAATTTTTACAGTATCTCCTACACTAATTAAAGGTAAATCGTTTTTTAATTGAATTTTATCTATTTGATAAACTATTTCTTGTAATTTCATAATTTTTGCTCCAAACCATTTTTTGATATTGTTACTATCAATATTGTTATAAAATACAAGCAACAAGTACCCTAAATGCTCCCCTTTTATATAAAGTATTAGATAATTGGATTTAGTAAATATACTGCCAAATTTGTAATAAAAATTTACAATTTTTTAAACAGCAACGCACCTTTTTTGTATAACAAAAAATAAATACTTTATAAAATGTTTAAAACAGGGACACCACAAGTGTGTAATTTTTTAATCTGTTTTTTTAAGTAATTTGGCCCCTCAAAATCTGAGGGGCCGGAGCCCAGCATACGGTTGTTTCACACCGGTACGGAGTACCGGATGCTCCGCTCCGGTTGTGTTCTTGTACAAATTACCAATACTTTAGATTGACTATTTCTTTTAAAATTAAAAGATTTTAAAACTGTTTATGCAGCTTTTCAAAGTTCTGAAACGCTGACTCAAAACGTAATGGTCAGGGATTTGTCGTAATTTTATATTTAAAAATTAAACTAAAATTAAAGAAACAACACCAGCGCCAACAGTTCGACCACCTTCGCGAATAGCAAACCTCATTCCTTTTTCAATAGCAATAGGTTGAATTAATTCAACCACCATTTTTATACGATCACCGGGCATAACCATTTGAGTAGCACTTCCATCATCGGCACGAAATGATTCAATTTTTCCAGTCACATCTGTTGTACGAACATAAAACTGAGGTCTATATCCAGGGAAAAAAGGTGTATGACGCCCACCTTCTTCTTTTGTAAGCACATAAACTTCTGATTCAAATTTTGTGTGAGGTGTTATTGTTCCTGGTTTAGCTAAAACCATCCCTCGTTCAATATCTACTTTTTGAATACCTCGAAGTAAAACTCCTACATTATCACCAGCTACAGTTTCGTCTAAAGTTTTTTGAAACATTTCAAGACCAGTTACAGTTGTTGTTCTAGTTTCTCTAAGACCTACAATTTCTATAGACTCACCTACTTTAACTGAACCTCTTTCTACACGGCCAGTTGCAACTGTACCACGACCAGTAATAGAAAATACATCTTCTACTGCCATTAAAAAAGATTTATCCGTATCTCGTTGTGGAGTGGGAATATATGCATCAACTTGATCCATAAGATCAAAAATTTTATCAACCCATTTATTTCCACCACGTTCCATTTTAGGATTTTCTGTTAAAGCCTCTAAAGCTAAAAGAGCTGAGCCAGAAACAATTGGAATATCATCACCAGGAAATTCATAATTATCTAATGTTTCACGAACTTCTAATTCAACTAATTCTAAAAGTTCTTCATCATCAACTTGATCTTCTTTATTTAAGAATACTACAACATTAGGAACTCCCACTTGTTTTGCAAGTAAGATATGTTCTTTAGTTTGTGGCATTGGACCATCAGCACCAGAAACAACAAGTATAGCTCCATCCATTTGTGCTGCTCCGGTAATCATATTTTTAACATAATCCGCATGACCAGGACAATCTACATGTGCATAATGACGTAAATCAGTTTCATATTCAACATGTGCAGTATTAATTGTAATACCTCGTGCTTTTTCTTCTGGAGCACTATCAATATCATCATATTTTCGTGCTTTTCCACTACCGCGAGTGGCTAATGCCATCGTAATTGCTGCTGTTAAAGTAGTTTTGCCATGGTCCACATGACCAATTGTTCCAATATTTACATGTGGTTTTTTACGTTCAAATTTTTCACGTGCCATAATTTTGTAATTTAGTTTGTTTAGTAAAAAAGTTTAATATATATTTCAATATTTGATTTTGATTTAACACGTATATAATATACTTTGATTAAAAATAAAAATATAATTTTACGTTGTAAATAAGAAGGGTCAATTAAATTACTTAATTTAAATTAAAAATTTGAAATTATCCAAAATATGTTGGTAAGAACTTTTAATTATAAAAATTTTTGATTAGAAATCATCAAAATTTTCAATATATTGCAAATTGAAAATTTGAATTATCTAAAACTGAATCCAGTTTTAGGTGCATTGAAAAGCTTTATTAAATCGAAGATTTGCATGAATTTAATTATTTATACAAATGAATGGATTAAAAAATAATTTTTTTCATTTAATAAATTTAAAATCTATATAAAACTAAATATGAAATTTATAAATTTAGAAAACCTATAGAAATGTTATTTAATTTTATAAAAAAAAAAAGACCCTTTTTTAAAAATACCAGTTTTTTATTAAAATAAGCAAATTTTTTTTATTTAAAAAATAAAACCTAAACTTTGTTACTAATTAGATAATAAAAACATAAGTTTGTACCAGGACCACTTACGGTAGCTGTTTTGCTGGATACTCAACTAAGTTGAAAATTTAAATAAATAATTGTTACTTTTCATATTTAATATATATTGATATCAAATCAATAGGATTACGGTTTAAATTTTTTAATAAAGTTTAATTAAAAAATTAAATACTTCAATGAAGCTTTTTAATGGATTAAAAAGGTTATTCAAATTTTTAATTTGCAATGTAATAAAATATTTTTTATCAATCATTTATATAACAGTAATTCAATTTTATCTTAAATTTTAACACTCAATTTAATATCATCGTATATTATCAAATATGCTATTTTAGTAGTAGTTTATTTCTATTCCTACACAACATTCACTCATAAGTACCGGATACTTTACACCGGTCCGGAGGAGCCTCTCCCGGTAGGGGAAAAGCAATAAAAACTAGCTGGTATCAAGTAACCAAATAATTAAAGTTGCTCTTCAATCTTTTAAAAAAGTGGTTGATACCAATTATAAATTGGATATAAAATTTTTTGATAATTTTTAGTTTTGTTTTAATAAAAAATATTTGATTTTATCAAAAATGGGTAAGAAAAACGGTGTTTTGAACCGTTTTTCTTATCCATTGTAGTTTCTCTTAGTTTTGTTCACACCTCTCAGACTTTATTAAAGTTTTTGATTAACGTTAAGGGTTAGAAACAATAAAGTGTTTGACGAACAAAAAATAGATTTTATCTACTTAAGGTTTTAATTTAAAAGATTTACCATTTTTAATCTGATATAGTAAAAAAATAAAATTTGAAAAATTAAAAAATAGGTTTCACTTCATCTAAAAGAACTGAACTATTATAAATTTCTAAAATGATTACTAAAAATACAGCAAAAAGCCCCATAAAAACACCCATAAGCACAGTAGTACCCCAACCAGGTGCTACTTTTCCATATTCGGAATTTAAAGGTTTTAATAAAGTTCCTAATGCTGTTACTTTACTAGTATCTGATGAATTTTGTTTTGTTTTTAATGTAGTTCCTGTTGCCATAAAATAAAAATTTATATATATTTTTTTTACTTTCTGTAATAATATAATTATTATGCAAATCTTCGATTTGATTAAGGTTTTTAATGAAGCTTTTTAATGGATTAAAAAGGTTATTCAAATTTTTAATTTGCAATGGGTTAAAAATCTTAATAATGTTTTTTTATCGAAATCTACTAATTAATAAATTTATAATTTAATTATTTTAGTAAATTTTGTTTAAAATTCAGTTTTTCAAATTTTTAAATTAATTTAAAAACTTATAACACCTTTAAATGTAATATATTTTGTGCTAAAATTATTAAAAATTATTTAGGTTTAAAAAATTATGGAAAGTCCTGCTTTATTTTATACAGTTTTTTTAGGGTGTCTTCTTTTAAGTATTACTGGATATTCAATTTATATTGGATTTGGCCCACCATCAAAACAACTTCGAGATCCTTTTGAAGAACATGAAGATTAAAATAAATATATCAATTTATTAACCACTTAAGTTTAGTTAATTTTCTCTGGATATTCGATAAAATTTTTGCTATTTTTTTTTTCTAGGGTTTTTATATTAAAAACCCTAGAAAAAAAAAAATAGCAAATATCTATATATTATTATAGATAATTCAATTTTTTGATTGCTTCTAACCGTAGTGCGAACATACGGCTGCTTTGCGTAATTTCACTTTAAAATTTATAAAATAAAAAAAAATTTGAAAATTAAATTTGCAGTGAAAATTTTTGATTTTACGGAGTGGTCGTTTAACAACGTTTACTCCAATCAACAAACTCAAAAATTGTGATTTTCTTTCTAAATTTAAGATTTACGAGTAATTAAAGATTTTTTAATATTAAACTTATTTAAAAAACATATTAACCTTTTTTTATAAAAAAAGGTTAGCATATTTTTTTAAACAGAAAAAAATTATTATTTAACAATACGTGGAGGTTCTCTGAAAAAAATAGCAAAAAAAATAATTCCCAAAGTACCTACTAATAAAAATGTATAAACTAAAGCTTCCATAAAAATAAAAATTAATTAATAATATAAAAAAAATTTTCAGGCTATCAAAATTTACAATTTTGAAAAGCACCAAGCCTACTAAAATTTTTTCCTGTTACAGTTAAAATCTTTGATTTTAACGAACAAACCAGATTCTTATTAAAATCAAAAATTTTCACTGATGTTGTTAGTGTTCAAAATTAAAAATTTTGACCAGCTTCACGACCAGTTCGTTAACTATTTGACTTTAACGAACTGGTTGTGGGGCAAGGTTGACCTACTACAAATTAAAGATTTAATGCAAAAACATTAGTGGTCTGGGATTTGATTAAACTTTTCAATGCATCTTTAGCTGATTAAAAGCTGCGCTTTTCACTATATTGAAAATCTTGATAGGGGCTAATTATTTTTTTATACAGATTGACGACGAGTGGAAACATCACCAAGTTTTTGGAAAGCACCAAATTCAACTTGTTCATCAAGATCAGCATCAATACCAGCAAAAACATCTCGGAAAATTGTTCTTGCTCCATGCCAAATATGACCAAAGAAAAATAAAAGAGCAAAACATAAATGGCCAAAAGTAAACCAACCACGTGGACTACTTCTAAAAACACCATCTGATTGTAAAGTTGCTCGATCAAATTCAAAAACTTCCCCTAATTGAGCACGTCTTGCATATTTTTTAACAGTTGCTGGATCATTAAATGTTACACCATCTAATTCCCCACCATAAAACGTTACAGAAACGCCAACTTGTTCAATACTATATTTTGATTCAGCTCGTCGGAAAGGTACATCAGCTCTAACAACTCCGTCTTTATCAATTAAAAGAACAGGAAAAGTTTCAAAAAATGTAGGCATACGGCGCACAAATAGTTCATTACCGTCTTTGTCTTTAAACACAGCATGTCCTAACCAACCAACAGCAATACCATCGCCACTATTCATAGCTCCAGCACGGAAAAGACCACCTTTAGCTGGGTTATTTCCAATATAATCATAAAATGCTAATTTTTCAGGAATTTGAGACCAAGCTTGAGAAAGTGTTTTTCCTTCAGATAAACTAGTTTGAACACGTTTTTCAATTTCTTGTTGGAAAAAACCTAAATCCCATTGGTAACGAGTTGGCCCGTATAGTTCAATAGGTGTAGCTGCTGATCCATACCACATTGTTCCAGCTACAACAAAAGCTGCCCAAAAAACTGCTGCAATACTGCTAGATAAAACAGTTTCGATATTTCCCATTCGTAAACCATTATATAAACGTTGCGGAGGTCGTACACATAAATGGAATAAACCAGCTAAAACTCCTAAAATTCCAGCAGCAATGTGATGAGACGCAATTCCGCCAGGATTATAAGGATCAAAACCATCTGCACCCCATGAAGGAGCAACTGGTTGAACACTTCCAGTAATACCATATGGATCAGAAACCCAGATACCTGGTCCAAATAATCCAGTAACATGAAATGCACCAAATCCAAAACAAAGTAATCCAGATAAGAAAAGGTGAATACCGAATATTTTAGGTAGATCTAATGCTGGATCACCAGTTCGTGGGTCACGAAATAATTCCAAATCCCAGTAAACCCAATGCCAGATTGAAGCAGCAAATAATGCTCCAGAAAGTAAAATATGAGAAGTAGCTACTCCTTCATAACTCCAAATTCCCGGATTATTTGCTGTTTCTCCACTTATTGTCCAACCACCCCAAGATTGAGTGATTCCTAGACGAGTCATAAATGGTAAAACAAACATTCCTTGTCGCCACATTGGGTTCAAAACAGGATCTGACGGATCAAATACAGCTAATTCATAAAAAGCCATTGAACCTGCCCAACCCGAAACTAATGAAGTATGCATTAGGTGAACAGCAATAAGGCGACCGGGGTCATTTAATACAACAGTGTGGACACGATACCAAGGTAGTCCCATAAATAGTTTTTAAAAAATAAAAATAATAATTTACTTTCTTTCTTTTTTTAATTTAAATTGAATTATTTTCAATTATATCATAACCAGTTCTAGAAATCTATGATTTCAAATGAAACTATTTGAAATAATAAATTGAAAACATAGCAAGATAAAATACAAAATTGATTTATTATTTCAATGCAGGTTTTCAAAAATTATAAAAACTTTATTCAAATTTTATGAAGGTGTTTAAAGATTTAAAAATCTTTAATCAAAACTATTAAAATTGAAAATTTTAATAGATTTGCGTGATTTGGAATAATTGAATTAAAAAATTACTTGATTTGTTTTAAAATCTCCTAACTTTTTCCCCCTCTTTGCCAAAAACGATGTATTAAATTTTTACCAAAATAAAAAATTTAAATATATTATATTTTATATTTTTACAAAATTAGTTGATGTAATTAAATAAAATTAAGTACTATAGTAAATAGTATTAGTTATTTATTTTATAAAAAATTTATATTTTATGCCTAGATCACAAAGAAATGATAATTTTATAGATAAAACGTTTACTGTTGTTGCAGATATTTTGTTAAAAGTATTACCCACATCAAACAGAGAAAAACAAGCTTTTCTTTATTATAGAGATGGAATGTCGGCTCAATCGGAAGGTGAATATGCGGAAGCACTTCAAAATTATTACCAAGCAATGAGATTTGAAACTGATGCTTATGATCGAAGTTATATTTTATATAATATTGGTTTAATTCATACAAGTAATGGTGAACATGGAAGAGCATTAGAATACTATTATCAAGCACTTGAAAGAAATCCCTCATTGCCCCAAGCTTTAAATAATATTGCTGTTATTTATCATTATCGAGGTGAACAAGCTATAGAAAATGGGCAACCAGAAATTGCCAGCATGCTTTTTGATAAAGCGGCTGATTACTGGAAAGAAGCTATTCGATTGGCACCAACTAATTATATTGAAGCAGCTAATTGGTTAAAAATGAGTAAAAGAATGGTGATTTAAACAACTAAAATAATTTTTATTTTTACTTCACTCTTTTTTTTTTTAGTCAAAAATTAATATAATATTAAAAAAGTAAGTGGGTGTAACAACCCCACTTACTTAATTATCTTGTTAAAAATTTTAAAATAGGTAACAAATTTTTATAACTTTTTTTGGTAATAAAATTTCTATTAATTAGTTATTAACCCCTAAAGCACTTTCATAATATGGAATTATAAAATTATAAATTAAAAAATAATTTAACACTTTAAAAATCTAAGATTTTTAAAGTAACAAAATAAGCATTTTTGAATTAAAAACATAGTGATTGCAATTTATTTAAAATTCCAGACCACTGAGGCTTTTTAACGGGGAGTATCCTTTGTCTGATTACCCCTTGTACCTTTTGCAAAAAAATAATTTTTGTATTTAAAATCAAAATAGGTAATGCTTCTGTCAAAATTGTAAATTTTGAACAGTTTAAAAATAAAATATTTTTACTGAGAAAAATATTTTAAGATCACTTAATGTGAATTGTTACTAAAAAAAAATGAGGGCTGAGTCTATCTCATAGTATTTGTTTAAGGAGAAATTCGATGACAATTAGTCCACCAGAGCGAGAAGCAAAAAAGGTGAAAATTGTAGTCGATCGCAATCCGATTGAAACTAGTTTTGAAAGATGGGCTAAACCAGGACATTTTTCTCGTACTTTATCAAAAGGTCCGTCTACTACAACTTGGATTTGGAATCTTCATGCGGATGCGCATGATTTTGATAGCCATACAAGTGATTTAGAAGAAATTTCTAGAAAAGTATTTAGTGCCCATTTTGGACAATTAGGTATTATTTTTATTTGGCTTAGTGGAATGTATTTTCATGGCGCACGTTTTTCTAATTATGAAGCATGGTTAAGCGATCCAATTCATATCAAACCTAGTGCACAAGTAGTTTGGCCTATCGTAGGGCAAGAAATTTTGAATGGGGATGTTGGTGGTGGGTTTCAAGGAATCCAAATTACTTCGGGTTTCTTTCAGCTTTGGCGTGCCAGCGGAATCACAAGTGAATTACAATTATATAGTACAGCAATTGGTGGTTTAGTAATGGCTGCTGCCATGTTTTTTGCAGGATGGTTTCATTATCACAAAGCTGCTCCAAAATTAGAATGGTTTCAAAACGTTGAGTCTATGCTTAACCATCATTTAGCAGGACTTTTAGGTTTGGGTAGTTTATCTTGGGCAGGACACCAAATTCATATTTCGTTACCTATTAATAAATTATTAGATGCTGGTGTTGATGCAAAAGAAATTCCATTACCTCATGAGTTTTTATTAAATCGAGATTTAATGGCTCAAGTTTATCCAAGTTTTGCAAAAGGATTAGCTCCTTTCTTTACTCTAAATTGGAACGAATATAGTGATTTTTTAACATTTCAGGGTGGATTAAATCCAGTGACTGGAGGTCTTTGGTTAAGCGATACAGCACATCATCATTTGGCGATTGCTGTTTTATTTTTAGTTGCTGGTCATATGTATCGAACAAACTGGGGAATTGGTCATAGTATTAAGGAAATTTTAGAAGCTCATAAAGGACCTTTTACTGGAGAAGGACATAAAGGACTATATGAAATTCTTACAACTTCATGGCATGCTCAATTAGCAATAAATTTAGCGCTTTTTGGTTCATTATCTATTATTGTGGCTCATCACATGTATGCTATGCCACCTTATCCATATTTAGCGACTGATTACGGAACACAACTTTCTATCTTTACACATCACATGTGGATTGGTGGTTTTTGTGTGGTTGGTGCTGGAGCTCACGCTGCAATTTTTATGGTTCGTGATTATGATCCAACAAACAATTACAACAACTTACTAGATCGTGTAATTCGCCATCGTGATGCTATTATTTCTCATTTAAATTGGGTTTGTATTTTTCTAGGATTCCATAGCTTTGGTCTTTATATTCATAATGACACATTAAGTGCATTAGGTCGACCTCAAGATATGTTTTCTGATACAGCAATTCAATTACAACCTGTTTTTGCTCAGTGGATACAAAATACACATTTTTTAGCACCTCAACTTACTGCACCAAATGCTCTAGCTAGCACAAGCCCTACTTGGGGAGGCGATATTGTTGCAGTTGGCGGAAAAGTTGCAATGATGCCAATTTCTTTAGGTACAGCAGATTTTTTAGTTCATCATATTCATGCTTTTACTATTCATGTAACAGTGTTAATTTTATTAAAAGGTGTTTTATATGCACGTAGTTCTCGTTTAATTCCAGATAAAGCAAATTTAGGTTTCCGTTTTCCATGTGATGGACCTGGACGAGGTGGTACATGTCAAGTTTCTGCTTGGGATCATGTGTTCTTAGGTCTTTTTTGGATGTACAATTCTTTATCAATTGTTATTTTCCATTTTAGTTGGAAAATGCAATCTGATGTTTGGGGTACAGTTAATGCAACTGGAGTTTCTCATATTACAGGTGGTAACTTTGCACAAAGTGCGAATACAATTAATGGTTGGCTTCGAGATTTTTTATGGGCACAATCTTCTCAAGTTATTCAATCTTATGGTTCAGCATTGTCCGCTTATGGATTAATGTTTTTAGGTGCACATTTTGTTTGGGCATTTAGTTTAATGTTCTTATTTAGTGGCCGAGGTTATTGGCAAGAACTAATTGAATCTATTATTTGGGCTCATAATAAATTAAAAGTAGCTCCAGCAATCCAACCACGAGCTTTAAGTATCACACAAGGTCGTGCTGTAGGAGTTGCGCATTATCTTTTAGGAGGTATTGCTACTACTTGGTCATTCTTCTTGGCAAGAATTATTGCTGTTGGTTAAAAACCGTAACTATTCCAAAAACATTCTTTTAAAAATGTTAATGGTTGTCAAAATCGAAGATTTTGAAAGACTGTTATTTTAACAATTAAAAAAACTCTAATAATAATATTTAATTTGCCGTAAAGAATAACATATTTTAATATGTTCAAAATTAAAAAATTTGAATAATTAAAACAGAAATAAATATTAACTTTACGTAGAATAAGCGAAATAATTTGTCTGTTATTGATTTAATAATCAATTCTGAATATATACTTTTCTTTAAAAAATAGTATTATTTTTACTAACAAAAAAAACAAACTGCTTTGAAATCAAAGATTTTACTGGAACAGGGACTTTGTACTTGTTTTATTTTATGTGAAAATATTAAATAATAAGTTTTTTCCAAATGGTTGATTTATCAACCATTGTAGCTTTTTTGAAATTTAAAAAAGGTTATTAAAATCGAAGATTAAAAAAGGTGTGAAAAATGTTGATTTTTACGCTGTAAAATCTGCGATTTTAACGGGTAAATTTAACCCAGTACGGTTTTTATGTTATACCAAGATTTCGCTTATTAAAAAAAAAAACGGAGGATTTCTAAAAACTTATGGCAACAAAGTTTCCAAAATTTAGCCAGGGCTTAGCACAAGACCCCACTACTCGGCGAATTTGGTACGGAATCGCTACTGCACATGACTTTGAAAGTCATGACGGTATGACTGAAGAAAATCTTTATCTAAAGATTTTTGCATCTCATTTTGGACAATTAGCAATTATTTTTTTATGGACATCCGGAAATCTTTTCCATGTAGCATGGCAAGGAAATTTTCCACAATGGGTTCAAGATCCATTACATGTCCGCCCAATTGCTCATGCAATTTGGGATCCACATTTTGGCCAACCTGCTGTTGAAGCTTTTACTCGTGGTGGTGCGTCTGGTCCAGTAAATATAGCTTTTTCAGGTGTATATCAGTGGTGGTATACAATTGGAATGCGAAGCAGTCAAGATTTATATTTCGGAGCGCTTTTTCTAATTATTGCCTCTGGTGCATTTTTATTTGCTGGTTGGCTTCATTTACAACCAAAATTTCAACCATCATTATCTTGGTTTAAAAATGCAGAATCAAGATTAAATCATCATCTTTCAGGTTTATTCGGGGTAAGTTCATTAGCTTGGACTGGTCATTTAGTTCATGTAGCTATTCCTGAATCTCGAGGACAACATGTTCGATGGGATAATTTTTTAACAACATTACCCCATCCACAAGGACTAACACCATTTTTTAGTGGTAATTGGGCTGCTTATGCGCAAAATCCGGATACTGGGAATCATGTTTTCAGTACTTCTCAAGGAGCAGGAACTGCTATCCTAACTTTTTTAGGAGGATTTCATCCTCAAACACAAAGTCTTTGGTTAACTGATATTGCACATCATCATTTAGCGATTGCTGTTCTATTTATTCTTGCAGGTCATATGTATCGTACTAATTTTGGTATTGGTCACAGTATGCGTGAAATTTTAGATGCACATGTACCACCTGCTGGTGGCTTAGGTGCTGGCCATAAAGGATTATTTGATACAGTTAATAATTCTTTACATTTTCAATTAGGTTTACACTTAGCTAGTGTTGGTACAATTTGTTCATTAGTTGCACAACACATGTATTCGTTACCACCTTATGCTTTTTTAGCACAAGATTTTACAACTCAAGCAGCTCTTTATACTCATCACCAATATATTGCTGGTTTTATATTATGTGGAGCTTTTGCTCATGGAGCAATATTCTTTATTCGGGATTACGATCCAGAGCAAAATAAAGGAAATGTTTTAGCAAGAATATTAGATCATAAAGAAGCAATTATTTCACATTTAAGTTGGGTAAGTTTGTTTTTAGGTTTTCATACATTAGGATTGTATGTACATAATGATGTTATGCAAGCTTTTGGAACTCCTGAAAAACAAATCTTAATTGAACCTGTTTTTGCACAGTGGATTCAAGCAGCACATGGAAAAGCTCTTTATGGTTTTGATTTACTTCTTTCTGAATCGAATAGTCCAGCTTTTTCTGCCGGCCAAAGTCTTTGGCTTCCTGGTTGGTTAGATGCAATTAATAACAATAATAATTCACTTTTCTTAACAATTGGACCTGGGGATTTTTTAGTTCACCATGCTATTGCACTTGGACTTCATACTACAACTCTTATCCTTGTTAAAGGAGCATTAGATGCTCGTGGGTCTAAACTTATGCCAGATAAAAAAGATTTTGGTTATACGTTTCCATGTGATGGGCCTGGACGAGGTGGTACATGTGATATCTCAGCATGGGATGCTTTTTATCTTGCTGTTTTTTGGATGCTTAATACAATTGGATGGGTTACTTTTTACTTTCATTGGAAACATTTGGGTATTTGGCAAGGAAATGTTAATCAATTTAATGAATCATCTACTTATCTTATGGGTTGGTTACGTGATTACTTATGGTTAAACTCTTCACAATTAATTAATGGATATAACCCATTTGGTATGAATAGTCTGTCTGTATGGGCTTGGATGTTTCTTTTTGGTCATTTAGTATATGCAACTGGATTCATGTTTTTGATTTCATGGCGTGGATATTGGCAAGAACTAATTGAAACTTTAGCTTGGGCACATGAAAGAACACCTCTAGCTAATTTGGTTCGTTGGCGCGACAAACCAGTTGCGTTATCAATTGTTCAAGCAAGACTAGTTGGATTAGCTCATTTTTCTGTTGGGTATATATTAACATATGCTGCGTTTTTAATCGCTTCTACTTCTGGAAAATTTGGTTAAGAAAAATATATAGTAAAAAATCAAATTATTCGATGTTTACTTAGTGTATTGTTTTAATTTAATTTTTATGTAAACACATAACTATCAATTTTTTCTATATCAGTTATATAAACCGGTGTGAAACAATTGGCAGTAAAATCTTCGATTTTAATGCGCCAGCTCATCCGAAACGGCGATATAGTACCAGTACGGTGTCCCGGTACCTTATACCGGGACACCGTACCAGGACTTGGTATCGATTATACAGTTTGCAGTTCGCTTTAAAAACAAAGTTTTTAAAGCGAACTGCTTCGCTATTTTCAATTTAAAATAATTTGTTTTTATTATCACTAGATAAGAAACAACTATTTTAACATTTCTTGATAAACCTTTATTACAAAAAATTACAAACCATAGATTAATAGTTTTTATTGTTGGAGGAACTGCAGAAGCTATGGGTACTGGTTTATATTTAAAACAACAAAAATTGCAATATAATCCAAAATTGATTCAAAAAAATCACTCAAGAAGCTTGGAAAGAGTGTTGACAAATTACAAAAAAATGTGCTAACAAACAAATAAGTTATCAATTACCTGATATCAATATCGATGCTTTAGGATTAGATCCTGCAAATATTTTATTTGCAACAAAACCTAATTATGGATCGTAACGTTATAAAATACCGCAAAAAACAAATCAATCTAATTTTAAAATAGCATCCATTATTGGGAATTTTTCTAATTCCGATCATAAAGAAAAACAAATTGTTGAATTCACATATACTCACGAAAATCAAATTGAGGACTTGAAAACAGAAAATTGGAATCAAGAATTTATTGTTAGTGTTAACCCAACATTACCTCTGTTATATGTTATTTTAACAAATCTAGCCGTTATTCTGTTACTTGGTTTTTATTAGATGCGAGGGTGTATGGTGCCTATAAATTTTCGATTTTAAAGACAAGCTTAACAAATTGGTTTTTTGAGAAAAGAAATCCTTATAAAAATTTGGATTTACGTGAACTGCAAAATTTTTTTTAATCAAAATCAAATTATAAAAAAACACAAAATCAACTTTTTGTATATTATCAATCCAGTCAAGAAAAAACTGGAACTAATATTGAATAATAAAATAAGATAGTTTTAAATTGTTTAATAACACATTTTGGAAAGATAAAATAAATTGGTTATTGGTCATCAACTAATCTACTAGATTATTACAAAAACGTTAGTATTCTAAATTTAACGTTAATGATCGGTACCTGATACCGACTTAGTTTTAAAGGAGTCGAATTTGAAAGGTATTTGAGTTAGGAGATCCTATAGATTGCGGTAGACCAGGATGACCTACTGGTTAGTATGTGCAGCTAAAATTAAAGATTTTAAATGCGTTAAAATCTTTAATTTTAAACCGCTGGAGCGAAGCATCCAAAACGGAGTCCTGGTCGTTCAATATTTAAAAAGTTGAATAGATTTTGGAGTATATTATATAAATATTTAGGAAAACAAATGATTTTTTTTTATTTTATGAAATGATAGGAAAAATTGCATTCTATTTTGTTTCTACTACGCGTTAAAATCGAAGATTTTAACGCGTAGTAGAAACAAAGCTATAAATTATCTGATATTAAGACAAATTTTTAAAAAATTTGTCGTAATACCAAGTAGTGCAAACTATCCATTGATAGAAGGAGCTTCTACAGAAGCTAAATCTAATGGGAAGTTATGAGCATTACGCTCGTGCATTACTTCCATACCTAAGTTAGCACGGTTGATGATATCAGCCCATGTGTTAATAACACGACCTTGAGAATCAACAACAGATTGGTTGAAGTTGAATCCGTTTAAGTTGAATGCCATAGTTGAAATACCTAAAGCAGTGAACCAGATTCCAACTACAGGCCATGCAGCTAGGAAGAAGTGAAGTGAACGAGAGTTGTTAAAAGAAGCGTATTGGAAAATTAAACGACCAAAGTAACCGTGAGCAGCTACGATGTTGTAAGTTTCTTCTTCTTGTCCAAATTTGTAACCAGCGTTAGCAGATTCGTTTTCTGTAGTTTCACGAATTAAAGATGAAGTTACTAGAGAACCGTGCATAGCTGAGAATAAAGAACCACCAAATACACCAGCAACACCAAGCATGTGGAATGGGTGCATTAGAATGTTGTGTTCAGCTTGGAATACAATCATGAAGTTGAAAGTACCAGAAATACCCAGAGGCATACCATCAGAGAAAGAACCTTGACCAATTGGGTAAATGATGAATACAGCAGTAGCAGCAGCAACTGGTGCAGAGTAAGCTACAGCGATCCATGGACGCATACCTAAACGGTAAGAAAGTTCCCACTCACGACCCATGTAGCAGCAAATACCTAAGAAGAAATGGCAAACGATTAGTTGGTAAGGACCACCGTTGTATAACCACTCATCTAAAGAAGCAGCTTCCCAAATTGGGTAGAAATGTAATCCAATAGCGTTAGATGTAGGAACAACAGCACCAGAAATGATGTTGTTTCCGTAAAGTAGAGAACCAGAAACAGGCTCACGAATACCATCGATGTCTACAGGAGGAGCAGCGATGAATGCAATGATGAAAACTGAAGTTGCAGTTAATAGAGTAGGGATCATTAGAACACCAAACCAACCGATGTATAAACGGTTTTCAGTACTAGTAATCCATTCACAAAAGCGAGCCCAAAGGCTAGTGCTTTCACGTCTTTCTAAAATAGCAGTCATGATAATTTATAAATTTTTAATAAGATAGCCGATACAATGTATCGGAAGAAATACTTTGTATTTCTTTTATTTCACAAAATCATAAAAATGATAAACTATTTTAATTATTTAAACAATTTTATTGTCTATAATTTTTGATTTTTACATCAAATTAACTAAAATAAATTATTAAATTTATTTGATTTGCTAATGTTTAGTTTAGCCAATATTAAACCCAAACGTCAAGTAATTGAAAATTATTAGTTAATTAATATAACTTTTTCTACATTTTACATTTTTTAAATGTTCCACTTAAATTTCCTAAAATAACTGGAAATTTGATTAATATTAATAATTAAACGTACTAATCGATACTCGTTACCGGATACTCCGTTTTGACTTTTCTGGGTGGTAAATTACGTACCTTTTAAATTTTTTGTGAAATAATTTTTGAATGGTATGCAAATTTGAATATTTTTATAAATTTTGAAAAAAAATTTAGTTGACAAAAAAACCATTTTTAATAATAATTAAAAATAGTAAATAAAATTATTAGTTTTTTTTTAAATGTTAAGTTTGGGAAGGGATTGTAGTTCAATGGTTAGAGCACCGCCCTGTCACGGCGGAAGTTGCGGGTTCGAATCCCGTCAATCTCGTATAAAAATAAAATATATTAATTATTTACAATATACCAAATTATTTACAATATACCAAAGGTGGGCCTGATATACCTTTTACATTAAGGTAATTTATGTAACTTTAACCAATACAAATTTTTGCTTTGTAATAATTGATATTTTGTACTGATTGTTTAAAAATCTCCAATTTAAAAAAATTAAATTTAAAATAAAAATATGGAAAATAGTAATTTTTAAATTATATGTGTTTTTATGAAGTTTGTGATTTTTAAAAACAAAAATTTTGGAACCAAACTAAGTTGTTTGAAATTTTTGTAAGATTTAGTTAATACCATTTTAGGTAAACTTGAATTTAGAATAAATTTTCGCTTATAATAGCAAGTGTTTGATTTGTCTATACTGTCAATTTTTTGTTTTTTTGTCCCTGCTCTTAAAAAACATAAATGATTTGGAATTTGCAGTAAAAATACCAGACCACTTTCAATATTTTTGAAAAATTTCAAAAATATTTGCAATAAAACGGTATGGAGTTTTAACATTAAAAATAAAAATAAGACGCCAAACAAAAATTATTTAAAAAATTTTTGCTAAAATTATGGAAGTAAATATTCTTGGATTAATTGCCACTGCATTGTTTATTATTATACCTACTTCTTTTCTTTTGATACTTTACGTAAAAACAGCAAGTCAAGAAGGATAGTGAATAGATAAAAAATTATTAAAGTGTTAGAAAACTCAAAAAAAACAACTGTTACAGTTTAATTATTTAATATTAACCCGTAACAGTTGTTTTTTATTAGGAAACTATGTAAGTTTTTCAATCACATTGAAAAACTTAATCAAATCTTTGATTTGCATGGCAAATCGAAAATTTAAATCAAGTTTAACTGCATTAAATAATGCATAAAAAATTTGCCAAAACATAAGTGATCTAGATTAAAATTTTTAATAAATTTTTTTATTTTTATAAAACCGTAAAGTAAAAATTTGAACTATTTTGTTAATTAATAATTTTATTTACCAAATATATAATTTGGTAATTCGAAAAGCTTAATTGGCAATTAGTTGATTAAATATTTGAAAACAAAAGGAAATTTATTAACTTCCTACTTTAAAAGCATCAATAAATAAACCAAACATAAACCCTATTTTAAAAAAATTTAAACTTCTTAGTAAATTATTTTTTGAAATTTTAACGGAAAACCTAAAAAAAAAAAAAAATTTTCTATTTTTATTGTGATAAAAAATAAAATTTATACTTTCTATAAAAAATAATAAAATTAAACCAATATAACCATCCCAACTCATATAATAACGAATACCATTAAGAATGGTTCCAAAAAGATTACCACTTAAAAATCCGATAAATAAAAAAAATATAGTAATTCCAAAATTATTTTGAAAAACAAGAAATTTACTGTTAGTTTTATAAAAAAAATTGTTAAAAAATCTAAAAAATTTTGTTTCAATATTCATAAATTTTTAAATAATTGAAAATTTTGAAAATCTACGATCTTCAAAGCCAGATATAATATAATTAAAAATTTTTAAATTTTAATCAAAATGAATGCGGCTTTAGCTTATTAAAATCTGCGATTTTGAATAAACATTTTTGTTTTTAAAAAAGTTAAATCAAATTTGTTTTATGAATCCAAAAACTTACCTTATTTTTTAATAATATTTATTACCATGAATTATGAAAACTATAACGTAAGTAGTCGAGCTTAAAATATATATTTTATTTATTGTAAATTAAAAATTTTGTATCAGCTAAAACTGCATTAGAATATATTTCTTTTAAGTTAATTTATGTTATAAAAAACCAAGTTTTGTAAAATTATTAAAAAATTGAACTCTGGTAAACTTACTTGTTACTTAAAAAAGTAAAATGTTAAATAATTTTTTTATTTACATTATTATAAATATTAATTCCGTACAAATAAAAATTCTATTTTCATAAAAAAAAATATCAAATTTATAATTTTGTATTCACATATATTATTCCTTATATTTTTCCATATTTAAGATATGGAACATATATTTGATTTTTTTAGTTTATATTGGAACTATAAATATAGTTCCAGATATTTTATATCATTATGTATTTTATTTGAAAACTGTACATAAATTCTAAATTAATGTTAAAAATTATTTTTGATAACTTTTATAAAAAAACTAATTATATTTTATGCAACTCAAAGATTTGATTAAAGTTTTTAATCTATTGCATTAAAAACCTTGATAAAAAATGTTAGAAAAATAAAAAATATAAAATCTATTTTTTATCATGTATTTAATTATTTTTCCACTACTATAATTTTCAACATTCAAAATTTTTAAATTAAAATAGTTTTTAATTTCACAAAATTAAATCTCATAGTAACTTATGAGCATTAAATTTTGTATTCTTTTCAATTTAAATAAGGTCAAGCAAACGTAGTATTGGAGATTTGTTGCCGGTTAAAAACATTACAAGTTATGTTTTTAACCGGCAACAAATTTTTTACTTACTTTTCTTTGAAATGGAGATATGAAAAAATCTGTAAATAACTAAGATTTTTTCAGTATTCTTGATAAACAAATCTAAGGCATTAGGATTTTAAAGATCAAGGTTTACCCATTACACATCCAAGATTCAAATAAGTTTCTTTTAACTTTTGAAAAGCTGTATTTATATTAAATAATAATAATTTTTTAATAAGCTAGCCCCATACTTCGTGTTGTTTCAGAACCTAAATATACCCGAACACTTAAAAAATCAGTAGGGCATGCTGATTCACAGCGTTTACAACCAACACAATCTTCAGTACGAGGAGCAGAAGCAATTTGATTTGCTTTGCATCCATCCCAAGGTACCATTTCTAAAACATCTGTTGGACAAGCTCTTACACATTGAGTACATCCAATACAAGTATCATAAATTTTTACAGAGTGTGACATAAACTAAAAAAACTCCAAATAGTTTAATGAAGTAAGATTGATGGGGGGGGTTGATTTTTATCAAATCAAAAAATTTTCACAATTTATGTGAGCATTATTTTAATTAATGCTTTAATTTTTGAATTGATTAAAAAAATTTATTTTTTTAACTTTACGATTTTAATCAATTGAACCAAACAGTTTTAGTTGATTGTTAAAAACAATTAGCGATCATTAGGGTTTCTTGCCGGGTCATTTGAAAGAAAACCAAAAATGAATAATGAAACAAAAAATGTTACTACAGTGTAAACAAAAATTTTTAATGTTAACATAAAAATTCCGATGAAAAAATATTTTTATAGGCTACCTTCGAGGTGTATTATATCATAAATTGATTAATAATAGAAGAATTTTTGTTATTTACATTAACAAATTTATTTGGAATATATCAAAATAGTTTTTTTAACAATATTCAAAAATTAATTTAAAAAAAACGGTAAATTGACTTATTGCAAATCTTTGATTTGAATCAGATTTTTAAAATATTTAAAACCTGGATATTAATATATTAATAAAAAAATAATATTGTATAGATTTTATTTTTTTCAAACTTTAAGATTTTAATCACTCACGTTTTTTTTTTACAATAAAATCACAAGTTTGAAATGATTTTCAAAGATAAAATTTTTTAATTTTTACAAATCTGCGATTTTTATAAGCTGAAGCTATATTAAAATTAAATGATTTCAGTAAAAAAAAATATATTAAATGAAAATATAAAAGTTATACGTAACATAAATTAGTAGATTGAGCAGCCTACTATCGGAGTCGAACCGATAACTTTCGGTTTACAAAACCGATACTCTGCCAATTGAGTTAAGCAGGCTTTTTTATTATTATAACATAATGATAATAAAAAAATTTATTTTTCTCAAGCTAATGCAACTAAAGTTGATTCAAATTGTAATAAAAGATAATAAAAAAATGAAATTCATGGAATTGTTACTTTATAAATAATAAAGATTGTTTATTTTTGTTCAGTGATTTTTGATTGATGTTTTTTATTTATTAAAATTAAAAATGTTAACAACCTTGTATCTATATTACCAAAGAAAAAAACTGTTAAAAATTTATCTGGAAATTTGTCGACAAGTATCCTGCGCAAAACATTTGGTACCCAGTCTATACTGGGACTTCATACCGGTATGAAGTCCCAGCTGCTTTGCGCCGGAGCAAAGCATCCGGTTACTCCGTACCGGCGACCAAGTGCCATTTCCGTGAGGCCGGTATTAGGTACCAAATACTTTGTTTTGGCTATCTTAAATATTTTGATCTTAAAAAATCGTTACACAATAATTTAAGCTCCTGCAGCTTCTTTAGCTGCATACATAATCTCAACTGTTATTTCCGAAACATTATTTTCTCTAGCAAACTTTTCCGTATTTCGTTTTATCTTACCACGCACAAAACCCGGAATTTTATTTAATTCTGCTAATCCATCAGGAGCCCAAGTTAAACCGGAATCTGTTGACAAAGATTTGGTAATAACTTCTTTTGTATCATGACCACCAAAAATCTCTAAAAGATGATCTTCCATTCCTAAAGTAAATGAATTATAAACTAAATCTGCAATTTGATTTGTTCCTTCATATCCCAAAAACGGTCGATATCCTAATGGAAAATTTTGAATATGTACGGGTGCTGAAATTACACCACAAGGTATATCTAATCTTTTTCCTATATGACGTTCCATTTGGGTTCCAAAAATCGCTGCTGGTTCAATCCGAGCAATCATATCACCAACTTGAGTATGATCATCAGTAATTAAAACTTCATCACAAAAACCTTGAACTTGTTCTCTAAACCAATCTGCGTCGTGTTTACAATAAGTACCTGCACAAGAAACTCGAATTCCCATTTCACGCGCTAATATTTTTGTCATTGATGCGGCATGTGTGGCATCACCAAAAACAACAGTTTTTTTACCAGTTAAATTCTGACAATCAATTGATCGAGAAAACCACGCTGCTTGTGAAACAAAACGAGTTTGTTGATCAATGTAATTTTCAAAATTGAAAGGAATAATACCCCCTTTCCCGGTATTAAGCACCGATTGTTGATCGATATCAATTAATTTTTTTTCACCATTATTGAAACTTTGTTTTAAAATTTCAGAAATTTCACGAATAAATGCAGCTGTATCTACAATTCCCATTGGAGTTACATCAATGTAAGGCATATTAAATTCTTTTTCAAGAAAATTAGCTGTCATTAAACCAACTTCACGATATGGGATAACATTAAACCAAGCTTTTGGTAAATTTTTTAAATTAGTAACTAACCCACCTTCTGGAATCACTTCATTAACTTGAATGCCTAAATCGTTCAAAAGGCGTTTTAGTTCTCTAGAATCATGTTGATTGTGAAATCCTAAAGTAAATATGCCAATAATATTAGCAGAAGGTTTTTCTGTTTTAGAAATATCTAATTTATTTTGTTTTTTTGCTTTTTCAATATAAAAACGAACTACTTGCTCTAACGTTCTATCAGCAGCTTGTAATTCATTTACTCGATAATGATTTACATCAGCTAAAATTACATCCGAAACAGATTCCATTGACGCGCGATTTACAAAATTTTGTAAATCTTCCTGTAAAATACTAGAAGTACACGTCGGAGTAAGAACTATTAAATCCGGTCGTTCTTCTTTATCTTTTCGAGTAATGTTTTCCACGACTTTTTCTTGAGATCCACGTGCTAAAACATGACGATCAACTATACTTGCCGTTACTGGTGTAAAATCTCTTTCACGTTCTAACATTGAACGCATAACATTGAAATAGTCATCGCCAAGCGGTGCGTGCATAATTGCATGTACATTTTTAAAAGAGCTAGCTACTCGCAGAGTTCCTATATGTGCTGGACCTGCATACATCCAATAAGCCAATTTCATAATATAAAAATGTCTCCAATATTAAAATTTTTTTTACCTTATTTTCAAAATTAAGGTAGCTAAAACTGGAATTTCAGTTTTAGCTGATCCAAATCTTTGATTTGCAACGATTTTGAAAGTGAATAATTAATCTAAAAAATGGTATTATTTATAATAACGAAATCATCTAATTCTGAAAATTAAGTACTTAAAGAATCTGATCCTGAAAACCTCGTGAAAATCAAATAATTTTCAATTTTTTATCAAAAACAAAAAATAAAACCAAGTTTTTTACTTATTTTGTTATTATTAACGAATAATTAAAATCATATTAAGTTTAACGATTTTATTTCAAAAAACGTAAAATGGTCTCAAATTTTGACAAAAATATGTTTTTTAACCTATAAGTTAAAATAAAAAAGTTGTAATTTGTGAAAATTGAATATTTTCCAAAAAATTCAACCCAATAATCATCAAGTAAAAAAGGTTTCGTTGATTATAAGCAAATTTTTATTAATCAAAACAACTCCAAACAAATTAAAATAGTTGCTTTAAAATAATTGATGATATTCGATTGAATATCGCAGATTTTAATCAAGTTTTGAATTATTTAGACAAATTTAATTTTTTATATCTAATTAATTTGTTAATATTAAACATTTCACAAAATACCATATAAATTAAGATTATTTAAACAATTAACAAGTTGTTTTATTATAATTACATAAAAAAAAGTGCTTTATGGGTTAAAAACTAGTTTAAATAAATTGAATTAAGTTAATTCAATTTATTTAATTAATTTTCGGTTAATGTGAAAATCAAAAATTTCAGACCAATTTATTTTTATTAAAATTAGAAATAAAAATTTCTAATTTTAAGTGAATTAAAAAAAAAAAAACACTGTTTTTTGATAAAATAGAACATAATTGCTGATAAATTGATATTACTTTGTGTAACATTACTGATCTAAACTTGCTTGTCAACAAAGTTTATCCATTATGTTAGACAATTTTTTTAATTTGTTCTATTCAAAATCTTTGATTTTGATCATTAGGTTTTAATGTTTTACAAATAAAATAATGACTTATTGAAAACAAAGTCTTATTAACGTTTTAAACCTAGATCACTTACTTTAATTAATACCGGCATATACTATAAAATAGTAAAAAAATTTATTAACTTAATAATAAACATTAAATATTAAACAATTAATACATAATTGTCTGATGTGCTGTTTTACAGATCTATTTCTCGTTTGTTAAAATTTTTAGTTTTTTATTTCTGTCAAAATCTTAGATTTAGAACATTTCGTTATTTTCAATTTTAGTACCACTCAATTTTTTTTATTTTATAAAAAATTTTTATATTTTAACCTTTTTTGGTTTTTTATTTTTTATAAGTTGTTTTGGAGGAACCTTTTATTTCAGATGGCGTTATTACTTGCAAAATTACCTGAAGCTTATGCTCCGTTTGATCCAATCGTAGATGTATTGCCAATTATTCCTGTATTATTTTTATTATTAGCTTTTGTTTGGCAAGCGTCTGTAAGTTTTAGATAATATTGATTTTTTGTTATTTTACTTTGAAAATTCAAGATTTTCAAAACAACTAAAATTATTAATTTTAGTTAACAATTTAAAATTGCTGACTACCTTTTTTTATCTCTTCGATGGTTTAAAAAATGTAAGTGGTCCTGATCCGACTAGTTAAAAAAACTCCAAGTTTTTTTAACAAGTCGGCTCCATTTAAATGAAATTTAAACACGCCGATAAAATTTTAAATGTTAAAACTTATAAAAAAATTTTATCGAATAAAGACCACTTATTAAAAAGGGTTCATATATAAGATATACGATCTGAAAGATCTTTGAAAGGATGAAATTAATTTAAAACAAATATAAATAGTTTGTTCTTTGTTCAATTTTAGTGTAAATACAACCGATTCGAGATCACCCGGAACCGTCGAAGGGGCATAATGTATCATAAATATTGCTTTTAAATATTTGTAATAATTTAAGTTTTTCAAAATTTTTTATTATTACTAACTGTTGATTATTAAAATCTGTGATTTAGAATAATCATAAATATTAAAAAAATTTTGAAAAAGGTAGGTTAATATAAAAAATTAAATTTAGAAACTTGAATTATTACAAATAATAATAAATAAAGTGTAGTCGAATACCATTTTTTAGGAGAAATAAAAAAATTATGCCACTTTCAGATAGTCAAATATTTATTGCTTTATTTACTGCTTTAATTACTGGAATTCTTGCAGTACGTCTTGGAATAGAACTTTATGCTTAATTAAAGTTAGAACATTTAAACTTATTTTATAACAAAATATTGTTTAATCGAAATAACTAACTAGTTTGTAATATTAAAAAATTACAAATTTGTTTCAAACTTAGTTAAAAATTCAAGATTTTAACTTTTAGTGTAAAAAGGCAAAAAGCCAAAGGAGATTACCACACCTACTTATGTTTTTAACAAAGTGGCCACTAAATAAAGTTTAATATTCTGGAATTAAATTTTATTTTTTTATTAGTCAAATTTGTTTTAAACAAAATTAGTCTCCGCCAATTTAATTTTGTTTTACACGGGTAAAAAACCGTTTAAAATAAATATATATTTATATTACTTAATAATAGATTATAAATACTATGAATTTAGAAATTTTTTTTCAATTAGCTGCATTACTTTTTGTTTTTGCTGCCGGACCTCTTGTAATAGTTTTATTAGCTAGTCGTAGCGGAAATTTATAATAAAAAATTGTAACAAGTATAATTTTATAGATACCTTGCATATCTTATTTGCTGATTTAAAAATCAAATGATTTCGAAATCAAGCCTATTAATGCATATTTAAATGATTAAATACTGGCTTTTATAAAAATTGCTCTATTTGAATTTTGCTTGTAACAAAATAAGGGAGGTTTCCACCTCCCTTTCTCCGTGAATAATTGGTTAAATTTTAAAAAGTACTGAAAATTTTGATCATTATTTTTTTTTTAATTTTAAATTTACACAAAGCATTATAAAAACAATAAAGTATTGAAAATCGCCGATTTTAATCAGGTTTTAAAAATACTTTTTTAAAACCTGCATTAATTTTCAAATTTAAAATAAATTTAATCGCGTCCTGTAGGACTCGAACCTACGACATTAGGTTTTGGAAACCTACGCTCTACCAACTGAACTAAGGACGCTTTTCAATAAAAATTGATATTATTGGCGTGTAATAAAATGTTTTTTCAAAATTTGTTTTTTCCTGCAAAACTAAAGATTTTGAACACTCATGTAATAAAATTTCAAATTTGGGATTTTATACAAATTTTTTATCAAGCTTTTCAATATATTGAGAAGATTAATAAATTTATTTTTTTAAGCTTAAAAAGCTTAATAAAAACAACAAATTACACGTGATATACTTAAATCGGGATGACAGGATTTGAACCTGCGACCTCCTGTTCCCAAAACAGGAGCGCTACCAAACTGCGCTACATCCCGACAAATATCATCCATTTATAATTTACATTTTTATAACAAGTTATGCAAGTTACTTTTTTATTATTTAATTATTTTAAATATTGAGTATTATTCAATGCAGCTTTCGCTGATGAAAATTTTTAATTTTCAATAAATAAAATTTTTCAAGCAGTGTAAAAACTGATATATTTTTAAACAAGGTTTTGAAATTAATTATTTTTTCTGTGATCATGCAAATTAAAAATTTAATTAGGTTTTTCAAGACATTGAAAAACTTCATAAAAAAAATAAAAGTTCAAAACTTAACTATTTTTTGTCTCATCCCAAATCACTAATCTTTTTTAACATATAGTATTGGCTATGTAATTTTAAAAAAATAAAAGTGGGATTGGATGGCTATTTCCAATCAGCAAAGGAGTAAACTCCATTTTTTGCCTTATAAGGCAACTCGTAAAAAACGGCAAATCAATCTTACTTATAAAGCAAGGCAATTTAGGTTGCTTTTAGGTTTTCTATCCAGAGCACTACAAGTTTGGTATTTGGACCATTAAAAACACCAGAAATTAATTTTTGGTGTTATTAAAAAAACTAGCATTAGATGTTTTGCTGTATACAGGATCAACATCTGAGTTATAAATTTTAAATTTTTGGAAACCATTAGTTTAAAATAAAAACTATTTAATAAAAAAGGAAAAATGTAATGAAAAATTTTACAACATATTTATCAACTGCACCTGTTGTGGCGTTAATTTGGTTTAGTTTTACAGCAGCTTTAATAATTGAAATCAATCGTTTTTTCCCTGATCCATTAGTTTTTTCTTTTTAATTTTATTTTGATTAAAAATTAATTAATCAATGCAGGTTTAAAAAAATTTGGACAACTTGATTAAATTTTTTTTCAAAATTGAAAAAAAATTTCAATAATAATCAAATTAGAATTAAAGTAACTAATCTCATTAAAATGTAAGTCGGTTTTAAAACCCTGTTTTATAATTGAAGATTTTGAGAACACTTGTGTTTTTTGCCCTTTAAACACAAATTTTTTGTGTTTAAAGGGCACTCCAACTATAAATGAATATTTGAATTTCAAAAAAAAATTTATTTGATCCAGTTTTACCTTATTCGAATTTTCCACATGTTAAAATCTTTTTTTTAATGCAGTCAACTTCATTAAAAAAAAGATTTTAACATGTGGGTTTGCAATAATGAAAAATGTTTTAATGCAGCTTTTTTAAAATTTAAAAAAGCTGCATTAAAATCTTCGATTTTCAACAAAATAAACTTTTTTATTATTTTTTATATAATTTAATAATTTTTTTTACTCTGTAATTTATTTGATTAAATAAATAGATATGATCGATTAATTTTTTATTCACAAGACCTTTTTTGAAATGCAAAAAATTAATTAAATAAAATAAAACTAAGTAGTTTCAAACATATTTTCAAAAAATTAATAATTTGTTAACACGGATACACATAAAAAATTATTTTATAAATCCCCCCTGTGGCAAAATGAGAGACGTACTGTGTTGAGGTCACGGCGCTGAAAAACATATCGGTTCGAGTCCGATTAGGGGTAACCATAAATTTAAATTTTTGTCAGACCATAGCAAATCGAAAATTTGAATAAGGTTTTTACTATAGTAAAAACCTTGATTAAAAACCTGCTTTAATTAAAGACCATTTAATTAAAAAAAATTAAAACGTTAAAATTATTAAATTCAACATATTTATATTATTTTTATAAAATATATTTAAATTGTATTTAAATCATGTATTTAAAAATCAATTAATTATAAAAAAATTTTGAGGCCAGTTACATTAACATCTATCATGTTAATGTAACTAGCTATTGAAGGGGGTAACGAAAAAAATTGATAAATAACTGTTTTGAAATTGTCAATACTAAATCTGTAATTAAAAAATTTTTTATCTACAGCTTAACAATTCAATTTTTTTATTTGAAAAAAAAAACAGTTCCAATTTATTGGAAAAAATAAAAAGTCATACCACTTATATTTTTTATAAGTGGAGTAAAATTGGTAATAATATCGAAATTTTTCAGTGTAAATAATTTGTGTGACAAATAATTTATAAAAAATATAAATTGTCTGTAATTTTAAACCTTTTGAAAAAATTATTTGAAAATTAAACAGCTTTTCAAAATATTAAAAATTGAATTCAATTTTTGATTTCCATAGAAAAACTTAAAAATTTTATTGGAAATAACATAGTATTCAAAATAAAAAAATAAAAACTTTTTATTTATTTTTAACTAATTGATATCTTGCACGAGCTCGTTTAAAAGCAAAATTTGCTTCAACTTTTTGTTTTTGTCCTTCAGCTTGTTCTAATTTATTTTTGGCAGCAGTAAATTCTTTTTCTGCTTCGTCTAAATTAATTGTTTTTGCCGATTGGGCTTCATTAACTAAAACAGTTATTTGGTTTTGTTTAACAAGAGCAAAACCACCCATTAAAGCAACTGAATCCCATTCATTTTTTGTACGAATAAGCATAACCCCGATATCTAATGCTGTTATTAATGGTGCATGATTTGTTAATACTCCCATTTGTCCAGTATTTGTTGGTAAAATTACTTCTTCTGCCTGTTCGTTGCAAAAAATACGATCAGGTGTCATTATACAAACTTGTAAAGTCATATTTTTTTTCTAAAAAAAAAGATTATTAAATCCATATTGTTAATATAACACATCTAACCAAAACATTTTTCAATTAAAAAATATAAAAAATTTTATTCTGATAATGTAATTATTTGATAACAAAAAGGATTAGTTAAAGTTAAAAAATTTACTTTATTAAAATCCATGTTGCTAACATGGATTTTAATAAAGTAAATTTTTTTAGTAAATAGAAAAACGTTGACTGATCAGAAACTGTAAAAATTGAAAATTTAACGCAGTAATGTGAACGTTTTTAACTATTTAATGCAATTTTATTATTTATCTTTTAGAGAATCTGCTTTTGAAATAGCTTCATCTATTTTGCCTACTAAATAAAAAGCTTGCTCAGGTAAATCATCTAGTTCACCAGAAAGGATAAAATTAAATCCTTGAATAGTTTTAGCTAAACTAACATATTTTCCAGGCGAACCTGTAAAAACTTCGGCAACAAAAAAAGGTTGAGAAAGAAAACGTTCAATTTTACGTGCTCGAGCAACAGTTAATCTATCTTCTTCTGATAATTCATCTAATCCTAAAATAGCAATAATATCTTGTAATTCCTTGTAACGTTGTAATGTTCCTTTAACGTTTTGAGCACATTCATAATGTTCTTCACCAACAATCCACGGTTGAAGCATAGTAGAAGTAGAATCTAAAGGATCAACTGCAGGATAGATACCTTTAGATGCTAATCCACGAGAAAGAACCGTTGTGGCATCTAAATGAGCAAATGTAGTTGCAGGGGCTGGATCAGTTAAATCATCAGCAGGTACATAAACTGCTTGAATAGAAGTAATAGATCCATCTTTTGTTGAAGTAATTCGTTCTTGTAACCCTCCCATTTCACTTGCTAAAGTTGGTTGATAACCTACAGCTGAAGGCATACGTCCTAAAAGAGCTGATACTTCCGAACCTGCTTGAACAAAACGAAAAATATTGTCAATAAATAATAAAACATCTTGTTTATTAATATCTCGAAAATATTCTGCCATTGTCAATGCAGTTAATCCTACTCGCATACGAGCCCCTGGTGGTTCATTCATTTGCCCATAAACTAAAGCAACTTTAGATTCAGAAATACGATCTTCATCAATTACTTTTGATTCTTTCATTTCCATATAAAGATCGTTTCCTTCACGAGTTCTTTCACCTACTCCACCAAAAACAGAAACGCCACCATGAGCTTTTGCAATATTATTGATTAATTCCATAATCAATACTGTTTTTCCAACCCCAGCTCCGCCGAACAAACCAATTTTACCACCACGACGATATGGCGCTAACAAATCAACAACTTTAATTCCTGTTTCGAAAATAGATAGTTTAGTATCAAGATCTACAAACGCAGGAGCAGATCTATGAATAGGTAACCCTTGTTTAGCTTCTACTGGTCCTAAATTATCAACAGGTTCACCAAGTACATTAAATATACGACCAAGTGTTGCTGGTCCCACGGGTACTGTTAAAGGATTACCCGTGTCAGTAACATCCATTCCTCGCATTAATCCATCAGTTGCATTCATGGAAACCGAACGAACACAATGATCTCCTAATAACTGTTGCACTTCACATGTTATCGCAATTTCTTGACCTGCTTGGTTTTTTCCACGAACAACAAGTGCATTATAAATATTAGGCATCTTTCCTGGTGGGAACGAAACATCTAAAACAGGTCCGATAATTTGTGTAATACGACCTACGTTTTTTGTTTTTACAGAAGAACTCATAATTTAATAAACAATTTTGATAAATTATTAAAAAAATTTAATTATAGAAAACATATCCTATCAAAAAGCGAAAATCTCAAACCACTCAAGTTTTTAACCAAATGGTAGTGAAATGGAGCAGAGCATCCGGTACTTGGTCCGGTAAAGAACTATGTTTCTACTTTAATATGGATTTAAATTTCATTCTTAGTTTCAACAAAACGGTATTTTTTTTTAATTGTAATAAATTTTTATTCCAAATCGAAGATTTAAATCTGCTTTTCAATGCACCTAAAACTGAATCCAGTTTTAGGTGATTCAAAATTTGAATAAGGTTTTTAATTTATTGCAATAAATTAAAAACCTTGCTTAAAACCTTCATAGAAATTTAGTTACAAAATCAAACATTTTGATAAGAACAAAATCATTTGCTTAAAGATCTAACTAGGTTAGATTAAACATTCCTTTTTGACTTCGGATTAAAAATTGCTTTGTGATCTTGATAAAATGAAAATGCAAGTTTTACCAAGGAACAATGCAAATTTTTTAATTACAACCTTGTATTAATTTTTTTAGCAAAACTCCAAAAATAATATCTGATAAAAAATAGAAAAATTATTTAGAATTATATATTCTCTAATTTCTCAAGCAGGTTGTATATTCAAAATATTGGGCAAAATAATAAAAAATATCAATAAAAAATTAGTTGAAAGTTTCACCTAATTTTATTCCAAATTTTAACATAATTAAGTGGTATACTCAAGGCATGTAGTTGCATTGTATTAGCCTTGAATTCGGCGTGTTTAAATAATTTAAATAAATTATTTAAATGCAGCCGACAACATTAAAATCTTTGATTTTAACGAGTGGGTTTAATCTGTTTGACCATTTAAATGTACTTTAACAGTGATACTAAAAATTTTTTATTTTGTTTTTAAGCCCAACCATTTTATTGAAAATTTTTGATTTGATTCAGCTTTTTTAAATTAAAAAAAACTGCATTAAATTTATTAAAAATTTTTTATATTTGTTGGGTTACCCGGGACTCGAACCCGGAACAAATCGGTTAAAAGCCGAGTACTCTACCATTGAGTTAGTAACCCTGTTAATTAACAATAAATTTATTAGTCATATTTCAAGTATCCTTCAACCATTTGAGAAATCAATTAAAAGTTTTTAACAAAATGAATTTTTTTTGTAAGAAATAAAATTGCTACACCCCCTTATCTTCTTAAGATAATAAAAAAAAATCCGTACAGGTTTTAATCAAACAATCTTTTTAAATTGTAAATTTAACATTTCAGTCAAACATTAGCGATAAATTATAGAAATTAAAAAAAAATTTTCTTTTGTATAAAATTTTAACTTTTTAAAATAAAAAAATTGATTTTCAATTTTTTGTTATTACTTATATTAGTAAAATTTTTTTTTACTAAAAAAATTTTAATCTAAAAAATCGCGATTTATTTTATTCAATCGCGTCCTCCTTAGGTAGGACTTGAACCTACGACCAATCGGTTAACAGCCGACCGCTCTACCACTGAGCTACTAAGGATACCAAATAAAAGCTATTCAAATACTTTATGAATAAAAAAAGTAAGTTAACCTATTTTAAATGACTTTTTAATTATCTGTATTTTACATTTTTTAAATATAAATTTATGGTTTTCTGGTCAAAATAAAAATTTTAAACAGTATGTGAATCATAGATTTTTATTTCATTCACTTATATTTTTGTTCTGCACCAGAGAATTTTTGTAAAATTTATGCAGCTTTAGCATATTCAAATCATCAATTTTCTATAATTTTTAAATTTATTTTTCTAATTAAAAATTATATCTTAAAGGGTATTGAATTGTCAATGAAGATATTTATACAAAATTTACATAAATTAAAAACTTTTAATTTTAATTAAATATTATTAGGTTGGTATACATTAAAAATTTAAATTTTTAATTAAAGTTAATTAATATAAATTTATTTAAATTTTTTATGCAAATTGAAAATTTGAAATTGGTTTTCAATATATTGAAAACCTGTATAAATTTTTTTTATTTAGGAACTAATGAAAAATCACAAATTTCTCTCGGTTTGTAAAAGTTAAATACGTAAAAATTATAGAATAGTTTAATGATTTTCTTTATTTTTTTTAGAAAAAGTATAACTGAAACCAAAAAACTAGCTCTAAGGAGTCGATTCGAAGTACCGGATTAACTTATACAATACTTTGTAAAGGCGCCGATAAAATTTTATCGGCGCCTTTTAAAAAGGAAAATTTAGTGAAACAGTGGAATCATATTAAATTAAATTAAAAAAAATGTTCCAAATAATTTCAATGCAGCTTTAGCTTATTAAAATTTATTCGAGATTAAGTAATTAAAATTAATTTTCCAATCACACAAAATTGGAATAAAAATAGCATTCTGAATTGAAAAAATATCCTTTTGTTGGCCGATAACCCCCTTGATTGCCCTTTAAAATCTCCGATTTTACAGCCTTCTAAACTATTTTTTTAGTTGTAAATCTAGTTAAAAGTAAGTTTTGAATTCTGCAAGTTTGAACATCTTTAACTGGCTAGGTTAAAAAATAAAATATTTTTTAATCACTGCCGGTTGCATAAAATAAGATTTTATGCGCAGGTACTTTAAATTAAAGATTGAATTGTAAGTTTTTAAAATTTGAAATTTTTAATATAACTTATTGCAGATCCCTTTCAAAATTGAAAGGATCGGAATAAGCTTTACTTGCATTAAACTTGTTTAGTTAGTTTTTTAGAATTAAATAACTTCAATAATGAGTCTTTTTTTGCGATTTTTTTTCTTGAATGATTCCAAGAATAGCCAGTTCCTGCTTGAATTAAATCACCTACAATTACTCTTTCTTTAAGTCCATTTAAAAAATCAGTTCGTCGTTCAATAGCTGCACGACTAAGAATACGTGTAGTTTCTTGAAAACTTGCTGCCGATAAAAAACCTTTAGCTTCTAAACAAGCTTTCGTAATTCCTAACACAATTGGTTCATAATCGGCTTTCTGAAGATCAATACCTAAATTTACTGTTTCAATACGTTGCAGTTGTATTAATTCACCACGTAGAAAACCACTTTGTCCTCCATCAAGAACTCGCACAAATGATGTCATTTGACGAACAATAACTTCCAAATGTTTATCTGCTATCAGAACACCTTGAGAAAGATATACTCTCTGAATTCCTTCAACAAGAACTTGTTGAATATCTTCTAAACTTTTTCTTACAGCTTGAAAACATGGATATTGATTTTTATATTGAAAAAAATATTTTTGAAGTCTTTCATGTAAATTATCCGGAAGTGGTTGCCCTTCCTTTGTTTCCCGTGCTTCAAAAAGTTGTTCAATTTTTGGAATACCTTGTACAATATCACCGGTTTTAAGTCTTTGATATGTTAATGTTAAAACAGGGGAATTTTTTTCAACAAAATCACCATGATGTACATGAAAAATTCCTCCGGTTGACATTAAAATTGGGTGAGCACGACGTATTGTAACTTTATTTTTTTCAATTTGGATTACTTGACCAGATTCCCCAATACCTAAATCTTTGGTTATTTTTTCGCCATAACGAAGTAATTTACCTACATGGGTTTTAGATAAATTTTGTTGCGTTGAAAAAGTAATTTGATCTAAATGGGTTAATATTACACAGTTTCCTTTCAAATTAGTATTTGTAATTTCACCCGCGTACGGACTAAAAAAAGAAGTTAAACTTAATGGACTTTGCATTGAAACTAACTTTGTTTTATCCATTAATAATTGTGTTCTACTTAATGGGACACTTGAAGCTGTTTCAACAACTAAATTTTTACCAGACCACTTATCATTTTTTTTTGTTAAGGTTAAATGATTTGGCCCGATTATATTTTCAGTTTTTCCGACTAAAGAAATCATTAATTGAGCATTCCAAGCAATAGAATATAAATTTCTTACAATTTTATTTTGACGTGGATTAATTGAAGAAAAATTAAATTCGTTATTTAATTCCAAAAAAAGTGAATTAAGTGGGGCTGAACAATCAATGGATGGAGAAAAGTGTGAAATAGCTGGCGCACAGAAATCAGTACCTGGTACTGGTATTTGCTGATGGTTTTTTCTATCACCAATTTTATTGATTGAAATTTGTGACTGATTTGTTTGAAAATTTTGGAATTGTTTTTCAAAAAGAAATTCAATTTTTGATGTTTTAAATGGAAATGTTTTTGGGATATCAAAAGTAATAAAAAAATCCATTAAATTAATGTTATTACAATATAAGTTTTTACCAAATTGAAAAAAAGATTGATCTGAAAAATTACTTTTTCCGGATTGTCCTAATCCACGAAAAAAATTTTTATTAAATTGTTTAATTTGCAAAGTAGGATGTAATTTTAAATCTATACCAGGAAAAGATGGAGTAATCTCTGTAAACTGTTGTTTATTAAATATTTTTGAATTTAATACAAAATCAGAAAGATTTCTATTTTTAGAATTAGAAAGATTTTGAAAAAATTGATCTGAAAAAATTGATACTTTATGTTTTAATAATAAAAAATCCTCAGACCTCGTCAAAGGTAGTACGTTTTTTTGATTTGTTTTTTCAAGAACCAAGGACGGGTGAGTCGAAGAAACAGTCCGCAAAATTTTTTGATTTTGTAATTGTTTCAATTCTTCAAGTTGATTGAATGCTTTCAAAGAATAAATGGAAGGAGTTTTTTGAAACTTGTTTAAAAAGTTTGATTGATTTGTTTTCAACAACTTAATTTTGTACTTATTAATATCTAACAACGGATATTCATCAACTTTTTGAAGGGTAACTAAAATATTTGTTTTATAAAATTTAATTTTTTTTCTTGAATTATTGCAAAAAATTCTGGAATCACGATTCCCATTAAAAATCGAATCAGAATAATTACTATATTTAACTTTCAAATTTGTTTTATTTTGATTATCTATGGACAAATCGCCTGTATCACGAACCTTTGAACGGCTGTTTTCTTTTTCTTTAAACAAATTCGAACTGTCACGAATCGAAAATTTTGACAGCAAACAACTAGAAAAAAATTCAACGTTTCGTTGTGGTATAGAATAGTTTAATTTTGTATAAACAAAATCCGAACAACTTGACGTTTTGTTTTTAGAAAATCGTTGAAATAAAAAAGTAAAATTATCCTGATCAGTCAACATTATTAATTTTCCATTTATTTTGTGCTGTTTTTTGTTTTTTAATAAAATAATTCGAGAAATTGATAATTTTGGTAATGGGGTAGAGATATTTATTTTTATAGGTTGATAGAATTCAGTTTCTTGTTGAAAATTATTTAAAGGCAGTAACAAATTTTTTATTTTTTTAACCTGACCATTTGATGTTTTTGAAGAGGAAACTTTATTTTCTTCAATTCTTTTGTTTTTTTGAAAATCAAAACAAATTTTTTTTTCAATAATATAACTATCTATACCAAAATTATCAACTTGTTTCCATCGTGAATTATTATTAATTACAATATGAAAATTTTGTTTTACCGTAATACCTAAATGAAATGGTCTAAATTTTTTGAAGTTATATGGATACAAATTAGAAGTATTTAAATTTGTTTTTAAATACTTAATTGATTGTCTACCATATTGTAAAGTAGATTTAAAACTCCCACCTTCCTTGGTAGTTAAGATTTCAGATCTTATTGGTTTTTGTAGTAAGTTTTTTAAACTTTTATCTTTATTCTCCAACCCAATACGGTGTTCTGGATGCTTCGCTCCAGTTGACATTTTGTTTGTTTTAAAAAGTTTAACAAGAGCTAATTCTAATTCAGTTTCATCAATTCGTGAAAATAATAAAATATGAGGATTACGATGAAAATATCTCATATCAAACAACGTTTTATAATTAAAAAATTCGTTATTTGATTTAAACTGGGCTTTCAAAAAATTAAAACAACCTATTAAAACAGTTTTTGGTTTTTCAAGAAAAAAAGTTTCTAAAAAGTTAGATTTTTGTTTTTCATTAATTAAATAGCTAATCCCGTTTTGCCATAAAATTTTTCGAAACAAACTTAACATAGTTAATGAAAATTTATTTTTAATACATATTGGAGATGAACTTTTTTCTTTTTCTACAATAAAAGAATTTTTTGATGCTAATGTAGAACAATAAATGTATTTATTGAAAACATTATCAGTTTTGTTAAACTGTAAGTGGTTTGGCTTACGATTTGGAAAATTCAAATTATTTGAATTTTTTAAATCACTGGTTGTTAATCTATTTAATTTTTGAAAAATGTTAAATGGTGTTTGTTTGCTATTAAACAAATATTTATTTTTTACTAAATAATCAAAAGTAGAGCGATTTTTAAAAGAAAATAAAAATTGTAGACCATTTAACGTTTTAATAATTTTATACTGTAAGAATGGGCGGTGTTTGCTATAATTTAAGGTCTGTTTTTGTAATTCCCCGTAAAACAAAAAATTGATATTAAGTGATTGAATATCATTTAATAAATTATTTTGCATACATTTAATTTCTACAATAGCTGATCCGAAAACTATATTGTCTAAAACAAAATCAGTTGGTTCAATTAATGTTTGATGATATTTAATAGCTTCCAAATAATTTACAGGTAAATAAGGCCAACTTAAGTTGATTTTTAATGAACTAAAATCTTGTTTATTAAATAACAATTTACTGATTTGTAATCCATTTTTTTCATAGTTCTCAATTAAAGAAGCTGGAATTAAATGTTTTGTAGTAGTTGACAATGATAAATATTTTGGGAAAACAGGATATATTAAATTTGTTGCTTGTTGATTTAACACTTTTTTAGTGTTTATTGTTGTGTTTTCACCCTTTTTTTTAAATATTCGATTTAAACGGATATTCCTTTCTTGTTTTAAAGAAACAGCTAAAATATCATTCTTTGGCTGATCAGAAATAAAAAAATTAGTTTGATAAAAACCATAAAATTTTGTTTTTAAACTGTTTTTAGATACATCGCTTGATGTTTTTTTTATTTTTTTGAGTTTATTCTTATAAAAAATAATTGTTGGTTGTTTTGTCAAAATTTTCGATTTTTTTAAATTTTGTTTTACATTAGAATACTGTTTTCTATCTGTACCAAGCACTGGCTGCGTTAAAATCGAAGATTTTAAAACGCCGGGATTTTTTTTTATTTTCCATGAGTTTATATGTAACTGTAAATTTCCGTTATCAAAATCTATGGTATTAAAATTTGTTTTAAAATTTTTGATTTTTAACACTTCACTTTTTTTTAAATTTGAAGTTTTTATAATCTGTACGGAGTCCAGACTTCTGCGAGAAGGTAAACTTATATTTTTTAAAATGATTAGATTATTTCGTTTTGCTGTAGACCGTTTTTCGGAACCAAGTTGCAATTGTTCTACACCATTAGTTCTATTTTTTTGTTTAAAAAATGAAAATTGTTCTAATGAAAAAATAGGAAATGGTATTGAAGGATTTAGTTTTATTTGAGTTAATCTTGAAACTTTATTTTCCATTTTTAGAAATCTTAAATTTTTAAGATTATTTAAGGAAGCTTTTTCAAATTCACCAATATTAGAATCAATTGATAACAATTTATTAAAACGAGTAACTGGTAATTTTGTAATATTTTTTTGAAAGCTAAGCATTGGATACTTTATACCAGCAAAAGTTTTCGAATCACTTAATTCAAAATTTTTGATTTCAATGCCAAATAAATAAAATATTTGAAAAAATTGATCTTCAAAATTATGCAGCTTTTCAATCCTTTGAAAAGCTGAATCAAATCTTTGATTTGCATGATTAGGTAATTTTGTTATTTTTTTTAATAAAGGCGAAAATTTAACTAAACCAGTACGGAGTTGTTGCTGTTCTACGCTAGTTGACGTTTTTGCTTGTAAATTTAATTGAAATGTTAAAGGAAAATTATTTTGAATCAATTTTCCATTCATTAATTGTTTTTCGGCTTTAATTTTGTTTTCTGATAATATTCTAGTTTTCAATATATTTAATTTTGGCGACCACTTAATGTTCCCCAAATTATCACTATTTCGCGTTTTATTAAACTGATTTGAACTCCAAAAAAAATGTCCTTTATTGTAATTTTCGTTCCAATAAAAATTGGAAAAATATAATACACCTCCGCTTTTTGTTTTATATTTATGTGGAAACCATTGAAAATGAAAAAATTTTTTTGTTTCAAAAATATTTTGAAAAGTTTGTTCTAATGAGTTTCCAAGAAAAAACTGATCATTTTTTAGAGTAGAGTATTGTTTCAAACTTTTGTTTGAAATTGTAAATAAATAACCAAATTTCTTATATTGAATAGATTTTATAGCAATATTAAAAAAAGATTGTTTTAAAAAAATATTTTGAAAGTTTTGTGTTACTAAATTATTATTTGATTTTTCCAAAAAAATTTTTGATTGAAATAATTGCGGTTTTCGTAAGAGTTTTATTTTTTGTTTTAATTGAGAATTAAAAGCGATTTCGGTAGACCATTTACCGTTATTAAAATTTTTGTGTTTTATTATTTTTTTATATTTCATACCAGTTTTAAAAACTGGTTTTTGTTGCTTATCATCAAAAACTAAATTAGATTTATTTGTCTTATAATTTTGCAATTTATTTAAAGAGGATAAAAATTTTTTGTTATCTGACAGAATATTTTTTTTGCTATCAAATGTAATACGAATATTATTTCCTCGAATATGACTTAATAATTGATTTAAGATTGCACTGTTATCAACAAGATCTCCTGATTTTTGATAGAGAGGAGAAAATATAGAAGATTGAAACACTTTTCCGGACAGTATCCAAATAGATCCTAATTTTAAAGCTGTACGGCTAATTTCACCTTTTTTATCAGATTGAACACGCATCATTACATTTTCAAAAAAAACTTGTCCTGATATTTCCGAATTTAAATGATGTTGAGCAGAAATTCTTTCATTGGATTGGGCAGAAATAGCAGAAAATTCAGCAATTAATTGATTTTGAACAACTTTTTCTCCTTGACGGGTAAACAGTACAGTATATGGCTCAATATTAAATTGAGTTTTATTCTTTTCAAGTTTATATGTAGAGCCGACAAAAAAATTTTCTGCCATCATATTTTTTATATTACTTTCTTTGTTACTCTGTTTTGCCCCGAACAACTTATCACTAGATATTTGTTGAATAAAAAAACAACCTTCTACTTTTGTTAAAAAAGCAATTCGACCATGAGTTGTTCGTATTAATTGACCTTGTAATGCTTGTGAAAAAGTTATTATCCCATGATATGGTGCACGAATTTCATCCATAACATCACCCGAAAAAACTCCACCAGTATGAAAGGTTCTCATAGTTAGTTGTGTCCCAGGTTCACCTATAGATTGAGCCGCAATTATACCAACAGCTTCACCTAAAGGAACAAGATTTCCTTGAGATAAACTCCAACCATAACATAGTTGGCAAACAGAATTTTTAGCTTCACAAGTTAATGGGGAACGAACTAGGACTGATTTTTTTAATTTTTCTATTTTTGAAGCTAAAGAAGAGGAAATTTGTTGATTTCGATATCCGATAATTTCCGAATTTGCCAAGATATCTTCTGCTAAAACTCGACCAACTAAACGGTCTTTCAATTGTAAAATAGTTCTAGTTCCTTCTTTAATATCAGTTAAAAAAATTCCTCGACGTGTATTACATGTTACCATCCAAACAACTACATGTTGAGAAACATCGACTAATCGACGAGTTAAATATCCTGAATCTGCTGTTCGTAATGCAGTATCTACTAATCCTTTTCGTGCTCCATAACATGATATAACGTATTCCGTTAAAGTTAATCCTTCCCGAAAATTACTTCGAATTGGAAAATCAATAATTTGACCTTGAGGATCAGCCATTAAACCTCTCATACCGGCTAATTGTCGAACTTGAGAAATATTTCCCCGAGCTCCAGAAAAAGCCATCATAAAAACTGGATTTAAAATATCAGTTGATCGAAAATTTTCAACAACATTTTGTTTTAAGTTTTCACTAGTACGATGCCAAGCATCAATAAGTTGTTGAAAACGTTCTACTGCTGTTAAATGACCTCGTTGATATTCTTTTTGACTAGATTCAATTTCCAATTCTGCTTGTGATACTAACCAAGATTTACTAGGAGGTATTTTTAAATCATCTAAACTTAATGAAATACCAGCTTGAGTTGCAAATTGAAATCCCAAATCTTTTAATTTTTCAACAACTTCAATTGTATAATTTTCGCCTGAATTCATTAATAACCAAGTAATCAAAGCCTTTATTCTATTTTTATCAAAACAACGGTTGAAAAAAATTAAATTATTTTCCATTTTTATTTTCCTTTTGTAAATCAAACATCTAAAAATTATCTATTTTATACCTTTCAAAAAAGGTAAGTGATTTAGGACTTTCACACAGTAAAAATCTAATCGTATAATGACCACTCATCTTTTTAACATTAACCGGGTGATCGGGAGTGTAGATTTAGTGAAACGGGCGAAAATGTTCAAATCAGTTAAAATAAAAAATAATGAAGTGATTTAGAAATGGTTTTTCGTCTAACAAATCATTTTTTTAGCACTAACCATTTAGTATTTTTTAACCGTGACACTAAAATCAAAAAAGAATATTGTTTTCAAAATTTTCGAAAAAAAAAGAACTGTCAGTGATTTAAAAAACGTAAGTCACGTAAAGAAGCTAGAATTTCGTACTGGGCATTATCGGACCCGACCAATATGTTTTTTTCCAATTCCTAGCGTCGGCTGCTCCGCGCCAATCATGTGTTCCAAATTGTGACGAGAGCTACTTAATACTAAATTGAAAAAAACACGACCTGTAGTTGTTCTCACAAATTGACTTATTTGTTTTCTATTTTCATCAAAATTACGTTTATGTTTTGAATATATTTTTGTAAAACTACCTTCACAATTAATTTGAATTTCTAATGGTTTTTCATAATCATTGGAATTTTCTATAAAAGTTGTACATTTCACCCAAATAGGTGAATGAATATCAATTTTTTTTTGATAATAAGCTTTTAAAACATCTTCAAAGTTACTAAAATAATATCCCATTCCTCTATGGGGTTTTATATTATTTGTTGTTAAATAATAACAACCTAATACCATATCTTGACTAGGAATTAAAATTGGTTGACCAGTTGCCGGTGATAATAAGTTGTTTCGAGACCACATAAGTTTCCACGCTTCAGCTCTTGCTTGAAAAGATAAAGGTACATGAACAGCCATTTGATCTCCATCAAAATCAGCATTAAATGCTGAACATACAAGGGGATGTAGTAAAATTGCACGCCCATTAACTAGTTTTGGTTGAAAAGCCTGAATTCCAAGACGATGCAATGTAGGAGCTCGATTTAACAAAACTGGGTGACGTTGCATTATTTGTTGCAGAAGTTCCCATATTATGGGATTTTGTTCTTGAATTAAGGATTTTGCCGTAACTATTGTACCTGCAATTTTTTTTACCATAAGTTGGCGAACCAAAAAAGGTTGAAATAATTCAATTGCCATTTCTTTAGGAAGTCCACATTCGTGAAGTTTTAAGTTAGGACCTACGACAATAACTGATCGACCGGAATAATCCACTCGTTTTCCAAGTAAATTTTGTCTAAAACGACCTTTTTTTCCTTTTAAAATATCGGACAGTGATTTGACTTGGCGACCATCAGGTGTACATACCGGTTTTGAACCTCCTTTTCCATTTTCAATTAAAGCATCCACCGCTTCTTGAAGTAAACGTTGATCATAGGGAGCAGGTTCAGTTTTTAACAGTCTCATATTACGAAAAAATATGAGACGATAAAGTCTATTTAAATCATTAACTAAAGGGGGAGAATTCTTGTCCAGTTTTAAAATGGGTCGTAATTCAGGAGGAAGAACAGGTAATATCGATAAAACCATCCATTCAGGTAAGGCTTTAGTACGTTGAAAAGCTGTCAACAATTTTAATCGTCGATAAGTTTGAGATCGTTTTTTACGAAGCCGTTGTAAAAAACGATATTCAGGTCGAAGCAGAAAACCTTGATTCTCTAATGTAAGAATTTGCTCTTCTAAATCTTCCAAATATTCTTTTAGTAATGGTTTTAATTCATAAATGTTAAGCTGAATTAATAACTTGCGAACAGCTTCTGCTCCAGTATTAGCCAGTGTTTTATTGATTCCATTGTTAACCGTAAGATGAGTGGGTAGTGATTCTGAATTATTTAAGATTTTTGGTTCACTGACAAAAGGCTGCCGATGTGAAACAACCGGTACCTTATACCGGTACTCAGCATCGGTTTTGGTACTAAAATCGGTACCAAGTACTGACTGTGGTGTGCACAAAGAAATAGGAATATCTTGTTCTTGAGGGGGAACAGTAATGTATTTTAAAAAATCATTTATATCATCGTTTGATTTCCAAACGGAAGTTGGTAATATCGGAAAATAATGTTTTTCTTGATTTAAATGTTTAATAGAATTTACTTTTAAATTAAAATCTGAATTTTTTTCATTATTTTGTACCCACTCACTTGGGTCGATAAATTTTATTTTTTTTAAAACAGAAGAAGGAGAAACATCTACTTGAAGGTTTTTTGATGAATTCAATTCAACTTGATCATTAAGATCAGTGTCAATATTTTTAACTTTATTATAGTTGGAAAGCTTCAATGGAATTAATGATAAGTGGTCTGAATTAACCTGTGTATTTTTTTTTTCTCCGTATTGAAAAATTTCAGGCCAGTTTTCAACACCAGTACCATTTAGTTTTTTTGTGCAATAAGTAATAGCTTCTACGTGTTTACGTTTCATGCCTAATAAACTTGAGATATAACTCAGTCTTCCCCGTAAGTACCAAATATGTGTAACAGGTGACGCCAATTGAATAAACCCAAGCCGGTGTCGACGAACTCGTGACCACGTAAATTCAACATCACATTCAGCACAAAATTTTTGTGATGGATAACTTTTCTTTTTTCCACATGAACATTCAAAATCTTTTACCGGACCAAAAATACGTTCACAAAATAAACCACCTTTTATAGGTTTTAATGTGTTATAATGAACAGTTTCGGGATTTGTTACTTGACCTATTTTTTTACCATTAGGTAAAATACGTTGTGCCCATTTTTTAATCTGTTTTGGAGATGCTAATCCAATTTCAATCGATTCAATAGAAATTCTGTGATTTTCATTTTGTTTTACAAAGTTTTCCTGATTATGTTCATATTTCATGCAAATTTCCCTTTTATAAAATAAAATTTTTAAAATTTAGTAAAATGGTTTGAAACCTTTTTGAGAGCGTTTGGCTCTCACAGTCTTGTTATTTTTTTCAATTTTATAAATATTGCAAATCAAAGATTTGAATAAGGTTTTTAATGCATTAAAAACCTTCATTGAATCTTTCAAAACAAATATTTAAATATAAAAAATTTAATAGATTTTAATTAGCTTTTAAAAATTAAAAAAATTTTTCTATTAAAATTAATTTTTAATTAAACAAGTTGGGGTTTTAGAAATGGATATGCATACGATACAAGATGTTTTGCCACTTTATTATTTATTTTTGATAATTATATTCTTATATTAATTTTTCTCAATTAATTTTTTATCAAACATAAAAAACATAGTAACTTTTAAAATGTTTTATTTTAATGCAGGTTTTCGAAAATTTTCAAAAAATGAATATAAAACGTATTAAATAAATTTAATTTTTATGCAAATAGAAAATTTGAATTACCTAAAACTGGATTCAGTTTTAGGTAATTCAAATTTTCTATTTGCCGTATATTGAAAATCGACATAAGTAAACCATTTACTTTTAGGTTGGATAACTAAAGTAATTGAATACCAACAGGTATTGATAAAGTTAGGAATAAAAAAATAGGGTTTAGGGTGTAATAATATTAAATCATTAACGTTTTTTTAACATTTGCGTTAAAGGTAATAGTTCCAAACTACTTAATGTCCCCACAATAAAAGTTCAATTTAAGGTATTTTCATAATGTCAATAGATTTCCGTTTTGCAGCAGATATGGTAAAAATATTTACATCTAAACATAAACTTTGGAGTTCACGTACTAATACTTTAAAAGATTCTGGCGTTCCAAAAGAGATACTTTCATTGTTTAAAATAGCATCCAAAACTTGATGTCTACCTTTTACATCATCTGATTTAATCGTTAATAATTCTTGTAATGTATAAGCGGCACCAAAACCTTCTAGCGCCCAAACTTCCATCTCTCCAAGTCGTTGACCTCCGTGTTTCGATCTTCCACCTAATGGTTGTTGGGTTATTAAAGAATATGGCCCTGTTGATCGAGCATGAATTTTTTCATCCACTAAATGGACTAATTTAAGCATATATGCTCGTCCAACAGTTACTGATTGGTCAAAACATTCACCAGTTCGACCATCAACCAATCGTGTTTTTCCTGGAAATTCTGGATTAAATAACCAATGTTGACCACTTTTTAAACGTGCTTGATAAAGTTTTAGGTACACTAAACTTCGTGATGCTTCAGGACCAAAAAATTCGTCAAAAGGATTTACTCTATATTGTTGTTGCAAATGAGTTCCAGCTAATCCAAGAAGACATTCAAAAATTTGTCCAACATTCATTCGAGATGGAACTCCTAATGGATTAAGTACCATATCTATAGGGGTTCCATCTAACAAATATGGCATATCTTGTCTTGGTAAAATTTTAGAAACAATTCCTTTGTTTCCATGACGACCAGCCATTTTATCGCCAACTTGAATTTTACGTTTTTCTGCTAAATAAATATGAACACGACCAGGACCTGAAAAACTAATTCCAGATGGAACAGTTTCAGTATCTAATATCTGAATTTTTATAACTCTCCCTTCTACACCTTTCGGCACTCTTAAAGAAGTGTCACATGTAGTTGGTATTTTTTTTCCCACAATATCATAAACTAAATTTTCTTGTGGTGACAAAGGTTTTGGTCGCATTGGGGTTATTTTTCCTACTAAAATGTCACCTTCTTTTACCCAACTACCCAATTTTGCAATACCTTTTTCATTTAAATGTTCTAGTTGCCATTCGTTTCTTTGAGTAAAAAGCTCTGGAATTTGTTTTGTTATTTGCTCAATACCATAATCAGTATCACGAATTTCAATTTCATAACGTTCAATATGAATAGATGTTAAAATATCATCATATACCAATCGCTCACTAATTAAAATCGCGTCTTCAAAATTATAACCTTCCCAAGGCATATATGCTATTAAAAGATTTTTTCCTAAAGCTAATTCGCCAGCAACACTAGCTGCACAATCAGCTAATATATCACTTTTTTGAACCCATTCACCTTGGTGCACAACTGGCTTTTGATGTAAACATGTATCCTGATTAGAACGATGATAATTTTGTAAATTATATTCTATGTATTCTGTTTTTGGAACATCGGTTGTTTTAGTAGTTGCTGGCAAAAAACGTTCAATAGTCAGGGATTCTAACCCACTTAACGTTAAATTTTGAATATTGAAAAAATTATTAGAAAATTTAAAATTAGTAGTTATCTCCTTCCAATCACAATTTAATGGTTTAAATTCAAAAGGATTGGAATATACAGTTTTAAGAGGTACCAAATTTTCAGACTGCAAAGGTAATACCTTTTTTAAATTTTTATGGTTTTTATTAAAATTTTTTATTTTAAAATCACCATTGCAAACTGTGAAAATCTCCGATTTTGAAAGACCACTTGACAGTTTTGAATCACCTTTAGGTGCATTGATAGCAATTTTTTTTTGAAATAAAATTTCTAATTGAATTTGTTTTAATTTATTAAATAAACCAATACTAAGTGCCGGTACGTTATCCCGGTACGAAGTCCCGGTTGTTTCACACCAACTGCTTTGGGCCGCTAAAATCTTCGATTTTAAGGCGCCGGCTCCTTCGGGCCAGCTAGTTTGCACCCCTTGGTTTACTTTACCATTTTCAATGTTAAATGTTACATCCGTTAAACTATTTGATTTTAAAACTTTTGTAAACGCTGAATGCTTAGTATTAGAAAATGTACTAGTTTCAATATGATCTGGAATCTTATACTGTTGTAAAGTATTTATTTTTTTTGTCAACCCGGTTATACAAAACTTTCCACGTAAAAAATACGAATCTTGAGGGGAATACAAAATTGTTGGGGGTTTGAAACAACCAGTTGACGTATGATAGTTTCGATATTGAAATATATTTTTCGCAAAAAATAAATTATTTTTTTGTTTGTTTACTTTAACAAACTTGTTTTTATTGTTAGAAATAAAATTATCAAAATAGCAAAAAGTAGATTGTTTATGAAAATTGATTTTTTTAGATTCTACACTCTTTAATTGATAACCAAGACCACTTAACTTTTTTTGAATTTTATTTTTTTTTGAGACGCTAAAATTAACATTTGTTTTATGTTGATTGAAAACAGAAGAAAAAATAGACGTTTTAGAGCTGTAAACGTTATTATATTTGACAGTAAATTTAAAAACATTATTTTGTTTCTGCAAAACAGTAAATGATTTATTTAAATTCAATGCCTTGAAATTTTTTTTATTTTGTAACTGTATTAAAATTTCATTACTTGGTATGGGAACAGTACCAAAAATTTTAAACAAGAATTGGCTTTTTTTATATGCATAATTTTGTGTTTTAATGGAAAAAATTATTTTGTGTGGGTTTATAATTTTTTTTAAAGCAAAAAGAGTTTGAAAAGATTTAAAATTATTTGTAATTTTACATTTTTGTTCTGAAGGAAAGGACCAACCTATAACATTCCAAACCTCATTATTTTTTTTTTGAGTATGCTTTTTAAAAACAGGCATCCCCTTCACATTATTTTTTAATGGATTAAGGGCGGTTATCAAATGTTTTTGTCGACTTGGTTGATGATTTACTAAAAAGTTCCATTGGTAAATTCCAGATTTAAAATCACATTTTGGTATATGCGTGGTGTACAATGAAAATAATTTATTTGAATCTCTTTTTAATAATGATAAGTAATCTGGATTATTGATCAGAGAGAAATTTTTAATTTCATCATTAGTCAAAATCGAAGATTTTGATAATGCTTGTTTCAACATAGCAGAGTCAAGGGGTAAATGAATATTTCGAATTTTTAAATTACGTTTTATTTTTTGTTTTAATAAAATATAATTTTCTCGTAAACCAGTACAAAGTACTGGCTGCACCGCGCTAGTAGTTGTTTGAAAATCAAAATTTTTATTTATCCCCAACCGATCATTTATTTGGTGTTTTAAGCCAATCTGTTTATTTTGAATTTTCTTCGAATATTTGGAATAATGGTTTGTTTTATCTGTTTTTTTGTCATTCCAGATCGAAGGGAATTCGTTTTTTAAAGAGTTGATTTTTTTTAAATTTTTAAAATTGGATATTTTGTTGCTATTTTCCAAATCTTTAAACACCGAATAGCTTTGAATTATAATTTTATTTCCACTTACATATGATACAAACCCGCTCTGACTTGCTTGAATAATATGTCCAGAATCGGATACAACTCGTGCTTCTAATCCCGTTCCAACGATAGGCCGTTCAGGATTTATTAAAGGTACAGCTTGACGTTGCATATTAGAACCCATTAATGCGCGATTTGCATCATCATGTTCTAAAAATGGAATTAATGAGGTAGCAACTGAAATCATTTGAATAGGAGATATTCCGATATATTCTACTTGATTTCGAAACACTCTTTTATATTCATCTTGGTTTCGAATAGGTAGTAGATTACCCGATAAAAAATTCAAATGGGAATAATTTAAATCTCCTGGAGCTGCATTTATTTGTTGTTCTTGTTCGGCAGAAAAAAAGAATGGTCCAATTTGTTTTTGGATTTGACCTTGAAAAACTGGATAAAAAGGAGTTTCTAAAAAACCTTGAGAATTTATTCGCGTCAAAATAGTTGGCGAATTTACCAATCCGGCGTTTTTTCCTTCAGGTGTTTCAATAGGACAAATTCTTCCATAATGCGTTGGATGAATTCCTCGAATTGCCATACCCGCTGTTTCACGACTTATTCCTCCCGGTCCTAAAGAACTTAAACGTCGTTTATGAGTAATTTCAGCTAATGGGTTAGTTTGGTCCATATATTGAGACAATGGACTAGAACCAAAAAATTCTCGTAAAGCACCGTCTAAAGCTTTAGTTGTAATTAAATTTTTTAATGTCAAACTATTTTTCGGTTTTTTCATTTTTTCACGAATAATTTTTTCTAGCCTAATTAATCCTGTTCCAAATTGATTTTGAATTAATTCTCCCGAAGCCCGAACTCTTCGATTTTTCAAATGATCTATGTCATCTAAACACCCAAATCCATATTCTAAATTTATTAAATAATCTATTGCAAATAACACATCTTGTGGGGTTAATGTACAATGTGTTAACGGAATAGATAAACCAAGTTTTTTATTTAAACGAACCCGACCTAACTGCCCCAAATCATAAGTTCTTGGATTAAAAAATTTTCGAAATAAAAATTTTTGTCCTTTTTCAATTGTTATTTTTGTTTTGTCATATTTGGGATGAGTTAGAGCATAAATCATCATCAAAGCTTGCTCTTGAGTTTCTAGCTGATAAATTGTTTTTTTTTCGTCGGTAATTTTTGAATTCTCTAAAAATTCTGAAAAATGTATTGATTTGTTAATCAAATCTTTATCAAAACCTATTGCTTGTAAAAATACCAAAATAGAAATTTTTGGTGTTTTTTTCATTTTAGCCCAAACTCTTTTTTTTTTATCTATTTCTAATCGTAGCCATGCTCCACGTTGCGAAATTAAATCAGCATACACAATTTTTTTTTTAGTTATATCAATTGCTTCTTGATAATAAATTCCAGGGCTCCGTACTAATTGATTTACAATCACACGCGCAGATCCATTTATTATAAAATGACCTCGTTTTGTCATTAATGGTAAATTCCCTAAAAGAACCCATTGAAATGTAACTTGATTATTTTCCCAATTAGTTAATTGAGCTGGTACATATAACTTACAAGCATATGTTTTTACATTAAAAATAGCTTGTTTTGAATTAAATTCAGGAGGAGTTAATTGATATTTTTCCGGAAAAAAGACTAACTCCAAATCATTTTTGGCATTTGTTATTGGGTTTCTTCTAAACAATTCTTTAATAATTCCTTTTTCTAAAAAATCAGAAAAACTTTTACGTTGAATTTCTATAAAATAAGGAATTAAAAAAAAAGTTTTTTCTGGAAAATATCGCATTTGTTTCTCCTTTTTTTATTAATTTTTTCATGCAAACCCAAAATTTGATTCAAATTTTGGGTTTGCAATATATTGAAAATCGATACTACGTATCAACGACCTTGTGTTGGAAATTTTAATAAGCTAAAAGTTGTTAAAATCTTCGATGCGTAAAATCTTTGATTTTATGCTGTCGACAACATGAAAATCTGGGATTTTAATGAAGTCGATATTAAGCAAAAACTTACATTTTTTTATTTTAATTAGATTTTTAGGAGGTAATCCGCTTTTTTTAATTTTCAATTGGAACACGCCTTCTAACTACAAGTATAAAAACTTATTATATTTATAACAAATTTGTCGAATAGGTTATTAATATGGTAATATAATTATAAAAAAATAAAAATTTATGTTAATATATTATTGTGATTTGGTTTATTTATAAATAATAAAATTTAGTTATAAAATAACCGTTTGTAGTAATTTACTAAATCTATTTTTATAAGGCGACATGGCCAAGCGGTAAGGCAGAGGATTGCAAATCCTTTATTCCCCAGTTCGATTCTGGGTGTCGCCTAAAACATCATATTTTAAATAAGTACATTATTTAACTTTGTTATAATAATTAATTTGTAATTAACAAATTGAAAAATTGAATTAGCTAAAGCTAAATTTATATATCAAATAAACTAATTAATTTTTTTCACCCCTTAAAAAAAAAAAAAACAAAATTATTTATTAAAATTACTGCAAACCAGTACGTTCTTAAATATTTGTTTTAAAAATTCAAAATAATATAACAATATTATTTTTTTTTAATTTTAAGCTTTTTTACACAAAAGGAGATTTCATAATTTTTTCATTTTGAACACCTAATCTGGAGTGCAGGATGCTTTGTTCCACCGGTATTAAACCTTTGTTTTTAACGCATTTAAAATCTTTGATTTTAACAACACATAATAGCCAGTCACGTTTTTGTAAATTAATTTAGAAAAAAAAACATTTTATTTTATTAAATAATAAAAAATACAAAATATGAAAATACAACTAAAACAATCTATTTTGAATTTAGTTATGAATATAAATGGGTTTCAAAATTTTTAAATTTACAAACAAAGTTTGATAATTTTTTTTGACAACAAAGTTATAAAGAAAAGATTCAAACATTTTATATTTGAGGTGCATATATGGAATAAATTAATTTTTGATTCCATAAAAATTCTTTAGTTTTAAATGATGTGTTTAAATTACAGTAGTCTGTATTAATTTTACAGACTTTTTATATTACAATATATAAAATTTATAGCCTACACAATAAATTTTTACTAATTTTGTTAAACAAAAATCATTATTTTTGATGAAAATTTTCAGTGCAGATTTAGCTGATTAAAATTTGCTAGTTTTATTACATATTTTTATTTTATTATTATTATTATTACTAAATAAAGTGAAATAATAAGAAATTAAGTTCCACTAAAATTAAATAGTAAAAAAATTTTAAATTTTTATTTGTCTATGTTCAGTAACATTTTGTTCAAGCGAAACGGTATGGAGAAATAAATTTTTTTTTCCCAAAATCAACATTAAAAAATATATACTTTATTATTTTAATAAATTATATTATATATGGTGTAATTTTAGTTTTAAAAAAAATAAGTCCATCTATTCTGGCTATATTAAACTTACTATGATGCTGCTACTTTTCAGTCCTGACACGATTTAGAAGTTAATATCACAGAATAACGGACTTATTAATTTATAATATCAATTAATTTTTTTTTTATCAACTTTTAATTTTCTCAAAAAAAATTAATTAATGTATACCTATACAAGCAACTTTTTTAGACAACTCGGTGTAGGTAAAAAAAAAATAATTTAAAAAAGTTGATTAATTTTTAATTTGCAATAAAAATTATTAAACAAAGAAATTAAGACTGATATCCAAAAATTTTTTTGAACACTTCTCTAACTTTATCACCTGAATCAATAGATTCTAACGGATCTTTTCGTAATCGATGACGTAAACACAAAGGAATAACCCTAAAAATATCTTCTGCTGTTACCGTTGTACGATTTTCCAAAGCTGCAATTGCTTTACTAGCTCTATTTGTTACTATATCACCCCTTAAGCCATCAACATTTAATTCAGAACAAATTTGAGAAATTTTGATACGAGATTCATAATCAATTTCAACTTGTTTTAATAGAGATCGCGCTGCTATAAGTTTTTTTGTTAATTCTTGTTGCGATTCGGAATAATTATTCCTAAAATCAACTGGCGATTCATCAAAACTTGCTCGCTGTTCTACAATTTTTACTCGTAATTCTGCTTCTTTTACAGTTCCAATTTGAGCATGCATACCAAATCGATCAAGTAATTGTGGACGTAATTCACCTTCTTCTGGATTACCTGATCCTACTAAAATAAAACGTGCTGGATGACTAATCGAAATACCTTCACGTTCAACAGTATTCCACCCAGATGCTGCTGAATCTAATAGTACATCAACTAAATGATCATCTAATAAATTAACTTCATCAACATATAAAATACCGCGATTTGCTTTTGCTAATAATCCAGGTTCAAAAGCCTTTACACCTTCTGTAAGAGCTTTTTCAATATCAATAGTACCGCATACTCGATCTTCTGTAGCGCCTAGAGGAAGATCCACCATACAAATTTTTCTTATTGTTGTTTCTAATTGTTCATTTTTTTGTAATTTTTCTCGTACCTCTTCGCTCATTAATTCAGGGTCATCAGGATCCGAATTAAAAGGATCATTTTTTACAACTTTTATTTCTGGTAAAAGATCGACTAAAGCACGTACAGTAGTTGATTTTCCTGTACCTCGATCTCCCATTATCATAACACCCCCAATTTTAGGGTCAATAACATTTAAAATAAGCGCTAATTTCATTTCTTCTTGCCCAACTATTGCAGTAAAGGGAAAAATAGGTCTACTTTGATCTAAAGTTGTAGTATTTGACATAATTGATTCTATTTTAATTTTTAAAAATCTGTAAAATTTTTTCTAAAAGCAAAATTTGAAAACCTAATCAATAGGCTTTTCTCTCTAAACTAAACATAGGTGTCAAAAAAACATGAATATTTAAAGGTCGTTAAACTTTTAACGACTACTGACTTTTTTTTGAGAGTAAATGTTGCCCGACAGATAAATTTTGTATCATATGGTTTCAAAATTTTATTTTTTTACCAAATGAATCTAACTTCTTCAAATCGTGTCACTAAATTTGTGTAAAGCAAGTTTTTATTAATTTAATATTATCTTAAATCAGTTAAATTTAACTGATCTCAGTTTTTTTATAGCAATTTTCTTTTTTAGATGAATCAAATTTTTTTTGTAAAAAAAGATTACTTTTAGTATAGTATACTAAAATTTTTTTAAATTCAACTTTGCAAAGGTTAATTGATATTAAAATAAATTAGATTTTTAATCTAATTATTATATTTAATCCAGCTTTCAAACCTTTGATTTGTAATAAAATTTATTTGTGGAGCTCGTAAATTGAAAATTTAAAAAGCTATATTGAAAAAATAATTCAAATCTTTGATTTCCAGTAAATTTATACTGGATTGTAAAAATTTACGATCTTATAACATTGTGTTAATCTATTTACTTGTAAAAAATCAAATATTTCAGCAAAATAAAAAAATTTAAATTTAATTAATAACAATTTTTGGGTAATCACGCTTCAAAATTTTTAAATTTTGAGAATTAGATTTTTTTACTTTAAAACAGCAATTAATGTTATAACAAAAAACAGAAAAATAGAAAATCTAGTAATAAAATTTAAAAACCATTTAGCTTCTCCATAGTTGGCAAATAAACCAGTATTGTTAAATTGACGTAATAAATTATTTTCTGTAGGAGTTTGTGGAACAATAAGTAAGATAACTAAAACTGCAAAAAAGAAACGAAATAAATTAAACATAAAAAATAATCTAATAGTAAAATAATATTTTGATAAATAAACCTTTATGCCTTTTTAAATTTAAAATAATGGTCAAGTCAAGATTTTTTATTTTTACATCCAATAAAATTTTCGATTTTAAAGTACAACTAAAATCTTTGACTTGTTTATTACCATTTTTTAGTAATTAAGGTTACCGGTGCGTAGCAGTCGTGTCTAAGGTGCCGGCGCTTTAAAATCGAAGATTTTAAAGCAGACGTTTGTTCCACATCGGTATCAAGTATCTGTACAGAGTACCAAATAAAAATTTATAGAGATTTTTTTATTTTGCAAAAACAAAGTGATATTAAGTTAAAAAAATTTAAAGTGAAACGGTAGGAGCTAAAAATTATCCAATTTCTTTAATTAAATAATAATATTTACTGCTACTCACACTGATTTAAATAAAAGATTTGCAATCAAAAAATATTTTTTATTAAAAATTTGGCAAAATAAAAAATATATGCTATTCTTTTAATTATGAATACATTTATGAAAAACTGCCGGGATAGCTCAGTTGGTAGAGCAGAGGACTGAAAATCCTCGTGTCACCAGTTCAAGTCTGGTTCCTGGCAAAATTAAATTTTTTATTTAAACCTACAACCTTTTTTTTGATAATAAAGGTTATAGATGTAATCTAATGTAGTGGATTAAAGTTAAATATAACTTTATTCCTGACCATTTTATTAATTTCTAATCCAAAACATTTACGTTTTTGTCTATTGTAAATATAAATTATCTAAAAAATTAGATAATTTAAAAAAATTTAAAATTTATAAGTTTTATTTATTATTTACGGTAAGCTAATTGATTAGCTAATTATTTAAAATAATAAAACGTAGTGGTTTGAAGTAAAATTATAATACAAATTTAAAGTATTAACAATACTAATTGTTACATTTTATTATATTTTAACAAGTAATCCATACTTTATTGTATTTAAATAATGGATTTAAAGTTATTTAAAAAAAACAGAGTTTATGCAAATCACAGATTTGATTAAATTTTTCAATGCAGCTTTAACTGATTAAAAGTTTCGTTTTTCAATAAACGTTTTAATTAACTAAGATTACATTGAAAAGTTTGATAATAAAGTTTATTTATTATTTTTACCAAAAATTAACAATTTAATAAAATTTCCACTAGTCGGGTGCAAACTAGGGCGGAAGGATTCGAACCTCCGAATGGCGGGATCAAAACCCGCTGCCTTACCGCTTGGCGACGCCCTAAATCGTTATTAAAAAATTTATTATTTACAAATATTTATATTATAAGTATAATCATATTATTTCATAATTTGTCAACCTTTATCTAATTTTATGTAATTAGAAAAAATAAAGCTCAATTTACTTTTATTCCAATAAAAAATGAGCTTTATTTTTTTAAATTTAAGCTAAAAAACTACTTTCTTATTAAATATAATGTTTATATTTGTTCACAACCATTTAATTAATATTAAAAATTAATTTTAATATTATTTACTAATAAATAAAAAATTAAATAAAGTTTTTAAAAAACATAAGTGGCTACCAAGTAGCCAGAACTTCGTACTGGTTTGGAATTTTACAATCATATTTTATAAAAACTGTTGTTAAACTCGAAAATTTTACGGCAAACCTTTTTATCAAGTAAATCTAGCAAAAAAATATGCTTTTCAACTTGCAGTCAAAATTTGTTTCAACATTTTCGATGTAAAAACGTCAAAATTACTGTTTTTAATTTTAAACAGTAACGTTTAACTTATTAAATAATTAAAATTTGACAATATTACAAAATTAAATTTTAGTGTCACAAATAAAATTTTGATTAAAAAACATAATTGATCTGGTATTTAAATTAGGGTGAGCTGCATTGTTTTTTATTATTCAAATTCCAGACCATTTACGTTTTTAAATCAGGTTTTCAAATATATTTGAAAACCTACATGAAAAAATGTAAAAATTTTCAACCTATTTATGCAAATCAAAAAAAGTTGATTCAGCTTTTTCATGAGGGTTTTTAATGTATGAAAAACCTTGATCAAATTTATTAAAATTTTTTTAAAATCAATGCAGCTTTAGCTGATTAAAATCTGCGATTTATCAATAGATAAATAATCGTCTATTTTTAAAGGTAAAAGGTTTTTTTTATTATTTTTAATATATTAATTTATGCCTACTATTCAACAACTTATTCGATCTGCAAGAAAAAAAATATCTAAAAGAACTAAATCTCCTGCATTAGAATCTTGCCCTCAAAAAAGAGGAGTTTGTACTCGGGTTTATACTACTACACCAAAAAAACCTAATTCAGCATTACGAAAAGTTGCGCGTGTCCGTTTAAACAATGGAGTTGAAGTTACTGCTTATATACCAGGTATAGGTCATAACCTTCAAGAACATTCAGTAGTTTTAATTCGCGGTGGTCGAGTAAAAGATTTACCAGGTGTACGCTACCACATTGTTAGAGGGACATTAGATACAGCAGGAGTTAAAAATCGTATACAAGGACGTTCAAAATATGGCGTTAAACGTCCAAAATAAAAGATAAGTTTTAAAAACATTTATGAAACTTGAGTTTTTCATTTATGAATTTTCATTCAAACTTGAAATTAAAAAAAATTAGAGATTTTTAATTATAAATTGAAAATTTGAATCAGGTTTTAAAAAATTTCTTAAAACCTACATTAACAGTTTGCCAAAATTGAAGATTTTGAAAAAGATTTTTACATGATACTGAATGATAAACTTAAAAAAATGTGCTTGCAAACTGGAAATGTCATCCCACAGCCAACATGATACCCTGCTTTAGTTTTTATAAATCCAAAATTTAACTTAGTGGTTAAAATTTTTAGTTTTAATCATCTAGAAAATTTAATAAGTTATCAGCGCATAAAATCTTATTTTATGCTGCGGACAGGTTAAAATCTCAGATTTTAACCTAGTCAGTCAAAAATTTCAATTTTGAAGATAACATCAAAAATAAATTTTTTAACATCTCACATTTCCAAGATGTTGCTCTTTCAAAATTTTGAACCAGCGCTTTAAAATTTTAGATTTTAAGGCAGCTGTCACTTTAAAATCCCAGAGTTTAACGTAGTCAGTCAGTAAACATGTAAAAATTAAATTATTTTAAATATAAATAAAATTAAAAAATTAATTAAGGATTATTAATATGCCTCGCCGACGTACCCCTAAAAAACGTTTTTTATCACCGGATCCGATTTATGATAGTCGATTAGTTCATATGGTTGTAAACCACCTTATGAAAAAAGGAAAAAAATCTTTAGCTTATCGTATTTTTTATGCAGCTATGAAACAAATAGGAGAGATAACTGAAAAAGATCCGGTTCAAGTAATTGAACAAGCTATTCGTAACGCAACTCCATTAGTAGAAGTAAAAGCAAGACGTATTGGTGGTTCTACGTATCAAGTTCCTCTCACAGTAAATCCAGAACGTGGAACAGCACTTGGAATTCGATGGATATTATCTTCGTGCCGAAGTAGATCCGGAAGAGATATGATTTCTAAACTTACTAATGAATTTTTAGATGCTTCTAAAAATATGGGAAATGCTATTCGTAAAAGAGATGAAATTCATCGAATGGCTGAAGCTAATAAAGCTTTTGCTAAATATCGGATTTAGTTAATATTATTTTTTATAGAAATGTATTAAAAACAAAAAAATTTATTTTTTCGTTGGTAACTTATATTTGATATAATCAAATAAAAAATTGTTGAATGCCACTTTTCAAAATTTTGAAAAGTGGCATTTAAAATTTCGACGTGTAAAATCTTTGATTTTATGCAGTCGACTGCATAAAAATCAAAGATTTTAATGAGTTGATTTGGAATAAAAAATGATTTTAAAATAGTTAATTGAAACCTGTTTTTTGAAAACTCAATATTTGGTTTTTGTCAAAATCAAAATTTGAACAGTTTGCTATTTTCGATTTTAACCGTTATTAACAAAATTAAAAATTTTGACACCCTTCAAAAATTTTAGAATTTATTTTTCTTTTTTTAACAAAAGTAACAAAAAATGACCACTTTGTTTTTAACGAAAACAAAGTGGTCATAAAGAAAAAAGCAAAGATTTGAGTTTATCTATTTATGTTTTTTGAATATCTAATTATTAAAGATTAATAAAGTATTTCAAAACTAGTTAAAATTTATAAAGATTTTAATTAGCTAAAGTTGCAGTGAAAATATTAATCAAATCTTCGATTTACATGATTTTAACGTAACGATCCAGATTCTTTCACTTTGAGAATGTTAAACAGCAAGCTTGCTTATTTTGTACAAAAACAAATTTTCATTAAAAAAAAATGAAATGGTTTTTTTCCGAATCAACCAACCCTGCCTACGAGAAAGTTTTTGTAAGCCAAACAATCCCGAATTGTATAATAAAAAACAAAATTTTTAACAAATAAATAAAAAAAATAAAAAATTTAATGCTATTTTAAAGCATTTAATTTTTTAATTAAATAGTCTCAAGAATTAAAATTACATGATAAAATACTATTAATACATTAAGCCTAATTGTGATCTGAAATAGTTTAAGGAGCTCTTTTTATGAGTAAAGTATACGATTGGTTTGAAGAACGTTTGGAAATTCAAGCAATTGCTGATGATATTTCAAGTAAATATGTTCCTCCACATGTAAACATATTTTATTGTTTAGGAGGAATTACATTTACTTGTTTTCTTGTTCAAGTAGCAACTGGTTTTGCGATGACTTTTTATTATCGTCCAACTGTAGCTGAAGCTTTTGCTTCTGTACAATACATCATGACTGATGTAAATTTTGGATGGTTAATTCGTTCTATTCATCGTTGGTCAGCGAGTATGATGGTTCTTATGATGATTTTACACGTTTTCCGTGTTTATTTAACTGGTGGTTTTAAACGACCTCGTGAATTGACATGGGTAACAGGAGTTATCATGGCTGTATGTACTGTTTCTTTTGGGGTTACAGGATATTCACTTCCATGGGATCAAGTTGGATATTGGGCGGTAAAAATTGTAACTGGTGTTCCAGATGCAATTCCAGTAGTAGGTTCTACTCTTGTAGAATTATTACGTGGAGGTGTTGGAGTTGGTCAATCAACTTTAACTCGTTTTTATAGTCTTCATACGTTTGTTCTTCCACTTTTAACAGCAGTATTTATGCTTATGCATTTTTTAATGATTCGCAAACAAGGAATTTCAGGACCTCTATAAAATTTTTATCTCCCTCGTTAGTCGGGGGTGGCCTTCGAACCCCAATTGTAATAAGTTTGTAAAATTAAACATGGGTTTACCGTAGTGGCAACTTTGTTGCCAGGACTCCGTACTTATTTGGAGTAATGATACTCATTATAAATGAGTATATAAATTACTGGCATTAAAATTTTTATTTTAAAAGGCTTGTAAAAATTTCAAATCATTTAGTTATTTATCATTGTAAAGCTAAGTTGCTGTTAAATTTTTCAATTTTAACAGATCAGCTTTGCATTAAATACTTGGCTATTTGTAGAATTAGCAAGACTACTACGATAGATTACGCTTGATCAATGCAGGTTTTCAATATGTTGAAAACCTGATTCCAATTTGCGATTTGCAAAAATAAGTACCATTAAAATTTAATGATCATTTTTTTTGTATTGCAAGTTTTTTTGTTCTATTAACGGATACTGAAAGTTGTTTTTTGTGATTTTTAAAAATTTATTGCAAATCAAAAATTTTGATCTTTCATGTGAATTTACAATTTTTATATTATGTGCATAAAAACTGGAATTTTTAAAGCACTATTTTTTATTACTACAAAATAAACTATCATTTTTTATTTTAAAAATTAAATATTAGATTTTTTTATCTAATTACTTATTAGGAGAATTATAATTATGGCTGTTACAAAAAAACCGGATTTATCTGATCCCATTCTACGAGCTAAATTAGCGAAAGGAATGGGTCACAATTATTATGGTGAACCTGCTTGGCCTAATGATTTACTTTATATCTTCCCAGTAGTTATTTTGGGTACTTTTGCAAGTGTGATTGGATTAGCAGTATTAGATCCGGCTGCTATTGGTGAACCTGCTAACCCTTTTGCTACTCCACTAGAAATTTTACCTGAATGGTATTTTTATCCTGTGTTTCAAGTTTTACGAACTGTACCTAATAAATTATTAGGTGTATTATTTATGGCTGCTGTTCCTGCAGGCTTATTAACTGTACCTTTTATTGAAAATATTAATAAATTTCAAAACCCATTCCGTCGTCCTGTAGCTACAGCTGTTTTTTTAGTTGGCACTGTTGTTGCAATTTGGCTTGGTATTGGGGCTACTTTACCTATCGATATTTCATTAAGTTTAGGATTATTTTAAAATTTAAATAATAAAAAGCTTGTGTTAAAAACTAGTTATTAATTTTAACAAAAAACATCTTTTGAAAGTAAAAATTTTAAAATAATCTAGTTAAAATCGAAGATTTTATGCTCCACCTTAAAATCTTCGATTTTAACACAAAGCAGAGGGTTGATTTGTAGAAACTACGTTGTGCTATGTTTTGCATCTACACCTATTGCAAATCGAAGATTTGCATCCATTTCATTATATTTAATTTTAATTTGGTTTAAAAATAAAAAAATTTTAAAGACTTTTTTTTTCATGCAAATCAAAAATTTGATTAAGATAAAATCTTTTTTCGCACAAAAAACATAATAAATTTTTTATTTAGTATAAAACAGTAACAAACCAAATAAGTTAAATATTTTTTCCAATATACCGCTAACATGTTTTTTAAGCAATATGTTAGATTACTTGCCTTGTTCTATTAGATAAATTACAAATATTTTTGTATGAAATGATTTGCAGGAAAGATGTCCGAGTATGGTTTATGGTATGGACCTGGAACGTCTATGTAGTATTTTTATACTACCGAGGGTTCAAATCCCTCTCTTTCCTTAATTTAAATAAAATTTTGAACAACCAGTACGGGGTCCTGGATGGTTCTCCAGCGCCTTAAATCTTTGATTTTAACGGCGTATAGTAACCAGTTATGTTTTTGCAATTTTTTTTATAAATTTATTTTTTAAATAAAGTATCAAGCAAAAATTTTCACAAAAAACGGTATGCTGTTAAAAAATAACATATTTTTTAAAGAAGATTTGATCAAATTTTTTAGCTTGATAAGTTTTTTTGTGTTATACTTTATTTAATAAATAATTTTTGGGGATATGGCGGAATTGGCAGACGCTACGGACTTAAAGGATCATATTTTGAGCCTTTTTAAGGAAACTTAAAAAGTGAATGCTTTCAAATTCAGGGAAACTTTCTAGCAGAAAGCAATCCTGAGTCAAGTTGAATTAATTTTCAATAGATGCAGAGACTCGATGGAAGCTATCCTAACGTATTCATAATTTTTCCTTATTTCAATAAGGTTTTTGTAAAAAACAATTTTACTCAACTGAATCGAGGATAAAGGGAGAGTCCACTTTTACTCCAAGTGAAAATCCGTTGACTTTTTAAGTCGTGAGGGTTCAAGTCCCTCTATCCCCAAAATTTCAATAAAAAAATTATTTAATATATAATTTTCAGAAATAACAAAAATAATTCGATCTGCTGCTGTCAAAATCGAAGATTTTGAAAGGTGTGAAACGAGCGGATGCATTAAAATTTTCGATTTTAGAGCGCCAGCGACGTAGTACCGGATGCGTAAAAAATAAAAATTTTGAACAACCACTTACGTTTTTTAAACAATTACTTCGTGCCGTTGTATCGGAATAATATTAAAAAAAATCTGAATGATCCAAATCATAAACTAATTTGCAAGCATTTACGAGTTGATATTTTACTTTTTTGCTATTACTATTTATTGAATTTTACAATAATTTCTAAAATTTTTTACTTTTAAATATATTACTTCGCTAAAAAATTAAATTCGATTAAAATAAAATTACAAAATAATTAAAAAATTAAACATCACTGTTGTGAAAATTGAAAACTAACGTTAGTGTTCAAAATCTTCAATTTTGAACAAAAGTACATAAGTAAAAATTTTTAAAATTTAAAAAACTTTTCAACATAATTATCGAGATTTTTAATATATTGCAAATTTGCATAATTTTATTAGATAAAGGTTACTGATTAACCTAATATTTTGGATTATCACAAATATAAATTTTTTGTAAAAATAGATTATTTATAAAACTATAATATAGAATTATGATTGATTCTTCTAAAACTCAACAGTCTGATGTAATTCGTCGTTATAATGTAGTAGGGTCTCGACGCTTTAGTAATTATTGGTGGGCTTCTTTTATTTTAGTAGGTGGTTTAGGTTTTTTACTAACTGGTATTTCTAGTTATTTAGGATTTGATGTTGTTCCTTTTATACAATCTAAAAATATAACTTTTTTTCCACAAGGGTTAGTTATGTGTTTTTACGGTATTTTAGGTTTAATTTTTAGTTGTTATTTGTGGTTTACGTTATTTTGGAGTGTAGGTGGAGGATTTAATGAATTTAATAAAAAAGATGGAATTATACGTATTTTTAGATGGGGTTTTCCAGGAAAAAATCGACGTATCGATTTATCTTATCCAATAAAAGATATTGAAGCGATACGTGTTGAAATTCGAGATGGTATAAATCCTCGACGAACAATTTATATAAGAGTTAAAGGAAAACGTGACATTCCTTTAACTCGAATTGGTCAACCTATGACTTTAGAAGAAATTGAAACAGAAGCTGCAGAATTAGCAAAATTTTTACAAGTTTCTCTAGAAATGGTTTCCTAATTTTATTTCATTTAATTAATTTAGAAATTACCAAACGTAATTTTGAGTAAAAATTTTTAATTAATGATATTAAAAAACTTTCCCAATCACTAACGTTAATTGAAAATTTTCATAGTAATTATCGGATTCCACTTGGAAAGCACTAAAAATTTATAAATTTTTAGTTCCAGATCACTTACGTTTGTAAAAAACAGAAATGCTCAAAAAAACTTGCAATGTGTTGTTAAACAATCACAGATTGTTTAAAAGCGTTGTAAGGCAATTAAACAGTCTGTGATTGAAAAACAAAAAGTAAGTTAGGTTTTGACTCCAGTTAAAATCTTTGATTTTACAAGTACATTTAACGAGGTGTGAGAGAGGGGTAATTATGAAATCCCAAAAAATTTAATATTTTTTACAGTTTTATGGAAAAACGCGCCTTTGAGCAAACAGGATTAGTTCCTCGATCTATTATTCGCACTTTTGACCGATTTCGAAAACAACTTTTTCCAAGCGCAAATCAATTAGTAATTCGCGAATTTAGAATTTCTCGATATCAAGTTTTAGTTTCTATTAAATCTTTAATAGCCCTTATATCAATACCACTTTTAGTAAATTTTTTAGTAAAAACATTATTATTAACCCCATTAACAGAATATATCTGGAATAATCAACAAACTGAAGTTTTTCTAAATTCTTACCAAGAAGAGAGAGCATTTCTTGAAATGCAAGAGTTTGAAGATAAATTATTTTTTGAAAATTTAATATCTGCTAAAATCAAAGATTTTAAAAGTGTTAAAGTTGACAACTTTAAACCACAAGCGATAAAGATCGAACCTTATCGGTACGAGGTACCGACTGGCAAAAGTCGGTTGTCAGGAATGATAATGAAATATCAAACAAATTTACCTTTTAAAATCAATCAAGGTTTTCAATGTATTGAAAACCTTAATCAAATCTTTGATTTACATGATTTGAAAAGCTGCACCCTACCGACACCGAATAACCAATCCGGTGGTGCCACTACCTCGTACCGATACGAGGTGTCAGATGCTACGCTCCGGCATTCTGAGCCGGCCCATAAAAGCCGGTACCAAGTACCGGTAACGTTTTTGAAATTGAAAGATTTTTTTCTTGATATAAATTTCGTTGATAACGAATTAGTAGAGAAATCTTTAAAACAAGATTTTCAAACAAAAACCCTCGAATTAGCTATTTATTATAATCAACAAAGCATTGAAGCGATAACAAATGTTTTTGGGGATTTTACTACTTTTATTACAATAAGTTTACTTTTTTTTTTAATGCGACCTCAAATTATTATTTTAAAATCATTTTTAACAGAATCTATTTATAGTTTAAGCGATACTACAAAATCATTTCTTTTAATATTATTAACTGACTTATTAGTGGGATTTCATTCTCCTCGTGGTTGGGAAATTTTTATTGAAATAGTTTTACGTCACTTTGGTTTACCTGAAAATCAAGATTTTATTTTTTTATTTGTAGCAACATTTCCTGTATTGTTAGATACTGTTTTTAAATATTGGATTTTTCGGTATTTAAATCAAATATCACCATCTACAGTTGCTACATATCATAGTATGATTGAATAAAAAATTTTTAAATTTTATATTAGATAAATAAACATTGTTTGATGATTATTCAGGTAAATCTCAGATTTTTAGTCTAAAACCGTTAAGGGGTCTGGGTTAAATAAAAAATTTTTACCAATTTATAAAATTTTAAAACTAAGTAGTTAAACCTAAAAACTTAATATAATTAAAATAATCTAAATTTTTAATTTTTTGTATTATTTAATACAAAACACTTTATTTTTAAATTGTATAAAATTTTGTATTTAACTAAGATCGTGTAAAAAATTTTAGCCAATATGGAAATTTGGTGTTTTTCCCTTCAAAGCCAAACTAGTTTGGCTTTGAAGGGAAAAACAAGTTTTTTTTACTACTTATATTTTTTACAGGTCCAGCTAAAATAATAGAAATATTTTAAAAGCTTTTTAAAATCGAGAAATTGTATAGAAATAAATACTAAAAAATAATAAAAATTTTGATGTTTGTTTCACGTTAAATATTTAAAAATTTACGATTAACTTACTTATTAAAAATTAAGATAGGTATGTTTATAAATTTCTAAATCAAAAAAATAATTGATTTAGAAATATTTTTTTTGTTGATAAAAAATCATTGCAAATTAAAAATTTGAATAAGGTTTTTAATAAATTAAAAACCTTCATTAGTAAGTTGTAATAAAAAAATTGATTATTTTTTTATTACAACTTTCTTTTTTTTGAAAACATAGGTAAAATAAAAATATACTTTGGGGCAAGGGCTTGTAGCTCAGTGGACTAGAGCACGTGGCTACGAACCACGGAGTCGGGGGTTCGAATCCCTCCTGGCCCAGTTCCCTAAAATAAAATTAAACAATTTCCACTTTTTAAAATAAAAACTGTTGAAGTTTCATAACATTCTGTTAAAATACTCACCTTAAAATGCATTTTAAACAGTTTCTATTTAAAAAGTTATAAACAAAGCAAATTATCATACCATTCAAACCACTTTGTTATTAGCAACTTGCAATGCTTTAAAGTTAAAGTTCAAAATCTTTGATTTTGAACGCTATTTTTTATTTAAAACGGTAAAAAATTTTTATCTTCTAAAATTTAAAAAACAGTTCAAAAAAGAAACTGTTCAAAATTTTATATTTTGCAAAAAAAAAATTTATTAAAGTCTTGGATATTCTATATACCCGTGGAGGTTTTCCATATATTGAAAACTTGAATGAAAGTTTCGAATTACATAACAAATTAACTAAACCATTTTTTAGTTTAATTTTTTTCTAATTTTTAGTTGAAATTTTAAACATTACAGGTAAAATGTTAAAAATGAAAATTTTTTTAATTTGTTATGAAAATCTATGATTTTACGATGATGTGTAAAAAACAAAAAATAATCGGGAAAATTTTGATTTTAAAAAAAATATACGTTTTTGATATTCTTTAAAATTTTTAATAAAGATGTGGTTTATTAGTATGTTTAATCAAATGATTTGAAAAAATAAAATTTGTTAATAAAATTTCACAATTAGAAATGGTATATTCCTATTTTTTTAGTAAAGGTATCAAATAATTAGTGCAAAAACGTTTTTAAAATCAAAGATTTTAACAGTTACTATATGCCGTTAAAATTGAAGATTTTAAAGCGCTAGAGCGGAGCATTCAGAACTCCGTACTGATTGTTCAAAATTTTTAAATTTTTAAGCGATTTAAATCAGCTTTTTTTTAAAAAGCTGCATTTTTTAAATATTAAATTCGTATTTAAATATTGATTCTTTTAATATAAACAATTTAATACCATAGTGAGCTGATTTGTAATGGGCTTCCAATTTTATATTGTTTGTCAATATAACTGTTTTCACAGTAGTTAAAATTACTGATAATGGAGTGGGAAAAACAACAGCTATTAATAAAACAAATAATTGTAAATTTTGAATTTTGATCAAATGTATTGAATAAAATAATAAGATTTTTTGGAGAAATTATTTTCTATGAACAATGATCAGAACAACGAAAAAGAAAAATTTGAACAAAAAACGTATCCAACAAATTTAATAAATCAAGAAATTGCTTTATCTAATTCCACTATGTCGGGTGAAGCAAGAACAATTGTTGTAACTTCTGGCAAAGGTGGTGTAGGAAAAACAACAGCTACTGCAAATTTGGGTATGTCTATTGCACGACTAGGCTATCGAGTAGCTCTAATTGATGCCGATATAGGACTTAGAAATTTAGATTTATTATTAGGTTTAGAAAATAGAATTTTATATACAGCGATGGATATTTTAGAAGGACAATGTAGACTCGATCAAGCTTTAATTCGTGATAAACGTTGGAAAAATTTGTCGCTATTATCAATATCAAAAAATAGGCAAAGATACAATGTTACTCGGAAAAATATGGAGAATTTAGTAAAATCTATTTGTTCATTAGGTTATCACTTTATACTAATAGATTGTCCAGCTGGTATTGATGTAGGTTTTATAAATGCTATTTCACCAGCAGAAGAAGCATTAATTGTTACAACGCCGGAAATTACAGCTATTCGTGATGCAGATCGTGTAGCTGGTCTTTTGGAAGCAAATGGTATTTATAATGCAAAACTTCTTGTTAATCGTGTTCGACCAGATATGATTCAGAGAAATGATATGATGTCAGTTAAAGATGTACAAGAAATGTTAGGTATTCCTTTACTTGGTGCTATTCCAGAAGATAATCATGTTATAATTTCAACCAATCGTGGTGAACCACTAGTTTTAAAAAAAAAATTAACATTGTCAGGGATTGCTTTTGAAAATGCGGCACGTCGATTAATCGGTAAACAGGATTATTTTATTGATTTAACAACGCCTTATAAAGGAATTTTTCAAAAAGTTCAAGACATTATTTTTGGCGCTTAG